TTTCCTTTTATCGAAAGAAATATCTGGAAGAATAAAGGGAAACGGATACTCAATATTTAATGAGTAAATATGATCTTCTCCAAGGATAGAGATAAAATATTCTATCGATGTAGAATCATATGGAAAGCCGTATTCGATGAAAGTCGTATGTACGGTTTGGAGGGAGATCTCTTAGAATCTGAAAGATCCACCCTACAATATGGGGTGAAAAAGCCAAAATAAATCATTAAATAGTAATTCAAAAATCAAATAGAATACCTTTTCAAACTCATGTCACGTCGAAGTACTGCAGCAGGAGAAACTGCAAAATCAGATCCAATTTATCGTAATCGATTAGTTAACATGTTGGTTAACCGTCTTCTTAAAGACGGTAAAAAATCATTGGCTTATCGAATTCTTTATCAAGCTATGAAGCAGATTAAGCAAAAGACGCAAAAGAATCCACTATCTGTTTTACGACAAGCAGTACGCAGAGTAACTCCGAACGTAGCAGTAAAGGCAAGACGTGTAGGTGGATCAACTTATCAAGTTCCCGTTGAGATAATACCTGCACAAGGAAAAGCACTTGCTATTCGGTGGTTATTAGGAGCATCTCGAAAACGTCCAGGTCGAAGTATGGCTTTAAAATCAAGTTATGAGTTAATGGATGCTGCTAAGAATAATGGCAGTGCTGTACGTAAGAAGGAAGAAACTCATAGAATGGCAGAAGCCAATAAAGCTTTTGCACATTTTCGTTAATTATTAGATTCAACTAAAAACGTTCTATAGAACGTTTTTAGTTGAATCTAATAATTAATGATATAATCTATTTAATCATCTTGAAAATAAAGACTAGAATTCTGAAAGAGAAATGTTGTAATAAGAATAGAGAGAGAATCTGAGAAATCGGAAGAAGAAAAGACCTTAAATATCCCTTTCTCAGAATATATTGAAACATTCGATATAGAATATCTAATATATTATTACTATATATATAATTATTTAGTTATTGTAAAAAGATCGAGAAAATAATTGTCCAGAATAGAATATAGAATAGAATATAGAATAATAGTATAGGTTTCTAATAATTTTGGAAAATGACCAAATATCTTAATAAATTACTTATGCCTTCTCGAACGAACATATCGAAAAATGATTACTTTCTCTCTCAATTTATCTCGAATTTCTCTTATGAAAGATTTTAATTTATTTCTCCTATATGGTAATTCCATTCTGCCAGAATGTATTTTAATTCTTAGCCTAATTGTTACTATCATTATTGATTTAATATCCGACGAAAAAAATACACCTTGGCTCTATCTAGTATCATTAACAGCTTTAGTTACCAGTGTAGTAATCTTATTATTTCAATGGAAAGAAGAACCTGTATCGACTTTTTTTGAGACTTTTCAAATAAACAGTTTTAACAATATATTTAGACTATTTATTTTAATTTGTTCATTATTATGTATTCCATTATCTATCGACTACATACAATGTACAAAGACGGCCTTAACAGAATTTTTATTATTCATATTAACAGCGACTTTAGGAGGAATGTTTTTATGCTGTGCAAATGATTTAGTAACTATTTTTGTAGCTTTAGAATGTTTAGGATTATCATCTTATCTATTATCTGGATATACAAAGAAAGATGTACGGTCTAATGAAGCTACCATGAAATATTTACTTATGGGTGGAGCAAGTTCTTCTATCTTGGTTTATGGTTTTTCCTTGCTATACGGATTGTCTGGGGGAGAGATTCAACTCCAAAGGATAGTCAATGGACTCCTAACCACACAAATGTATAATTCTACAGGGATGTTTATCTCAATGATATTTCTTCTTGTAGGAGTTGGATTCAAACTCTCGTTAGTTCCTTTTCATCAATGGACTCCCGATGTATATGAAGGAGTGTGATTCGTTCAAGAAATCCTTAGATCTGTAATAGATTATTGAATAGATCATTAATCTACTTTTTAAGGTACTTTATAGACATGTGGAGAAAGAAAAGAACACTTTATATCCTCACTCGGATTACTAAATAACTTTTACTAAAGATTCTTGTAAGATCTTTGTTTAATGATTAGGGTAAAGCAAAGTCAAGAAAGAAGATCGATTTTGGAATAATAAAAAGATCTCTTTATAAGTTAGTTATTAAGGGTAGTTTTTGCAAAGATCAAACAAATGACGTATAAAAATATTATTTTTAATAACTTTTGTAAGATGCTAAATAGTTAGTTTTAATCCTTCAAAGACTACGAGTGTAGCAGAAGCATTCGTCAACAAAGAGATCACCCTAAAATAATAATCTCATGTCTATTAAAAACGAATAAACTCAGATGGTTTTCTTATTTAATCTTCTTTTCCCGATTTTGGAGGAAAAGACTATAATGATTAAACAAGTAATAGATTTTCATAAAGACTACTGATAAAGGATTCCTCGAAAAGTTAAAGATTCTAATAATTTTGAATAGATTCAATCTTATACACACGCGAGGAAGGTTATAAAAGAGATGATCGTATAAACTCTTTTTTACTTAGGAGCCGTGTGAAATGAGAGTTTCATGCACGGTTTTGAATGAGAGAAAAGATTGAGTAATCTTCTTTCCGACTCTAACTCCCCCACTCCAGTTGTTGCTTTTTTTTCCGTGACTTCGAAAGTAGCTGCTTTAGCTTTAGCTACTAGACTTTTCAATATTTTATTTCCTTCTTCATCAACTGAATGGCATCTGCTTCTGGAAATATTAGCTATTTCTAGCATGATATTGGGAAATTTCATTGCTGTCACTCAAATAAGCATGAAACGTATGCTTGCATATTCTTCTATAAGTCAGATTGGATATATTATTATTGGAGTAATTGCTGCAGAATCTAATAATGGATATGCAAGTATGATAACTTACATGCTAATTTATATATTTATGAATCTAGGGACTTTTGCTTGTATTACCTTATTCGGTTTGCGTACAGGAACTGATAATATTCGAGATTATGCGGGATTATCTACAAAAGATCCTCTCTTAACTCTCTCTTTAGTGTTATGTCTACTATCTCTAGGTGGCATACCTCCGTTATCAGGTTTTTTCGGAAAACTCTATTTATTCTGGTGTGGATGGAAAGCAGGTTTATACTTTTTGGTTCTAATAGCACTTTCTACAAGCGTTATTTCTATGTATTATTACTTAAAAATAATTAAGTTATTATTTACTAAACAAAACAGACAATTAACTATTTATATACAGAATTATAAGGTTTCGTCGTATGCTCTAATCCCAAAGAGTTCTATCGAGATCACTATGATTATATGTGTAGTAGCATCTACTCTACCAGGGATATTAATAAATCCTATTATTGCAATCGCACAGAATACTTTCTTTTAAATAAAGCTCTTCTCATTCATTGAATATTCATAGAAAGAGATTTTGAAATAAGTTGATTTTGATATCATCAATCTCACAAGAAGAGAATATTCTTTGAATTGTGAATTGCGGAATAAATACTTCTATCTCTGATTAGAGATAGAAGTATTTGTTCTAGGAAGAGTTAACTCCGAATCGGAATTGTTGTTTCCAATACTATAATAACATCACTTATTAGCTTATTTCTTAATCGATTCCAGTTTCGATCCAATAATCTATTTAGCTCTTGACAAAGGTTCTTGGATTTCTTCTTATTCGAGTAGAATACTCAAGATTGTTAGTAGCTATTGACAAAGTATATTGGATATGCTATTATACTAGTAGAGGGTTAAAAATTGTTAGTAACTACTAGAGGGCTAAAGATTGGTAGTAGTTACTAGAGGGCTAAAGATTGATAATAACTATTAGAGGGCTAAAGATTGGTAGTAGTTACTAGAGGGCTAGAGATTGCTAGTAATGGAGGGCTAGAAATTGTAAATTGTTAGTAGCTATTGACAAAGTATATTGGATATGCTATTATAATAATAAAGGGCTAGAAATTGTTAGTAGGTATTAGAGAGCTAAAGTAGAGGGCTAAAGATTGGTAGTAGCTATTGACAAAGTGTCTTGAATGTGATTCTGTACTAATAGGAGATAGATAGAAGATAGAAGATTCTAGTAAAAGATATAGAAGATAGAAGATTCTGTACCAATAAGGAGCTAAACTAATAGGAAGCTAGAGCTTGTTCTAAAACCCGTTATTAGCTGTTGACACAAGTATATTGAATGTAATACAATAAAGAAATAAAACCTGTTATTAGCTGTTGACATAAGTATACAGTTATCAAGTATTTATCCTGGATCGCCCTCATCTCAAAGCGGTTATTTAGCCGGAGCACGTCTAAGGCGCAACAAGCCTCTCCCATTATGTACTCGAGGAGCTGGACCGAGGTAGACTTTCCCGTACCCCAAAGATAGAGACTGACCTGTTCTTTATTGTTCTGGGTAAAAAGAAGCCTCAGAAAGATCCGCAATAAATTAATCTTCAATATGTCTCCATCTATGAGCTCAATTAGAAACTTTTTGTGCAATGTTGGAAGCGGTATGAACATGTCCAACGATATCCCGCAGCGAGTGAAAGACCAAAGCCCCGGTTTGATTGGTAACAGACGTATTCCGTCATCCTCATCCTCAACCAATAACCCGTTCAAGAAGTGCAACCCCTTTAAGGGCGTAGGCGTGCAATAGAGTAGCTGCCTAAGATTCTCTTCGACCAGCTTACGAAACTTAAGAGTTCCCATCTTTATTCTTTCAGCCTTGGTATATTCCCCTCCCATCCTCTTTATTTCCATAAAGATGTCATTCATTAACTCATAGGAAGAGCTATCTCGAGTGGACCAATGATCATCCTCGTATCTATACCATTCCTTATCGGGTAACCGGAAAATCCATCTCCCCCGGAGGTGCTCCGCCATCTTTTCACACGCACCAACCTCTAAGGCCTCCTCTCTCGGCCCCCTTTCTTCCCGTCTCTCTCTCTTCACCCCCAGTATCGCTACCAAATCCTCTACTTTCTCACTCTCAAGGGGGGGAATACAAAGGGTACGGGCTTGAAACAGAAGGACCTCCCTTTCCAGGTATCTGTTCTCCATCACCTGCTTATAGAGGGTATTCCATCTCCTCCCTTGCGGGATAGGAGCCTCAATCTCCGGGATGCTCTTATTATCTACGGGCCGCAAATAGATAGGAATCTTCCCCAGCAAACCCAGAGGCACCCAAGCCAGGGTCTTCCTTCCAACCCCCAATATGGTAATTCTGCCCGGGGACTCTTTCAGACGGATCACACTACCTTCGAGTTGCCCCGCCAAAGGATATACCTTATCACTCATCATGGTGGAAGGAACCAACCGTGGTGGCAAATGCAAGTGGTTAGTAGGGTGTCGTAGTTCGAAGCTTCTATAAAGCTGCTCGATACTATTCCTAACGGAGGGTTCGACCTTGACCAACCTACAGGCACACTCTATGATCTCTTCTTCTGTCCACTCTTTCTTTTCTTCCCGTATGTGTTCTATAAGCTCGGGGTGCTCCAACAGGAAGCGCTCGGTTTCTTGGGCCTCTTTTTTGGTCAGATTTTTCCCCCATTTACTTAGGGTTCCCACAATGTTACCGCTCGCGCGTAACGTAATAAGTGATTCATTTTGTTATTAGTTCCGTGATAGAATTGATCATCCCCACCCCCTTGGTCGACTTGAAAAGGATGAAAAGTATGAAAAAGGTCGACATGGTCGACATGGTCGACATGGTCGACATGGTCGACATTTTCGACAGTTTCGACATGGCCTCCATCGCTCTCCCAGCTTACCCCGTTAACGCTTCCCGTTTTTGGGTCCTCTCTATGCGCCCAATCCATGTTATCCTGACTAAATCCATCCCAAGGTTCATCCTCCCTAATCTCTTGAATTAAGAGGGTCCTACCTTCTCTCTCGAAGGGTTTTCCATCGTCCAGGGAGAGCCCTACCACCGTCCTCCCTTTTGCTTCTCTTTCTATAGAAACGCCTCTACTTTAATTTTGTGGTTGCCATTAGTGGATTCGATGTGTTATAATAAGAGTAGAACAATCAATTTTAATTTTTAATTTTGTGGTTGCCATCGATGAATTCGATGTGTTATAATAAGGATAGAACAATCAATTTTAATTTTTAATTTTGTGGTTGCCATCAGTGGATTCGATGTGTTATAATAAGGATAGAACAATCAATTTTAATTTTGTGGTTGCCATCGATGGATTCGATCTAATGGAATTCAAATAAAATGATTGGAACTAAAACAATCAAATGGATCTTGACATAAGTGAATTACATAAGTGAATTGGATTTGCTCTAATTGGATCAGAAGAATCAACTAGTTCGTATTTTGGATTCGAAGAATCAACTAGTGGTTGCCATCGATGAATTCGATGTGTTATAATAAGAATAGAACAATCAACTAGTGATTGATAGTTCATTGATAGTGGTTGCCATCGATGGATTCGACTTGTTATAATAAGAATAGAACAATCAACTAGTGGTTGCTACCGATGGAGCCAATTTGCTACGATGAAATCAGAAGGATCAACTAGTGGTTGACATCGATGGATTGAATCTACTACAATAATAGTAGAACAGTCAACTAGTGATTGACATCATCAATCAACTAGTGGTTGACATCAATGGATTAATTTGTTCGAGTTAGGGATTCGATTTGTTCCAATTTCGGATTATTAGAAGATTGGATTAGAACAATCAACTAGCAACTAGTGATTGCCATCAATGGATTGAATTTGTTACAATCAGATCAGAAGGATCAACTAGCTATTGCCATCGACGAATTGAATTTGTTACAATCAGATCAGAACAGTCAACTAGTGGTTGCTAGTGGTTGCCACCGACGGATTGAATCTGTTTGAATCAGATTAGAACAATCAAGTTGACTTGACATCGATGATTGATTTTGTTATAATCAAATCAGAAGGATCAACTAGCTGTTGCCACCGATGGATTGAATCTGTTGCCACCGATGGATTCAATTTGTTACAATCAGATTCAGATTAGAACAATCAAGTTGACTTGACATCGATGGATTGGATGTATTATAATACCGATAGAGGAATATGTATGATAAATCCTGATAAGCCTTGATGGTGAAATGGTAGACACGCAAGTTTCAAAATCTTGTGCTATACGGCATAGAGGTTCGAATCCTCTTCAAGGCAGGAGATTACAAGAATCTCCTTCAGGCAAAGAAATCAAAGAAATCGAAACTACTTTTTCTCTTTCTATATAAAAGAAAAGCCAATTTTATTTTATATGGAATAAGTAAAATGATTTGAAATCTTTTCTCAATCTTTTCTCTATGTAGAGAACTTCTTCTTCAAGAAGTAAAGGATAAGAAATCTTTAAGACGTAAAGGATAAGAAATCTTTTTTCTCCCTCTATATAGAGAACTTGCTTGAACGAATGTGTGGGAAATCAGAAATGTTTGACATAGAATGAGGCGTTATCATAGAATGAGTCGTTAGAATGAGTCGTTGGAATGAGTCGTTGGAACGAATCGTTGGAATGAGTCGTTGGAATGAGTCGTTAGAATGAGGCGTTATCATAGAATGAGTCGTTGGAATGAATCGTTGGAATAAATCGTTGGAATGAGTCGTTGGAATGAGTCGTTGGAATGAGTCGTTGGAATGAGTCGTTGGAATGAGGCGTTATCGTAGAATGAGTCGTTGGAATGAGGCGTTAGAATGAGTCGTTAGAATGAGGCGTTAGAATGAAGCGTTACCTTAGAATGAGTCGTTATCATAGAATGAGTCGTTACCTTAGAATGAGTCGTTACATCTATCTATATAGATATCTTTTTAAAAAGTAAAAGACACAAAATCTTTTATCTATATGGATGGAGAATTTACATGAAATAGAGTATAACGATTCTGTTCTATTTATTATCTTTACAGAAAATAGAGATAATAACTTTACAAAAAATAGAGTATAACGATTCTGTTCTCTTTATTATCTTTACAGAAAATAGAGATAATAACTTTACAAAAAATAAAGGATAACGATTCTATTCTCTATTACCTTTACAAAAAATAGAGGTAATAACTTTACATGAAATAGAGGATAACGATTCTTTTAATGAAATAAGAATAACGACTCTTTTAATGAAATAAGTATAACGATTCTGTTCTATTTATTACCTTTACAGAAAATAGAGATAATAACTTTACAGAAAATAGAGGATAACGACTCTGTTCTTTATTACCTTTACAGAAAATAGAGGTAATAACTTTACAAAAAATAAAGGATAACGATTCTATTCTCTATTACCTTTACAAAAAATAGAGGTAATAACTTTACATGAACTTTACATGAAATAGAGTATAACGATTTTATTCTCTATTACCTTTACAGAAAATAGAGGTAATAACTTTACAAAAAATAAAGTATAACGATTTTGTTCTCTATTACCTTTACAAAAAATAGAGGTAATAACTTTACAAAAAATAAAGTATAACGATTCTATTCTCTATTACCTCTACAGAAAATAGAGGTAATAACTTTACAAAAAATAAAGGATAACGATTCTATTCTCTATTACCTTTACAAAAAATAGAGGTAATAACTTTACAAAAAATAAAGTATAACGATTTTGTTCTCTATTACCTTTACAAAAAATAGAGGTAATAACTTTACAAAAAATAAAGTATAACGATTCTGCTCTATTTATTATCTTTACAGAAAATAGAGGTAATAACTTTACAAAAAATAAGGGATAACGATTTTGTTCTCTATTACCTTTACAAAAAATAGAGGTAATAACTTTACAGAAAATAGAGTATAACGATTTTGTTCTCTATTACCTTTACAAAAAATAGAGGTAATAACTTTACAAAAAATAGAGTATAACGATTTTATTCTCTATTACCTTTACAAAAAATAGAGGTAATAACTTTACAAAAAATAGAGTATAACGATTCGGTTCTTTATTACCTTTACAAAAAATAGAGGTAATAACTTTACAAAAAATAGAGGATAACGACTATTTTCTCTAGTACTTCATCTATTACATGGAATATACGTCTAACAAGTCAAAGATTGGAAATCTTTGACTATATAGACGCTATAGATGCCTAACAAGTCAAAGATTGGAAATCTTTGACTATATAGGTGTCTTTTTTCAAGAAGTAAAGGATGAGAAATCTTTTACTCCATATCGATGGACGTTGATAAGTTCCGAGACCTTTTTACTATATATTTATGGACGTTGACAAGTTCCGAGACCTTTTTACCATATATTTATGGACGTTGATAAGTTCCGAATAAGGCCTATTTACTAGATATCGATGAATAACTTGAATGAATATGTGAAAAATAAGAAATTTTTGACAATTTTTGACATAGAAAGACTTTAACGTCTTTATTTCGGGACTGTAAATCCTTCAATAAAGACGTTAACTATTTCTGACTTTATTTCGGGACTGTAAATCCTTCAATAAAGACGTTAACTATTTCTGACTTTATTTCGGGACTGTAAATCCTTCAATAAAGTCTTTGTTTCAGGACTGTAACTGTTTTTACAAAGTCTTTATCTCGGGACTGTAAATCCTTCAATAAAGACTTTAACTCTTTAATAAATAAAGACTTCAAATCTTTCATTATTGTCGCTAGATAGCTGAGATTAGAAATATTGTTTTCGATATGACTACTAGATAGCTGAGCCGGGACCGTAAATATTTATCCATCTAGTAGAAGATGCAAAGTCTTTGGTGCTGCTATACAGCCGGGACTGAAAACTTGAATGGTTTAGTCCTCTAGAGAGAAAGAAAAGTAGAGAGAAAAAAAAAAGAATACTTCTTCTTTTTTTTTCTCTCTACTTTTCTTCTGTGAGGAAATGGTACATTTGCTACATCAGATACATCATATTATTTATCGATCCTTTTTTCTCCTTTCTCCCTCTATTGTCTCATCCTCATGAAGCTTGAACGTGAAAGATATTTTTATCCCATCGAATGAGGGAGAAACATGATAAGAAACAATTCTTATTTTTACAATCGTATTTATACCATACTATTCCTACTAAGATTCCTTTAATAACTATCTAGATAGAATATTCTATCTATAGAATACTGTAAAGACGTACTTTAGCATCCATGGCTGAACGGTTAAAGCACCCAACTCATAATTGGCGAATTCACAGGTTCAACTCCTGTTGGATGCATAAGAATATTGGGAAGAGGGTATATAGAAAGAAATGAGATATAGTCTGTGGATAAACTGAGAAAGACTATACAGGAATTTGAAAAGGTGTTAATATTACTTCGAAGAAACACAAATCAAAGTTATAGAATACTCCATCAATTTGTTAGCGGGAAAGGAACTACATGGATGAAATAAATAACCAAGTACTCACAGAAAAAACGATTCGTTTATTACAAAATAACCAATATACTTTTGATGTAAAATTGGAATCAACTAAGACAGAAATAAAGGACTGGATTGAAAAATTCTTTGATGTGAAAGTCGAGGCAATGAACAGTCTTCGATCTCCGAAAAAGAGACGAAACAGACGAAGAACAGAATCTTCACTGGTAGATCATAAACGAATGATTATTACACTTCAATCAGGCTATTCTATTCCACTTTTTCTAAATGAATAAAATGCATTGAATTATATTAAAACATGGCCATCCGATTATACAGAGCCTATACTCCAGGCACAAGGAATCGATCAGTTTTGGGTTTTGAAGAACTGGTACGAATCAAACCTCGAAAGAAACTAACTTCTGGACAACATTCTGGAAAAGGACGTAATAATAGAGGAATCATAACCAGCAGACATAGGGGAGGAGGTCATAAACGTTTATATCGTCGAATGGATTTTCGACGGAATAAATTTGATGTTCCCGGAAGGATTGATAGTATAGAATATGATCCTAATCGCAATACATATATATGTCTCGTCAATTATGAAGACGGTGAAAAAAGATATATTTTACATCCTAGGGGTATTAAGATCGGAGACATGATTGTATCTGGTTCTGAAGCGCCTATTTCAAGAGGAAATGCCTTACCTTTGAGTGCGATTTGAATTATTAATTCACGTATTCGGAACTAACCGATTAGGTTTGGAGCAAAACCTATAAATCTATCACTACTAAATCAAATTTGGAAAGATTTTGAAAGAAAACCTTGAGGGGAAACCAGAAAGGAACACTAGCGGGTGAATAAGTTGAATAGTTTTTGTATACCTATCGACTCGAAAGATATGATAATATGGAGAAGACATAATGTCTTAAACATCAATGAATTAGATAAAGGCATCCCTTGTTAAAACATGAAAGTAAACAAGTTACTCACATTCGATTTGATGGTCAAAGGCAAAATCGAAGCTATACAGTGAGACTATCATATTTAACATATTTAAAGTATGGAGTAGGAAATAGATACTAAAGATGTCTCCTAAGTTATCCGAAGCATTAAAATAATGTTAACGTGAATTGATAAAGTCATTAATTCTGTTGCTAAATGAACTCATAAATTATAAGCCAGATGCCGGACAAAAACCGAGGATATAAGGATTAAATTTTGAGATCATGAATTTTCATTTCAAGACTCTAATTTGACTCTTCCACTATATCTGGAAAGCTGTATGCCTTGAGAAAGGCTTGTACAGTTTGGGAAGAGGCTCTTTCGTTTCTAAATAAGAAAAAAAAAAAAACAAAAAAGAGTCGACTTCAACCAAAATGCCATTAGGGACAACTATACACAATGTAGAAATAACACCTGGGAAGGGTGGACAATTAGCTAGAGCAGCTGGTGCTGTGGCGAAACTTATTGCGAAGGAAGGTCGATTAGCAACATTAAGATCACCTTCCGGAGAAGTTCGTTTAATATCTCAAGATTGCTTAGCAACAGTTGGACAAATAGGAAATGCTGATACTAACAATAAAAATTTTGGAAAGGCTGGTTCTAAACGATGGTTGGGGAAACGTCCTAAAGTAAGAGGTGTAGTTATGAATCCCGTCGATCATCCCCATGGAGGTGGAGAAGGCAGAGCCCCAATCGGTAGAGAAAAACCATTAACTCCTTGGGGTTATACTGCATTTGGTAGAAGAAGTCGAAAAATACGTAAATATAGCAATATATTTATTCTTCGTCGTCGTAAAAGAAATTGACGAATAATTAACAAAAGGTAATTAACCATGACACGTTCGTTAAAAAAAGGTCCTTTTGTAGCCAATCATTTGCTGAGAAAAATTGAAAATCTTAATTTGAGGAAGGAAAAAAAGATAATAGTAACTCGGTCGCGTGCCTCTACGATAGTACCTACCATGATTGGTCATACAATTGCTGTTTATAATGGCCAAGAACACTTACCAATTTATATAACAGACCGTATGATAGGTCACAAGTTGGGAGAATTTGTACCTACTCGAATCTTTCGCGGACATGCTAGAAGTGATAAAAAATCTCGTCGTTAGTTAGGAGATAGAATTTCATGGGAACTGACAACAAATCGAAAGTAGAAGCTCGGGCTTCAGCTAGATATTTCAAAATGTCGGCTAATAAAGCACGGAGAGTAATCAATCAGATTCGTGGTCGTTCATATGAGCAAGCACTTATATTATTGGAATTTATGCCTTATCGAGCATGTTATGCTATCTTACAGTTGATCTCTTCCGCAGCTGCAAATGCTAATCATAATCTAGGTTTGAGCAGAGCTAATCCATTTATTAGTGAAGCTAAAGTAGATGAAAGTACTCTTTTCAAAAGATTTCAACCTAGAGCTCAGGGACGTGGGTATCCAATACATAAACCTACTTGTCATATAACTATTACGATGATAGAAAAAACTTAGATGGGGACATAGAAGAAATAGAAAAAATTTATTGATTGAAATCAATCTAATACAATAGAAAAAATGTATGGGACAAAAAATTAATCCACTTGGTTTTCGAGTTGGTGTAACCCAACAACATTATTCCTATTGGTTCGCACAACCAAAGAATTATTCGAAATTCCTTGAGGAAGATGAGAAGGTACGTACGTGTATTGAGAAATATGTGCAAAAACAAATAAAGAATTCATCGAATTATGGAGGAATTGCACGTATTGAAATCGAGGGGAAAACGGATTTACTCCAAATTGAAATCTATACAGGATTCCCTGATTTGTTGGTAGAAGAAAATGGTCTAGGAATTGATAAATTAAGAACAAATATAGAGAATTTGCTGAAAAAGAAAAGTCAGAAAATTCAAATAACTCTAAAGAATGTTCTACAACCTTATGGAGAACCAAGAATACTTGCCGAGCATATTGCTTTACAACTAGAAAATCGAGTTGCTTTTCGCAGAACTGTGAAAAAAGCTATTGAACTAGCTAAAAAAACAGACATTAAAGGTATTAAGATACAGATAGCTGGCCGTCTTAACGGAAATGAGATTGCTCGTGTCGAATGGGTTAGAGAAGGTAGGGTTCCGCTACAAACTATTAGAGCTCATATTAATTATTGCTATTACCCGGCGCAAACAATTTATGGGGTTCTAGGAATAAAAATTTGGGTGTTCCGAGATGAAGAATAATTTTTTTTTTTCGATATAATCTTTTTCGATCATGATGAGATCTCATAGACCCATTATGAGATATCATAAAATTCAATTGATAATAGGATTAATAACAATTTGTCCCATTCTTATTATATATCTCTATATACACATTCTATATAGAGGAAAGAGAAAAAAAAAATAATAAATGCTATGCTTAGTGTGTGACTCGTTTCAATAAATCTTTTTTAGTTACTAAAAATTCAATTTTTTTTTTTTTAATTCGTAAAAAAGACTAACTCATTGCTTCATAGTACCAAGATCCAATAAGCTGATTAGAAAATATATTTTTAATATATTTTTATTGGCTTAAATTTATTTCCGCGGAAAGAGATTCTTTCTGGTGCAGCGAAAAATATACCAAAGTACTGAAGAGGAATAAGACTTAATACTCTTTGAAAACGATCGTATGGTTAATAAATTACTGAATTACCTTTGGAAAAGAGAGCAATGTAATAAAGCATTAATGAAATGGGGCTGGAGAAACTATTGAATAAATTAATCAAAGAGAGCTTTTGGTCAATGAATACTAATAGAGTTGACTTGATTAAAAGAAAGCTCCATTGCGGAAAAAGAACCTAAACGTTTGGATAAAAAGCTATGAGAACGATGGAAACTATGAATCGATAATTTTATTATTAATGAAGATTCAATGATTCATTAGAAGGGATGGCGAAATAAACCAATAAATTATTAATTGAGAATTGATGAAAGAATTAATGAAAAATTTTCATAAATAATTGATAAAAAGAGTCAATATTCGCTCGTGAATAAGTTATGATACATTTCAATGAGATAATTTCGTGGTAGAAAAAAAGATAGGATATCTGTTGAAGAAAATAAGGATTCATCGACTGTGGTAATAATATCTTCTCCATGAAATATATGGAACTAACTGTTTATTCACGAGGAGCCGGATGAAAGAAGACTTTCATGTCCGGTTCTGTATTAGAGATGATGTAACTATTATCGACTATAACCCTCGAAGAACTAGATTTCGTAAACAACATAGAGGAAGAATGAGAGGAATATCTACTCGAGGTAATCGTATTTGTTTCGGCAAATTCGCCCTTCAAGCACTTGAACCTACTTGGATTACGGCTCGACAAATAGAAGCAGGAAGACGAGCGATTACTCGTTACGCTCGTCGTGGGGGAAAGTTGTGGATACGTATATTCCCGGATAAACCAATTACTATGAGACCTGCGGAAACACGTATGGGTTCGGGGAAAGGATCTCCAGAATATTGGGTATCTGTAGTGAAACCAGGTCGAATACTGTATGAAATAAGTGGGGTATCAGAAAACGTAGCACGAGCAGCTATGAAAATAGCTGCGTATAAAATGCCAATACGTACTCAATTTATTACTACTATAAAAATGAAAGAATCAATATTAGATAGGAAAGAATAGAAAGAAATTTTTCTCCCACCGAGAAATTACTAATATGAGAAAGAATATGTTCCTGAGACATTTCTTTCTCATATTGGGAAGAAATAAAAATAAAGAATTTCGAACAAATGATTCAACCTCAAAGTTATTTAAATGTAGCAGATAACAGTGGAGCTCGAAAACTAATGTGTATTCGAGTATTGGGAACTAGTGATCGCGAATATGCAGATACTGGTGATGTAATTGTTGCTGTAGTTAAAGAAGCGGTACCTAATATGCCGTTAAAGAAATCAGAAGTTGTTAGAGCAGTAGTTGTGCGTACTTGCAAGGAACTAAAACGTGATAATGGAATGAGAATACGATTCGATGACAATGCAGCAGTTGTTATTAATCAAGAAGGAAATCCTAGAGGGACTCGGGTCTTTGGTCCCATCGCTAGAGAATTGAGAGAATATAATTTCACCAAAATAATCTCACTAGCTCCTGAAGTATTGTGAGAAAAAAATCTACTATTCAAACTAGGAATAATTAATACTCAATAATAATTCTTCAAACTAAAAATAAGTAATATTCAATGATAATAGGGTTCGGGAGTAATAGTCCATCCCTAATCCTTGAATAACTGGATAAAAAAAATTCCCAGGATAAAAAACTAAGCAATTGATAGAACGAATCATAAAAAGTAGTATTATCAAATTCTTCGTGAAATTGTTAAGAAATATCTTAAGTTATATCAAATCTGACCGATTCTTATAATTTATTAATAATCTTATAATTTATTAATAAGTAGTTCTGAATCGGTGAAGAAAACATTAAGAAATTACTGGATTATAGTAATAAATTGGGATCTAATTATAAAATGATATTTCGGGTAAATCGTTTTTGATGTAAAAAAAAAAAAATATTTTTAAAATTTTTATTCGTATTCATAATAAATAACTTTATCCTATGGTTAACGATACCGTCGCCAATATGATTACTTCCATACGGAATGCGAACGTAATAGAAGCAACAACAGTTCGAATACCTGCTACTAATACTACTAAAGATGTAGGAAAAATTTTATTACAAGAAGGTTTTATAACAAATCTTCGAGAACATAAGGAAAATACGAGATCTTGTTTAATATTGACTTTGAAATATCGGGGGAGGAAAAAGAAACCATATATAACCAATTTGAAACGTATAAGCAAACCTGGCTTGAGAATATATTCCAATCATCGAGAAATTCCTAAAGTATTAGGTGGAATGGGAATTGTGATTCTATCAACATCTTCCGGAATTGTAACAGATCGGGAAGCTCGACAAAAACAAATTGGAGGAGAGATTTTATGTTATGTATGGTAAATTATTGAAATATTGTTCAAATCTATTGTTTCTTGGAGAAATCTTTGGAAAAGATAACATCGTTAGTATTATTCTTAATAATATTAATCAATGATAAAGATTTCTTACTCAAGAATGAAAAAACAAGATCTGATTGACATGGAAGGTATAGTCACTGAATCACTTCCCAATGCCATGTTCCGAGTTTGTTTAGATAATGGGTGTCAAGTTTTAACCCATATCTCAGGAAAAATCCGACGTAATTATATAAGAATATTACCAGGAGATAGAGTAAGAGTCGAATTAAGTCCATATGATTTGACTAAAGGACGTATAATATATCGTCTTCGAAATAAATATCCAAATGGTATTTCGCAAGAAGTTTTCAGGAGTATGCGAGATTGAAGTATTGGGAAATATTAATACAAAAGCTCAGAATTGGCATGAACAAAATAATTTTTAATAGCTTATTCAGTTTATAAATTTAAGGAATATAAACATGAAAATTCGTGCTTCTGTTCGTAAAATTTGTGAAAAATGTCGATTGATCCGTCGACGAAGACGGATTATGATAATTTGTTTGAATCCGAAACATAAACAACGACAAGGATAATCTTTATTTTCGTAAAAATTCACTATTATTTCTATTATCTATATCGTTTACTACATATATATTAATTATGGCAAAACCGATAAGAAAGATTGGCTTACGCAAAGGAAAACGTAAAATACCTAAAGGAGTTATTCATATTCAAGCAAGTTTTAATAATACCATTGTTACTGTTACAGATATTCGAGGACAAGTTGTTTCTTGGTCTTCTGCTGGTGCTTGTGGATTCAAAGGTACGAGAAAAAGTACACCATTTGCTGCTCAGACTGCAGCAGAAAACGCTATTCGTACACTTATTGATCAAGGTATGAAACAGGCTGAAGTTATGATAAGTGGTCCCGGCCCAGGAAGAGAAACAGCTTTACGAGCTATTCGTAGAAGCGGTGTAGTTTTGAGTTTCGTACGTGATGTAACTCCTATGCCACATAATGGATGTAGACCCCCCAAGAAAAGACGTGTATAACTATTAAATACATTCTATAAAAATCGTATTATGATTCAAGATGAAGTACCAGTATCCGCTCAAACAATACAGTGGAGGTGCATCGAATCGAAGATAGAAAGTAAACGACTTCATTATGGTCGTTTTGCCATATCCCCATTCAGAAAAGGTCAAGCCAACACAGTTGGAATTGCTATCCGGAGATCTTTACTGGGAGAGATTGAAGGAACAGCTATAACATATGCAAAATTCAAAAATGTGATACATGAATATTCCACAATAATAGGCATTAAAGAATCCATAAATGATATCCTAATTAATTTCAAAGAAATTGTTCTTAGAAGTGATTCTTATGAGACTCAAAAAGCATATATTTCTATTACTGGACCTAAAGACATAACTGCTGAAGACATTTTATTACCACCTTCTGTCCAAGCAATTGATGATTCACAGCATATAGCTACTATTACGAAAGATATTACTTTAGATATTGAGATAGAAATACAAAAAGACCGCGGATATCGAATACAAGATTCGAAAGAATCTCAAGCTGGAGAATTCTTTATCGACGCCGTCTTCATGCCCATTCGAAAAGCAAATTATAGTGTTCATTCATTCGGGAATAATAAAAAATTCCAAGAAATACTCTTTATTGAAATATGGACTGATGGAAGTTTAACTCCCAAAGAAGCACTTTATGAAGCTTCTCGGAATCTAATTGACTTGTTTCTTCCTTTTTTACATACAGAAGAAGAAGAAATTATCTCCGATAGAGACGAGAAAAGTGAATCTAATGGAAATATTCTTCTTTCTAATTCTATCTCGACAGATATAGATAGAATGGCAAAAGAAGTTGCTTTTAAGCATATTTTCATTGACCAATTGGAATTACCTGCAAGAGCCTATAATTGTCTAAAAAAAGTTGATGTACATACAATCTCAGATCTCTTAAAATATAGTCAAGATGATCTAAGAAAGATTAAGAATTTTGGAAAAAAATCAGTGGACCAAGTATTGGAAGCTTTACAAGAACGTTTTGCAATAAATTTGCCCAGAAATAAGTTTTCTATCGATTAATTTATTATAGAATACATAAAAAAGAAAAAAAATAAATTTTATCTAATTACTTGTTTGATGCTTGATAACAAGCTCGATCAAAGACTCAATAAAAACGAAATTATAGTTCTTAAAAATACTTAGATTTAATAAAGAAATAATAGAATGATTAATCGAAATATACCTAGGGAGATATTGATTGGAAACAATTACTCCCTAGATAGAAAACAATTCAATCGAATTACTTCTTAAGAAAAAGGGACTAGATCTGATACCATATTGGTATTAGAGAAAACGCATTGGTATTAGAAAAGACCTAGGGTTAAAGATTTATCGATAGGTAATGCCGCTCCAATACCTAACCAAATAGCTACTGCAGTACCGATTAAAAATACTGTTGTAGCTACCGGACGCCGAAATGGGTTTTGAAATTTATTAACATTTTCCGAAAAAGGTACTGTTAATAAACCTGCTGGCACTGAAGCCATTAAAAGAACACCTAACAATTTATTAGGTACTGTTCGAAGTATCTGAAATACCGGGAAAAAATACCATTCGGGTAATATTTCTAGGGGAGTTGCAAAAGGATTTGCCGGCTCACCAATCATTGATGGTTCTAAAACCGCTAAACCTACGGTACAAGCGATAGTACCTAAAATTACTACTGGGAAAATGTATAAAAGATCATTCGGCCAAGCAGGTTCGCCGTAATAATTATGGCCCATACCTTTTGCCAATTTAGCTCTTAATACAGGATCATTCAAGTCAGGTTTCTTTGTTATTAGGATAGGTACTTCAGTTAATAGAAGTTCCCCCAAAAGAATCGGACATGAAAATTTTTTTATCATCCGGCTCAAGCAATCACTAAAATGATTCCATCTGAAAATATCGTAATAACGATATTATCAGATCTGATCAAAAAAAAAATTGAATTCTCTTAGTAAAGAGGATACAGATAATATTTTAGTCAGATGGCTTACTATCCAAGTTGGCTTAACTATCTCAGATTGTTCATTAAGATGCTTTTTGGATTATCTCATACCTAAAAATTGTTTTTTTTAAAGACATCAAAAGTTTAGGTGTTAACTTGTTAAAACTTTGGCCTTTTTTTTTTCTTTAGATCTTCTCCCTACTCCAATGGCAATGTGTATATATCGTCACATCCCTCCAATACAAAGGAAATGATTGTATTTGTAGAAGCCATATATTCCATCGATCTTTCAGAATCAATTTTGATGGGATTTGATGAAGCCTCTTCAGAGATTGAATTTGATCATAGAAAAACTTCTCTCTCAAAACCGGAAAAAGAGCTTTAATCCAAGTTTTAACCTTTAATAAATAAAAGAGATTGGAATAGAGACACATCTCTCAATGTGACGGATTTGAATCCGTATAGCCTAATCTATAATTCAAGTCACACACTCCCATAATCCATCTCTCTCTTCTTCAACAAACTAGAAATCTTTTTCAAAAAAGACTTCGAGATTGGAAATTCGATCCAGTAAACATCTTTCATCTTTCATTGTTCTCAATAAAAGATATTCATTGGCAATGAAATAAAAATTTATCAATATTTTAACTATATCTTAAACGTAATATTCAATCGATTTCTCTTTGTAATCTCTTTTTCCATTATAAAGGACCTGAGATTCCTTGTTTACGGATCATAAGAAAGTGCATCAACATAAATACGGCAGTAAGAAGAGGTAACACAAAAGTATGTAAACTGTAAAAACGAGTTAGTGTGGACTGACCTACACTAACACTTCCACGTAATAATTCTACTAAAGGAGATCCTATGATAGGAATAGCTTCAGGTACACCCGTTACAATTTTGACTGCCCAATAACCAATCTGATCCCAAGGGAGAGAATATCCAGTCACACCAAAAGAGACGGTTAATACGGCTAAAATTACACCTGTAACCCAAGTCAATTCACGAGGTTTCTTAAAGCCACCTGTAAGGTAAACACGAAATACATGCAGAATCATCATTAAAACCATCATACTTGCCGACCATCGATGAACTGATCGAATTAGCCAACCAAAGTTGACTTCAGTCATAATATATTGAACAGAGGCAAACGCTTCTGTAACAGTTGGACGGTAATAGAAGGTCATAGCAAACCCAGTGGCTACTTGAACCAGGAAACATGTTAATGTAATTCCACCTAGGCAATAAAAAATATTCACATGAGGAGGAACATATTTGCTAGTAATATCATCTGCAATCGCCTGAATCTCAAGACGTTCTTCAAACCAATCGTATACTTTATTGAGATAGGTAAGTTTGTCTAACCCCCTCTAAAGACTGTACGTGAGAGTTTCCCTTCATACAGCTTGAGCAATAACGTTAAAAAATATATTATTCCGTCGAGAGAACAAACTATTGAATAGTTCTTACTATTTCTTCAATAGTATGTATTATGAATACAAGAGTTATTCACTAATTACTAATTAGAGAACGATTAAAAAACTCTCTCAGAACTCTTTTAATAAGGTTCTTCTTTGCTTCCATCTCACGTTAGCTCATCTATTTCAAGAAATAGAAAATTGTAGTATCGGTTGTTGGCTTCATGAGCAATCTTATTTCCTACATACAGACAGGTAATTATCATGGATAGATAATAAACCAATGAATAGGAATTATCTTGTCAAAAAATTATCTAGTTCTATTTAAACTTTAGATTTCTACTATACTCCGATGATCTCTCGTTAGCGAACAGAAGGGAGAGCGGGTAACAACCTTTTTTACTATCATCCGATTCAATAAAAGAGACTTCATAAAAATGATAGTTTCTAATTTCTATCTCTAACTCAAGAACCTAAAAAAAGAAGAAAGATCAGAAAAAGAAATTTCTTCTTACTCATTATCAAATCATGATTTGGTAACGAAGCTTAAGAGGTAGATGTAAATAGATTAATCATAGTTTACTATTTTTTGATTCATCTATATCTCTTGCGCTTTAAATATTAATAAATGAACTGACTAATATTTAGCAAGGTAAACAACTATTTTTCTATTGAAACAATAGCTTGTGAGACAATCGAACTAGATTGATTCGAACAAATCGCACACCCATATTCCAAGAATCCTTAAATAGAAATAATTACACGATTCAACTACCGTTTAGTTGAAGAAATAATTAGTAAATCCCCCAGTTCTTTTTTTGTTGTTTTATGGTTACCGGGGGGATCTAACGAACATTTTGATATGAAATGATTACCAACTTATTGAAATCCCATCTAATAAAACAGATGAATTATAGATTTCCAATATGATAACCAGAAATACTGCGAATAAAGCCATGAAAAAGCCCATAAGGGGGGTCGTTCCCCATCCAGGGGCTACCTTACCATATTCTGAATTAAGTGGTTTTAAAAACACCCCTAGACCACTCGTTTTTGGTTTACCTTTTGGTGTATCATCAATAATCTTTGTAGCCATAAAACTTATTGTATTAGTTGAGATTTGTTAACTTTGTGTACTATTATATCGGAAACAAACCATTATTCTGGGGTTACCTAACGATGGAAACTGCAACCTTGGTCGCTATCTTCATATCTTGTTTACTTGTGAGCTTTACCGGTTATGCTCTATATACTGCTTTTGGTCAACCTTCCAAAGAACTTAGAGATCCTTTCGAGGAGCACGAAGACTGATTGAATGAAAGACCTTCCTATTCATTTTAGGAAGGTCTTTCACTATTTGCTAAAAGATGAACGAAATAGATTTCTTAATTCACAGAGAAAAAATTATTTCTTTCCTTTATTTGGAACTTTAGGTGGGTCTCGGAAAAAGATGGCGAAAAAGATTATCCCTGAAGTAGCCACCAGCAAGAATGTATAAACCAATGCTTCCATAGATTTGATTTTAAATTGAAATTATGGAGATAGCTTCCGTACTAATTAAAAGATTCTTTATCTTATATCAAGAAAACTATTCTTATATTTTCTAATACTCTTTATTGAGATAATTAATGATTTCTAATTATATCCGATACTGGAATTTTTATTCCCATAAATTAATCCGCTGTTTAAACCTCGAAACTGGATAATCTGAGATGAAGATAAAGCAACCTATACTGCTTGTCTCTTGGTAGTTGGATCTCCCAGTTTTTGAAACGCTCCGAATTCAACCTGAGCATCTAAATCCGGATCGATACCAGCAAACACATCTCTAAACAGAGTTCTAGCACCATGCCAAATATGTCCGAAGAAGAAGATAAGAGCGAATGTAGCATGACCGAAAGTAAACCACCCTCTTGGACTACTACGAAAAACACCATCCGATTTTAATGTGGCACGATCAAATTCAAAGATTTCACCTAATTGAGCACGTCTAGCGTATTTTTTTACCGTGGCAGGATCACTGAAGCTAACACCATCAAGTTCACCACCGTAAAATTCAACAGTTACACCTACTTGTTCGACACTATACTTTGATTCTGCTCGTCTGAAGGGAACATCGGCTCTTACAACGCCTTCTTCGTCGACCAAAACTACTGGGAATGTCTCAAAGAAGGTGGGCATACGACGTACGAATAACTCATGTCCTTCTTTATCTTTGAAGGTAGCATGTCCCAACCAACCAACAGCTATTCCGTCTCCATTGTCCATTGCACCTGCTCTAAATAGTCCACCCTTAGCTGGATTATTACCGATATAATCATAAAAAGCTAATTTTTCTGGGATTTTAGACCAAGCTTCTGACAAACTTAGATTTTCAGCTTTACTAGCACGAATCCGTCGATCTATTTCTTGCTGAAAATATCCTTGATCCCATTGATAACGAGTAGGACCAAATAATTCGATTGGAGTCGTAGCAGATCCGTACCACATAGTTCCCGCGACTACAAAGGCTGCGAAGAAAACGGCAGCAATACTACTGGATAAAACAGTTTCAACATTTCCCATACGTAATGCCTTGTATAAACGTTGAGGGGGACGAACACTGAGGTGGAATAAACCGGCTAATATACCTAAGATACCTGCTGCAATATGATGAGAAGCTATTCCTCCTGGAACAAAGGGATCAAACCCTTCAGCTCCCCAAGCTGGATCAACAGGTTGTACTTTTCCAGTTAAGCCGTAGGGATCAGATACCCATATTCCAGGACCAAATAGACCTGTTATATGAAATGCTCCAAATCCGAAACAAAGGACTCCTGACAAGAATAAATGAATCCCAAAGATTTTGGGTAAATCTAAAGATGGTTTTCCTGTACGTTCATCACGGAAGAGGTCTAGATCCCAATATACCCAGTGCCAAATAGCAGCTAGAAACAACAAACCAGATAAAACTATATGTGATGCAGCCACACCTTCATAACTCCAAATACCTGCATCATTTACAGTGTCTCCAGTAATACTCCAACCTCCCCATGATTTTGTTATTCCGATGCGAGTCATAAAAGGTATAACGAACATACCTTGTCTCCACATTGGATCAAGAACCGGATCGGATGGATCAAATACTGCTAATTCATATAAGGCCATTGAACCAGCCCAACCAGAGACTAAAGCTGTATGCATTAAGTGTACAGAAAGTAAACGGCCAGGATCATTTAATACGACAGTATGAACACGATACCAAGGCAAACCCATTGAAAAACCCCTTTTTTAAAGAGAAGTAAATACTATGTAACTTTCTCGCATTCCAAAACATTATATATATTACGAATAATAAATTATTATTTACTAATAATTACTAACTTAAAGTTTTCTTTCAGGTTATATAGATAAATCGGAAGTAGGCATTAATTCCCAGTTTAGCTATAGGAATAGACATAGATATTCTAGCATTCACAGATTTTGCATAACAATGTGGAGATTGGTCCCATTTTATTCTTCATGTTATTAATAAGATCTATTAGTAAATAACTAATATGTTTCTGGATAATATAGATTAATATCAATTTTCTAATATCATATAGATTGATACTAATACCCCATATAAGAAATAAAGAGACTTTTTCATTTTTCACAAGCTACGCTTTCATATCATAGGTCAGTCTTTACTTATTATTATATGCCCATTGGTGTTCCGAAAGTGCCTTTTCGTCTCCCTGGAGAAGAAGATGCAGTTTGGGTTGACGTATAGTGCGACTTGTTAGAATATTGGGTTATGCGGAAGTTATTCCCGTCATTTTTTATCCAATCAGGATGTTCTTGTCTCACTCAAGATTGACTAAATCATCAATAGTCTAGCGCGTGAGATGATCTTAAACCAGTAAAAAAGATCTATTAATCACAAGAATCTATGGTTGATTCAAGCATTCAGGCTTCGCTCAAAAAATTACAAAAATTATTGAATGTAATAGTAATTATGAAATCGAAAATCAATAAAAAGAACTTGTAAAAATGGAATAGGAATCAATTATTAAGGATGGAGGAATAGTTATTTGTCCTATATGTACAAATAATAGTCGGATAGGATAAAGACTTCCCCGAAGTAGAGCATGAACCTAACGATTCTGGCAAATAAACCCAAGAAAAAACAAGAAAATCTTGATGTAACAAAAAAGAATAATTAAATTCTCATCAATACACCAATTAAAGAATAGTTCAATAAGTTCGATTGAGATTGAGAGACAGAGAGAGAACAAACTTGAACCAAAAGTAGTAAAAATATTGTGAGGGATGAGACCATCTTCTACTAATAACTAGAGATAGAAATATCAATCTAATAAGGAAGAATCTTACTTTTCAATATCCTATAAATCTGCTTGAGCCGTATGCTTTTAAAATTGCTTGTACGGTTCTGAAGGAGGGGAATAACCAAACCTATCCCAATCAACCGACTTTATCGAGAAAGATTGCTGTTTCTAGGTCAACAAGTAGATGACGAAATTGCAAATCAACTTATTGGTATCATGATGTACCTGAATGGAGAAGATGAAACTCAAGATATGTATTTGTATATCAACTCTCCTGGTGGAGCAGTATTACCAGGAATATCTGTTTATGATGCTATGCAATTTGTAGTACCAGATGTACATACAATTTGTATGGGATTAGCTGCTTCAATGGGATCTTTTATCTTAACCGGAGGAGAAATAACTAAACGTATAGCACTACCTCACGCTTGGCGCCAATGATTTATATAGATAATTACTATGCCTTCACCGAACTAGATTGACGTAAAGATAGCATGGCATATTAAACTCGATAAAAAAAAAATTTAATTCGATTTTTGAATATCGAGATAGTGAAAAAATTTGTGATTATCCCTAATCAATTGAGATTAGATTTTAGAGGTTTATTTTAGCGTCATAAACTCTATGTATTCAATATGGAACAAATCACCAGATCTTAATGAAATATTCTATAATAAAAATTATATGATCAATATAAAACTTTGGGATTGCTTTTTGGTACGGGAAAGGAAGAAGCAACGGAACCATCATAGTATTTTCTATAAAAAAAGATGGTATATAGATTCTATGACGAGTATTTAATAAGGTCTCAATTTATTTCTTTTCTATTGGGATCGATCTTACTAATTTCAATTCCTTTTAGAGGTTAGATTCTTATTGAATCCAGTAATATTTTTTGGTATAAGAAGCCGTATGCATAATAATGCCTGTACGGTTTATTTGAATGTTCACTAACAGGGTTATGATTCACCAGCCTGCTAGTTCTTATTACGATGGACAAGCAGGAGAATGTATTATGGAAGCAGAAGAAGTGTTGAAACTTCGTGATTGTATCACCAAAGTTTATGTACAGAGAACAGGTAAACCCTTATGGGTAATTTCTGAAGACATGGAAAGGGATGTTTTTATGTCAGCAGAAGAAGCTAAAGCTTATGGTATTGTTGATCTCATAGCGTTAGAAACTTCTTAAAATTTTATAAGAAATTTATTTTATTAATAGACCATATTACTCAGGAAGTCAAAAAAAAAAATTATTCTTTAGAAATAAAGAATAGCTTTTTTTTTTTTCATCTTGTACAGAGTTAGGTATAGATAATTTCAAATTTTAGAGACTCGCTAAAGATCTCTCAAGTCTTAAATGAGATAGACTTAGACGGAAATAGAATTTTCTAATCCTATTTCCGTTTAAGTCTCATTCAAAACTTCTTCTCCTTTGGTCTCGGAAAGGAAGACGAAGATTTTTTCGGGAGTGAAAAAACTATCGATTCTTTCCACAATTCAATATGGTTAGGATTAATCTGAACCAAAAACTTCTGCATCTTATTAAACAAATGTCAACTATCCAACAACTGATTAGGAATACAAGACAACCAATAGAAGATAGAACAAAATCCCCTGCCCTTCGAGGATGTCCTCAACGTAGAGGAGTATGTACCAGGGTGTATGTGCGACTTGTTTGGATCAGAAGCTGAACAATTTTAGGAGATTGATTTTGCAGAAGAACTCTTATCCAGTGAAGCGAGGATCTATCATCTACCGTTTCTGGAGATGGAATTTATGGCTTTTATTGGCGCAAATCCAATTATCCCGGTGTAGGATGAAATGCATTCTTCAATGATAATAAAAGAATTCATTGAGCGAGGAAACAGGAAATAAAGCCTAATAATTAGGCTGAGATCCTTGCAATAACAGATTTATAAGGTCAGCTACCCAGCTAACTCTCGAGATCACATGTCGTTACTATACAATAAGTCTTATTGTAAAATAGATTTTTTGCTCGAAAGATTGAGTAGAGCTAGAGATTGGGGATTATACAATTTATCCATAGCATTCTCATCTTATTCTTGAGGAATTAAAAAGCTCCGGCGTATAGAGAGGACCTCTCTGTTGAAGAAAAGACCATAGAAACTTAGGAATCCATGATTTATTTTGGTGCAAGGTTTTATCCCTTGCTTACCAAGAAGGTACTTAACCCCAATACTTCATGGCTAGGAAGGTTATAGTAGCAAAAGCCATTGGAATCTTTATCTTCTACATCAGAGAGATTAGTTTCTTTTTCTTTCCAAATAGATTTTTTATGAAGAGGAGAAAAAGTAGAATTCCAAGTTTAGCGTTTTAGTTTTCAATCTTCTATCGAATTGAGAGTCCTAATTTGATTTCTTGGTTAAACTAAGAGGATATTAAGAATATACAATAAAGATACTATTTTTTTTTTCTAGGAAAAAAAAAAGAATCTTCTGTCGGATTTGTAGTAAAAATGAACAATTCATTTAGGGATTAAATTGAAAAATTAGTTCAATAAATAACGATATTAACGGAATTAATTATTCTAAATTACGACCTAATAACTTATGGGAGTAGATATCAATGACTAGAGTGAAACGTGGATATGTAGCTCGAAAACATCGAAAAAATATTCTTAAATTCACATCAGGATTTCAGGGAGCTCATTCAAAACTCTTCCGTACGGCTAACCAGCAAAAAATGAAAGCGTTAGCTTATGCGCAACGGGATAGAAATAATAGGAAGAGAGATATTCGTCGTTTATGGATTACTCGGATCAATGCAGCATGTCGAAATAATGGGATTGTTTACAACGGAATAATTCACTCTATGTCTGAAAAAAAAGTTCATTTAAATCGCAAAATACTTGCACAGATTGCTATCTTGGACAGTAATAGTTTTTTCGGAATAGTAAAAGAGATTGGTACGTGAGCTTATAAATAGAGAAAAAAAAAGACCCTCTCCGGAGAATGTCCTCCGGGGAGGTGAGAGAAAAAGGAGAAGAAAGACCAATAAAGATTCTATATTTACGAATCAAATAATCTATCCTTGGAATTGCAGTTCATTCCTTTTTTTTCTTTCTTCATCATCGAAAATCGAGTCAGGAATCTCCGAAATTAGTTATAGTCAATTCTTAATGGAATTAACTTTCATTATTTAAGAAAGGTGATAAAGCTAAGATACGAGCTCGTTTAATAGCAACAGTCATCAAACGCTGTTGTTTCGAAGTTAATCTATTCATTCGTTTGGATAAAATCTTTCCTTGTTCACTCATGAATCTACGAAGCAAACTTATATTTTTATAGTCAATAATTTCACCAGATCTGATTGGTGGCAAACGTCTACGAGAAGATCTTTTGGTTCTGTTCATAATTCCTTTCATAAACCTTGAAGAACTAGTGAAGAATATTTATTCCATATGAAAAAATCCTCTTACTTCTTCAATTCTCTGTGAATAGTATGTTCAGAACAATAAGGACAAAATTTTTTCAACTCCAATCTGGTAGGTGTATTACGTCGATTTTTCCGAGTGGTATATCTAGAAACACCGGGAAATCTTTTATCCGAATTGTTTCGATCACAACTAATACATTCTAAAGTAATAGTTACTCTTACATCTTTACTCTTAGCCATAAATTTTTTTCGAATATTGAATCTTAAATATTTTGAACGTTCAAAAAAAGAGGTTATAATATCTTTCCCAATGAGATAGAAAAAATTGAATGGTTCAGGTTCAATCTATCGATTAGCTCTCGAAAAGATCTCTCATAATTGAATCAATTATTTATCAAAAATTGAATATTTTTTTTCTAGAACTGAAAGAAAGGAAAAATTAAAGCATCTGGAAAAAAACGATTAATTTCTATCAATAAACCGGCTAAGAATCCAAACCATAACGTAGCTAGTACAGGAGCTGTAGAAAGATATGTTTTTACATTTTGCATTTCAAATCCTCCTTTTATCTGGTATTGAATAGCAACACTATCTATTTCATAGTATATATATATATCATGGCTGACTGCATGAATAATCACCAAAAGCTACGATTTGGGTCGGAGCCAGTGAGAATAAAAAATATGTAAATGAATTCTGTCCGAATAAATAACTTTTAGACCATGAAAGAGTCTTGATTCATCTTTCTTCAAAAATCATCAATGAATAAAAAATTTATTGGGGGGGGGGTAGGAACAGAAGTAATTGCAATTGTAAGGATCTACAAAGATAGCTAGAAATTGGTAGGATTAGCTATAATCACCTTGATGGAGAAAAAAAATAGTTGATAGGGATGTAGCGCAGTTTGGTAGCGCGTTTGTTTTGGGTACAAAATGTCGCAGGTTCAAATCCTGTCATCCCTACTTCTATATAGAGTAGTAATAAGATTCGAAACAATCTCTTAATAGATAAGAAGTATATCTCCATTCACTTAGTATAAAATATTGAATCTGAAGATAATCTAGGTATTGATGAAATATATCTCGATTTCATCAATAGATTTATGAAATAGTGAGAGAGAGCGCTCTTAGTTCAGTTCGGTAGAACGCAGGTCTCCAAAACCTGATGTCGTAGGTTCAAATCCTACAGGGCGTGATGGTTTTTCCAAAGCCTTGTTAAAATCGATTTGTATTTCGTTCCTTCTCGGATTGGATCATCGTAATCCTCTTCATACAATGTGACCTCTCTTTCTTTTCAGAGAGGTCAGTAAGAAAAAGAAGTCGTTTATATCCTCCATCAAAGATCTAATTGATCACCACGTCGATATTGTAAATAAGCAGTTACAAATAATCCCGCTAAAGTTATTGGGATTAAACCTAACACAATTCCAGATAGCAGGGCTTCAACCATTTCAAATTGAGTAAATGAAGAAAATCTCTAATTCAGATACTTCCCGAAGTTGCTGTGAATACAGAGAGATCTAAAGCATTGGGAAATACAATGAAATTTCTAGAACTTGGAACTAAGTTCTCCTCAATATATTAAATAAGCTGTATCTTGTTCAAACCAATAAATAGAACCGAAGTCAACGTTAATATAGCAAAAAGAAATCCGAAGTAACTTAATAAAGTAAGCATAGATTGAAATACTAATTTACACCAACGAATCTAGTATAAACTTCTCCAAAATAATTATAACAGAGTAATTGGTTAATAAGCATTCTTCCAACGTATAAAAAGATTTATGTTGAAAGAAGATTATTTGAGACTTATTAAGTTCCGCAGTTTATGGAAGTTATCTTGCTGCGTCAAAAGAAGGCTAGCTATACTGTTCTAGTATATTTTAAAGATACCCTCGGTATAATATTGACAACTTAACAAGGAATGATAGGATATATCAGTAGATCTTATATCTTCTAGTCTCTATCTTTTTGGGAAGAAATCCCCCTTGCCCCTATAAGAATATACGGAGCTAAAAATGTCTGGTAATACGGGAGAGCGTCCTTTTGCTGACATTATTACTAGTATTCGATACTGGGTTATCCATAGCATTACTATACCTTCTTTGTTCATTGCAGGTTGGTTATTTGTCAGTACAGGTTTAGCCTATGATGTGTTTGGAAGTCCTCGACCAAATGAATATTTCACAGAGAGCCGACAAGAAGTTCCATTAATAACTGGCCGTTTTAATTCATTGGAACAGGTCGATGAATTCACTAGATCCCTTTAGGAGGTATTAATGACTCTAGATAGAACTTATCCAATCTTCACAGTTAGGTGGCTAGCTATTCATGGATTGGCCGTACCTACAGTGTTTTTCCTAGGATCTATATCCGCAATGCAATTTATTCAGAGATAATTTTTTTCAAAATGTAATAATCGTTTTCTGAACTGTAAAGTTATGACACAACCAAACCCAAATAAACAAACTGTAGAATTAAACCGTACAAGTCTCTACTGGGGATTGTTACTGATCTTTGTACTTGCTGTTTTATTTTCTAACTATTTCTTCAATTAAAAAGAATCAACAAGAATCTTTTCAAGTCATTCAAACAGATTTAAGATCCTAATTATTTGTGACTGTTTATGTCTCAAGTCATGACCACCCGATGAAATGGAAAAGGGAGTAAGATAAATGGCCAATACCACTGGAAGAATTCCTCTCTGGCTAATAGGTACTGTAACTGGTATACTCGTGATCGGTTTATTGGGAATATTCTTTTATGGAGCATACTCTGGATTGGGGTCATCCCTATAAGAAGCAATAAACTGAACATGTATAATATCCTACATACATGTAGATGGATAATTATTCATTCGAGATAGAAAGACTTTACCTTTTTAGGTATCAAAAAGGTAAAGTCTCTCTGAAGATACTATTTCAAATTATTTTATTGGAAGAATCAAAAAGAAGCGAATATATCGCCACAATTCATAAAAAATATTCACTCAATTATTGATTCGTAATTATTAATTATTCCAATTCTCTAAAAAAGACTTTGAAATTTTATTACTCGAGTTGAAAGAAACAATATTTGTCTCTCGAAACGAACCATTTTAAGGAACTTACTTGAAATATCTCTATTGTCACAATAAGCAGTATAAGCCATATTTAAATACCATTTCTCAGCTTTCCATTCTTTATGAACTGGGACAAATCTAAGAAGAACGTACAAAATATATTCTCTTGGTAGTTGATGGACAAGATTAGAAAGATTATTGGTATATCGTATCTCAATACCGAGAGAATCTAATTCTGTTCGATCGAAATGCAAGATCCAGGAAAAGAAAGATATATCTGATGATTTTTTAATATCTTTCTGATAAATTTTCAAATCCTCCTTGAAAAAATTTTTATTCCAAAACCATGAATGATTGAGTGAAGAAAAAAGTCTTATAACATCTTGTTCGTCGACACAGAAAGAATATCCTGATTCAGAATATATATCTAATTCTTGATCTATCTTTTCTTGCTGAACAGTACAAGAGGGTGAAGAAATTTCACAATCGGTAGGAAGCTTTGAGGACCATTCATTAAGTTGATAAATATTTCTCAATGTTTGCTGGGCCATCATTCTGAGAAGAAATAGATTCGTTATTGATGCATATCCCCAAGATTTTGAAGTTTCTTTCAATAGGGGAAGAAGATAATAATATTCGAAGCATTCAATCTCTAAGGAGATCTTGATCATGTCGTACAAATTTTGAGAACCTAAATTAGATCTCATTGCATTAACCATCACTAAAAGATGGAAATTCTATCAATTAAACGCTTTGACTAACTTAAGATTGGACGAATATCTATTAAAAATTCATCTCAGCTAATTGAACTTTCTCAAACTGTTTCTTTTTAAGTACTAAGAATATTTGTGCCAAAACAACTGATGCAAAGAATAATAAAAGACCTTGAATACGTAATGGATCTTGAAGTACTATTTCAGCATCTCCTTGACCAAATCCACCCACATTAGGATTATTAGTTAAAGGTTGATCAACTTTAAGAAATTCACCTTCTGAGATTATTAGTTCTGGTCCTGGAGGTACAATATCCACCACTTGACGACCATCTGATGTCTTTTCAATCGTTATTTCATATCCACCTTTTTTCTCTTTACGAAATATCTTAATTACTTTTCCCGTCGCTGAAGCATTGTAAACTGTATTATTGCTTCTACTTCCATCGGGATAAATCTGTCCCCTTCCCCTATTTCCCCCTACATAGATAGGATATTTCAGGAAATTTGATTCCTTATTACTAGCAGGATCTGGTGAAAGAATAGGAAAAACAATCTCACTATACTTTTTACCAGGAACCGGGCCTACTATAATAATATTTTTTTTATCAGGGCTATAGTTTTGGAACGAAAGATTACCTATTTTCTCTTTTATCTCGGTCGGAATACGATCGGAGGGAGCTAATTCAAATCCCTGGGGCAAAATCGGAACAGCTCCAACATTTAGTCCTCCTTTCTTACCATTAGCAAGGACTTGTTTTACTTGCATATCATAAGGGATTTTAACAATTGCCTCAAATACAGTATCCGGAAGTACAGATTGTGGGACTTCAATATCTACAGGTTTCTTAGCTAAATGACAATTAGCACATACAATACGTCCAGTTGCTTCCCTAGGATTCTCATAACCCTGCTGTGCAAAGATTGGATATGCGTTTGAGACGGATGGCCAAGTCAGAAAGGTCAAGAGCAAAAATGAACGAATTACCCATTCTTTTAGCCAGTTATAATTATTTTTGTTTTGCATAGCTCTATTGATAGTGTCAAAAATTTTTATGAATAAGTTGATTTCACGCATCTTTTTTACCCTATAAAATTCTGCCGTTTCAACAATCACAAAGAGAAAGAATCAATAAATTTCTATTTCTTCTTAGGATTCGAGTATTCCAAATAGCTGATAATGGTAATAAGCAATATATTTAATCAATGAAAAATCTATTATTCATTCATTGTATGATAAGTTGCTACAATCGAAGGAGATATACGATTTAAATGACGAAAAATCCAATATTTAAAAACTGTATCTAAGATGACTGGGAAGGTTGAAACGAAACAAGATATTATATGTTTGTTATGCGAAAATCCTAAATGTTCTAAAAAGGAACCTATTACTATTTCCCAACCATGGGGCGAATGAAATCCAATGCATAAATCGGTTAATAAAAGAATAAAAAAAGCTTTCATTGTGTCACTCAGACTATAAAATAGTTCTTGAATCCAAGAATTTAAAACAGCAAGTCTTTTTCGCCCTATAATAAATAAAACTATTAGGGTGACAATACTAATTATATCTGTTAATAAATGTGAAATAATCTGAATACTATCTTCATTATATATTGTTACTAATTGAATTGTTTCTGCATATATCTCTATATCAAGATCTTGTGATTGATCTTTAACATAATCTGCCATTACTCTGTCTAGCCAAAGTAATTCTTCCATTTCTTGAAGTTCTTTCAATGCCCTTTCTTCTTGAAAAAGATTAAGAAAAATATGAGATTGAGACGTATTCCACCAATTTGTAATCCAAGATTTCAAAAACCATGTTTTTGAAAGCATTGAAATTATGGAGGGAATAAATAACAAGCATCCGATATATTGTATAGAAGCTAATGCTTGATATTTAGCTAATCGAAATTCATTAAGTATTAATGAGTTTGAATCACCCATCAATTCCGTTTTAAATCTGGATAAAGTACGAGTTATAGACCGAGGTACAAGACTTATAGATTCATAAGCCATCATGGTAATAGGAGTATCTTTCGATTCTAAAACAGAGAACTGTTGTTCAAGGTTATTCTCCATTTTCGTCGATGAGGAAAAGACGGAATAAGAATGTCTCCATATATCTAAATCATTCAAGGTTGCTTCAATCCAAGCTAATTTTCGATTCATTTGTTTTATCTTATTCGATTCTCTCGACATGGATTTTCTTGCAGAAACATAAGACTCATCAATAAGTCTATTTCCAGACGAATCGTTAATATTATCCCCTCTATTTTTTTTCTCTCCGGTATTATTAAAATAGTTCGGACAAAGCCTTTTTGAAAGAACAACAAGAAAAAACATAATATTTGATTGGTTCGGAAAAAGATTACAAGAATCTCTCTCTAAAAAGGGTTTATTTGCATTAAAAAAAGATGGATATTTATTATTGGAAAAAGAGATAGAAAAAGGATTGGATAAAATACATTTCAATCTATTCAAAAAAGTTAGTACATAGATGCTAAATTTACGTTCTAAAAGACTCCAATATATCGTAGATACAGAATTATTAAATTCCATATTTGTATAAAAAAATATAGCTTGCCAATAATATTGTGAGGAGGATATCTTATCTCTTTGATACAAAGACTCTTTTCTTATATGCTGTATCCGTTTGCTAGCTCTATAAGCTCTCTCTAGAGAGCGATATGGAGTATTGGAAAATCGCTGAAGAAGTTTCCACCAGTATGATCTCATAAGTACTATTTCTCTATTAGTAGGTAGATATTTATAAACAACACATTGTTTAATTTTTTCTATATGAAAATTTTATTCATTTTCAATATCTAACATTACTCTATTATTTTTTTTTCCTGTCAGTCCTCCTCGAGAACTAGAAATAGACTCTTCGACTTGAATTTAATATTCAGAAACCTTCAATCGAGACACGCAGAAAACGAGCTAATTCGGCAGCTTTCTCTTCCATCTCTCTCAATGTTAACTCTTCATCAAGACGAGTCAGAGGAACATCTTGCTGACCCTTTATTCTTAGATAGAGAACACGACGAGGAGAAAAACCTTCTTGAATTTCCATCCGTATTGCTTGAATATCCTTGATCATGAATCGAATACAAATACGACGGTTTTCTCCGGGAAAACCCCAACGAAAGAGATAAACAATACCTTCTCGTTTATTGAATTGATTATATCCGCTACCTACATTCCATAATATGGTACACCATAAATAAAACCCGAGAAAAATACCTGCGATGCCGTAAAAACACATTACAATTCCTTGTGGAAGAAAAATAATCTGTTGTGATGAAAGGATTGGTATTAAATCCCTACCCAGATAACTGGAAAATCCGACTAGAGAGAAACCTATTGCACCAAGAACCAGAATAAAAGCCCAACAAAGATTACTGAATCTACGAGATCCTTTTATAGGATCTATTCGAAGCCATTCTGATTGGTAATTCATAACGATATCTCCTGGATCTTTCTTTATGATATAATTTATTTCATTCTCGTCACTCCTGACTATTTTGATACAGTTTTGACGTGTTCAACTGTCAAGTTCATTTTATGAACACTATATTCTATTTTTGAATAAGAAGTAGAATATACCATGTTTCTTTCCTTCAGATCATGAGAGAGGAATGAAACATGGTATAAGAGCACGAATGTTACTAAATATTAGTAGTAACATCTGAATGAGACTAAATAGCTAAAAATTTGAATTCTCTCATTTAATACGTAATGCACAAAAAAGGGTCTTTATGAAATAGCTGATTCTATAAAAAAAAAAATTGGGATTAAGATTTTATACTATTTCATCTTGTTCAATATATATAGACAAAGAAGCCATTGTAATTGCTGGAAACACTAAACCTACTAAAGGTACAAAAATGGAAGGTAAGTAAGAAGCTGTCATAAAGATATTACCTTAATAATATTGTTTATTCTGAATAAATAGTTACTATAAAAACAGTAATGAAATTATTATACTTTATGTTTATTGATTACACCTTGTTCATAAAGAACATATGAAAGATGCTGTTGTTTCGGCTTGAACAATCACATCAATTTTGAAGTATTAAAAGATTTAATATCTCTCAAAATTTGAGCGAGGAATAATATCTTTGGCATAACCTGGCTAGCACTTTAAAGGTCTGTCATTTAGATACAAATACATTATATCATTAGAATATCGATAAAGTACTGGGATGAAATGATACATAACTAATTGCTAGGATGAAAAATATGATAATGTTGAGCTCGAAAAGCAATTTAATAGATTAATAGTAATTGGCTTTTTGTATTTTTAAGAGAATTTGAAAAATGATCTAAACTTGATTATTTTTTTCTTTCCAAGGAGCTAAATCATAAAGTTCGAATATCTCACTTAAAACACCTTTTAAAAGATTACGCGGAACAATTAAATCAAGTAATCCATGATCAAATAAAGATTCAGCTACTTGGAATCCATCAGGGATCTTTTGACGCAATGTTTGTTCAATCACTCTTTTCCCCGCAAATGCAATATATGCTTTTGGTTCGGCAATAATAATATCACCTAACATACCAAAACTAGCTGTAACACCACCGGTCGTTGGATAGGTAAGAACGGCTATATATAATAATTTTTTCTGTACCTGATGAATTTGCGAAACAGAAGATATTTTAGCCATTTGCATCGAACTCAATGTTCCTTCTTGCATACGTGCTCCTCCAGAAGCACAAACAATGATTAATGGTAGAGATTCTTGAGTCGCGTATTCAATAAGACGAGTGATCTTTTCACCGACGACAGAACCCATGCTACCTCCCATAGATTGAAAATCCATAACACCAAGTGCGACAGGAGTTCCATTTAAATTTCCTATACCTGTCTGAACAGCATCGGTTAAACCTGTTCGTTTTTGGGAAAGACTAATACGATTTCTATAAGAATCTTCATCAGAGAATTTCAGAACATCTTGTGCGACCATGTCTTCATCCATAGGAATCCAAGTGTCACGATCGATTAAAAGTTCAATTCTTTCTGTACTATTTATTTGGAGATGATAACCACATTCCTCACAAACACCTTTATTTTGTTTTAAAATTTTGATATAGAGCATATTTTCACAATTGTCGCATCGAGTCCATAATCCTTTATTAGTATCGACATTTATATATCTATCCTTCTCTCTTTCACTCAAGACATATCCTTTCGTAGCTTTTTCAATAAACGCTCCAATCAATCCACCGAATTTGCGTTTCTCTTCGAACCAATTTATTAAAGACATAGAGATCTCCTAATCTATAGAGGAAAAAAAAAATTATTACTACTTAGTAAGTTGTTTTTCGAGAGATTCGAGCTAGAGGTGGAAGAGGTACTTTATCCTATTCCTATGAATAAAAAACTTAGTTGAGATTAATTAGCAATTATTGAAAATATTGAAATGAACTTTATATTAGAAATAATTGCCAATTATCTGTTGATTTTTCACATAACTCATAACTAATGGTATATTAGAATCTCTTCTTGAATTATCCAATGAGATTTGGAATCGAAAGAAAAGTTCGTATGGGGTTAAGAACAAAAAGATCTTCTATTTTTTCTTTCATACCATAAATTTGTTCTATTTGGGCTAGAAGGGATTTGAACCCTTGACTTCATGGTTCGGAACCATATACTCTGATCCACTGAGTTACCAACCCTAATATATATATCCAAAAGAATAGTAAGAAAGAGAGTAAAAAACTCTCTTTCTTACTATTCTTTGATTCAATCTATTGATAGATTTATTGAATGGAAGAAAAATTTGAATAAGACACAGAGATTAAAGTGTATCAATTGTATCAAATTCGAATTTAATTTCTTTCCATACTTCACAAGCAGCAGCCAATTCAGGACTCCACTTACTAGCTTCACGAATAATTTCATTACCTTCACGAGCAAGATCACGTCCTTCATTACGAGCCTGTACACAAGCCTCTGAAGCAACTCGATTAGCTACTGCACCAGGTGCATTCCCCCAAGGGTGTCCTAGAGTTCCTCCACCAAATTGTAATACAGAATCATCTCCGAAAATCTCAGTTAGAGCAGGCATATGCCAGACATGAATACCACCTGAAGCTACGGGGAATACACCCGGCATAGATACCCAATCCTGAGTGAAATAGATACCACGACTTCGATCTTTTTCGATATAGTCATCACGAAGTGAATCAACGAAGCCTAAAGTTACTTCACGTTCTCCCTCAAGTTTACCCACTACCGTACCGGCGTGAATATGATCTCCACCGGACATACGCAAAGCTTTAGCTAATACACGGAAATGCATACCGTGATTTCGTTGTCTGTCAATAACAGCATGCATTGCACGGTGAATATGAAGAAGAAGACCATTATCTCTACAATAATGAGCCAATGAAGTATTTGCAGTAAATCCTCCTGTCAGATAGTCGTGCATGACAATGGGTGCGCCCAATTCTCTAGCAAAGATTGCTCTTTTCATCATTTCTTCACACGTACCTGCAGTAGCATTTAAGTAGTGCCCTTTTACTTCGCCTGTCTCAGCTTGAGACTTAAAAAGAGCTTCTGCTACGAATAAGAAACGATCTCTCCAACGCATAAATGGTTGAGAATTGACGTTCTCATCATCTTTCGTAAAATCAAGTCCACCACGAAGACATTCATAAACAGCTCTACCATAGTTTTTAGCAGATAAACCTAATTTTGGTTTGATAGTACATCCTAGTAGTGGACGACCATACTTGTTTAATTTATCTCTTTCAACTTGGATACCGTGAGGCGGACCTAGGAAAGTTTTCGAATAAGCAGGAGGAATTCTTAAGTCCTCTAATCGCAAAGCTCGTAAAGCTTTGAATCCGAATACGTTACCTACGATAGAGGTAAACATATTGGTGACAGAACCTTCTTCGAATAGATCCAAAGGATAAGCTACATAAGCAATATATTGATTTTCTTCGCCAGCAACAGGTTCGATATCATAGCATCGACCTTTGTAACGATCAAGGCTAGTAAGCCCATCTGTCCATACAGTAGTCCAAGTACCGGTAGAAGATTCGGCAGCTACCGCAGCTCCCGCTTCTTCAGGCGGTACTCCAGGTTGAGGAGTCATTCGGAATGCTGCCAGGATATCAGTATCCTTAGTATCATACTCAGGAGTGTAATAAGTCAATCGATAATCTTTAACACCAGCTTTGAATCCAACGCCTGCTTTAGTCTCCGTTTGTGGTGACATAGGTCCCTCCCTACAACTCAATCAATAATTCTTGCAAGGGTGAGGTCTGCTCGACATAAAAAGAAATTTTTGTGGAAGAAACATTAAACGTATCCGAATGGATTTGTTTGTATTGTATTTATACAAAACATTATCTCAAGGATGAGACACTAGTATTCTATAAATTATTTTCTGTATAATGCAACCCAGCTTTCGCTATTCCACCAGAAATATTTGCTAAAACCACCAAATTCTCAAATATTATTATGCATTGACTTGAGAATATTTTCATTGTTGAACTGGCCAATGAAAAGCCAATGAGAGGAAAAAAGCAATTCTAAAAAGTCTTTACTTCATTCGAGGAGATAGAAAGAAATAAAGAATTAAGAACGAGAATATACTTTCTATATATAATATAATCTACTTTTTCATCTAAAGTAAAGTCTTTTTTTTTTTTTTTCAATCCCGTTTCTTCCAATATAGAGAGCAATTTGTTCCAATAAATCCTTTGAATCTCAATTATATATAATATATGCTATTATTAAAGAAGTAAATGAGATTGTTAACTCTTTTGTTATTAACCGATCGACTTGATACCAAAGAGCTTTATTATTACAAATTTCGAACGAAATTAATGAAGTAGATTATTCATGAAAACCAATCCTCTTGTTTTTGTAGTTTCGACAGCAGTGGAAAAAAATGCGGGATATATTACTCAGATTATTGGTCCAGTACTCGATGTTGCTTTTTCCCCAGGTAAGTTGCCTAATATCTACAATTCTTTGATCGTTAAGGGACAGAATCCAGCAGGTCAAGAGATTAACGTCACTTGTGAAGTACAGCAATTATTGGGAAATGATAGGGTCAGAGCCGTAGCTATGAGTGCCACCGATGGTTTAATGAGAGGAATGAAAGTCATTGATACAGGAGCTCCTCTGAGTGTTCCTGTCGGTGAAGTTACTCTCGGACGAATTTTTAATGTTCTTGGAGAACCAGTTGATAATTTAGGACCTGTCGATGCTGGCACAACATCACCTATTCACAAATCTGCTCCTGCTTTCACACAATTAGATACGAAATTATCTATATTTGAAACGGGAATTAAAGTAGTAGATCTTTCAGCTCCTTATCGTCGTGGAGGAAAAATTGGATTATTCGGAGGGGCCGGAGTGGGAAAAACAGTTCTTATTATGGAATTGATTAATAACATTGCCAAAGCTCATGGAGGTGTATCAGTTTTTGGTGGCGTAGGAGAACGTACCCGTGAAGGTAATGATCTTTACATGGAAATGAAAGAATCAAAGGTGATTAATCAAGAAAACATTTCAGAATCGAAAGTAGCTTTGGTATATGGTCAGATGAATGAACCACCAGGAGCTCGTATGAGAGTCGGTTTAACAGCTCTGACAATGGCTGAATATTTTCGAGATGTTAATAAACAAGATGTACTATTATTCATTGACAATATATTTCGCTTTGTTCAAGCAGGTTCAGAGGTTTCCGCTTCATCAGGTAGAATGCCTTCTGCTGTGGGTTATCAACCAACCCTTGCTACAGAAATGGGTTCCTTACAAGAAAGGATTACTTCCACAAAAGAAGGTTCTATAACTTCCATTCAAGCAGTTTATGTACCGGCAGACGATTTGACTGATCCGGCTCCTGCTACAACATTTGCACATTCAGATGCGACTACTGTACTATCCAGAGGATTAGCAGCCAAAGGCATCTACCCGGCTGTAGATCCTTTAGATTCAACTTCAACTATGCTACAACCCTGGATTGTGGGTGAAGAACATTATGAGACCGCACAAGGGGTGAAACAAACTTTACAACGTTATAAAGAACTTCAAGATATTATAGCGATTCTTGGACTGGATGAATTATCAGAAGAGGACCGTTTAACAGTGGCTAGAGCACGAAAAATTGAACGCTTCTTGTCACAACCATTTTTCGTAGCAGAAGTATTTACTGGTTCTCCAGGGAAATATGTTAGTCTGATAGAAACAATTAAGGGATTTCAAATGATTCTTTCCGGAGAATTAGATAGCCTTCCTGAACAAGCTTTTTATTTGGTAGGCAATATTGATGAAGCGACCGCAAAGGCTGCAACTTTGCAAGTGGAGAGTTAAGAAAAAGATGATACTAAATCTTCGTGTAATGGCTCCTAATCGAATTGTTTGGAATTCTGAAGTTCAAGAAATCATATTATCGACTAATAGTGGTCAAATTGGTATATTACCTAATCATGCTCCACTTCTTACAGCTTTAGATATAGGAGTCATAAGAATACGTCGTGATGGACAATGGTCCACTATGGCTTTGATGGGTGGTTTTGCCACGATAGAGAATAATCAAATGACAATACTAGTGAACGAAGCAGAAACAGCTACTGAAATTGATTTTGAAGAAGCTCAAGAGAATTTTCAAAAAGCTCGAACTAACTTAGCTCAGGCTGAAAGCAAAAAGAGGACTATTGAAGCTAATCTCGCATTCAAGAGAGCTAAAGCGAGATTAGAGGCAATAAATGCTACTCAATCTGTTTCGTAACCAACTGATTTTTTATTCCTATAATAAGACTCTATTATGACAAGTTAATAAACCAACTTGAGAGTTTCAAAAATACTGAATCTTCTTTCGAAATTAGTAAAACTTATTAGATATTAATTCAAAATTACGGTATCTAATAAGTTTTACCTACTATTGGATTTGAACCAATGACTCTCGCCGTATGAAAGCGATACTCTAACCACTGAGTTAAGTAGGTTGTTAGTTATAATAATAACTGGAAAAGTTATAAATATCACAGTCTTTCTAAAATTTGAATTAATTGATTAATTAGAAAAAATCTTTGTAATTTAATATCTAACTTGACAAAACATACTGGATATAACTACTATACAACAGAGTCGTTATATTAAGGGCTATAGCTCAGCGGTAGAGCACCTCGTTTACACGTGCGCCAATGCTTTTCGATAATAGTTTATCGATCTTCTTCCGATTCATAAAAAAAATGTTATGTGAAATCTTCTGTCTTACTCCCTATCCAGATAGGAGGGAACAATAGCATGACAAAAAGCTTAAGTCTTGATAAGTCTTGAATAGATTATATCGTTGATATGGTAAATCCGAAGTTGATTGAATGCTAGGGATGATGGGGAAAATACGAGGACCTCAAGATATTCTCTATCTCGCTTTATGAACTTTAAGGTGTATAAAGTATCATAATCTCATTGGAAGTGATAGAAACTCTATTTGAGTTGATCCATTCCTGAATAAGGCAAACCTACGTCAACATCGAAGACTCTCTCGAAAAACTTTGGGATTGCTTTGAAAAAATTCTTTGAGCACACGGAACCATCTTATTATCTCGTTGAAAAGAAAAGGATGGAAATTTAACTAATGGAATTTTTAGTTAACGAGAGAGCCCAATGCAAAGAGAAGATGCATGTTGGGTTCATTAAACAGTTCAAACATTATACTTTGATCTGTTTTACCGAGAATGTCTACGGTTCGAATCCGTATAGCCCTAAATTACTTCACTAGAAATTATCTATTGCCAAATCTTAAATTCTTCTAGTTCAGAAAGAATTACCAATATGTTTGATAGAAATTATTGATTCGAACTGATTATTTCATTGAATTTAAACATTTTCTTCCTCTCCTATCAAGGGCCTAAATAAACTTTCTTGATCGAAGGAAGATATTGTTGGATATAAAAATTTATCCTTCGTATTTCTTTCTCTATAATTGATGCCAAGAATCAAAAATCTCTTTGAGAGAGGTTTGTATGGCAAATGCGACCAGGGAGGATTATCTAAACATAGTCAGTCCTTTAAATAATAAGTAATTTCACTATATCTTAAGAATATTTGTTATCATTCAGAATATCCATGAAATAATAATGTCTTTGTATAACTTGGGTCATATTAGTATACATCCATAGGCAAACTTTTTCAAGAAAGAGTTTGCTAAAAAACATCTATTGATTTCGATCTTTCTATGTAAATTTTAGTAAGAATTTTTTTTTTCAATTATTATTAAGATAATGGAAGATTTGACGAAAATATAGGAGTATTCTCATGTTTCTGCTTCCCAAATATGATTCTTTTTGGTTATTCCTAGTAATAGCTAGTCTTATTCCTATTTCAGCATTTTCAATCTCCAAAATTTTAGCACCTGTTAGTCAAGGACCGGAAAAACTAACTAGTTACGAATCAGGTATAGAACCCATGGGAGATGCTTGGATTCAATTCCAAATTCGTTATTATATGTTTGCCTTAGTATTTGTTATTTTCGATGTCGAAACAGTTTTCCTTTATCCCTGGGCTATGAGTTTCAAAGAATTGGGTATTTCCGCTTTTATTGAAGCTTTAATATTTGTGCTTATTCTAATCATTGGTTTAATCTATGCATGGCGAAAAGGAGCACTAGAATGGTCTTAGCTTCTAATCATTCAAATATTGAGATCAAGAGTGATACTCCATTGATTAATTCTATGGAATCCTATTCACTTGATAAAAACATGTCAAATTCAATTATTTCAACTAATTTAAATGATTTTTCCAATTGGGCCCGACTTTCTAGTTTATGGCCCCTTCTCTATGGAACTAGTTGTTGTTTCATCGAATTCGCTTCACTAATTGGTTCACGATTCGACTTTGATCGATACGGTCTAGTACCACGATCAAGTCCTAGACAAGCTGATCTTATAATAACAGCTGGTACTGTAACCATGAAGATGGCTCCTTCTTTGGTGAGACTGTATGAACAAATGCCTGAACCAAAATATGTTATTGCTATGGGAGCATGTACTATTACAGGCGGTATGTTCAGTACAGATTCTTATAGTACCGTTCGAGGAATAGATAAGTTGATTCCTGTAGATGTCTATTTGCCGGGTTGTCCACCCAAACCTGAAGCCATTATAGATGCTATAATTAAACTTCGTAAAAAAGTTGCTCAAGAGACATATAGAGATCGAACTAAAAATAAAAGAGAAAATAGATTTTTTACTTCGAATCATCAATTCAAATTTGTACCTAGTATTCATACTGGACAATATATATCGGATCAATCGTCCATACCTCTCCTAGATCTTCCTTTAGAAAGAACTATCAGTGAGATGCGATTTGATAATAAATTCTTCACGAATGAGGAGGAATTACTACCAAAAGGAAGGAAGTAAAAATATTTTTAAATAAATCGAGAAATGACAGCTGATTATACAGATACTATTATCGGTAATAATTCCAATATTAATATGCAGGGTCGATTATCTGCTTGGCTGGCCAAGCATCAATTAGCTCATAGGCCTTTGGGTTTTGACTACCAAGGAATTGAGATTTTACAAATTAGACCCCAGGATTGGCCTTCTATAGCTGTTGCTTTATATGTTTACGGTTTCAACTACCTCCGTTCCCAATGTGCTTATGATGTAACGCCAGGAGGAGGTTTGGCTAGTGTATATCATCTTACAAAAGTCCAAGATGATGCAGATCAACCTGAAGAAGTATGTATCAAAATCTTTGTTTCGAGAGAAGATCCTAGAATCCCGTCTGTGTTTTGGATTTGGAAGAGTTCTGATTTTCAAGAACGCGAATCTTATGACATGTTCGGAATTATTTATGAGAGTCATCCACGCCTTAAGCGTATATTGATGCCTGAGAGTTGGATTGGATGGCCCCTACGTAAAGATTATATCGTCCCCAATTTCTATGAATTACAAGATGCTTATTAATAGAGAAGAATTTCAATGTTTCTATTAATTGGAATACTTAAAAAATAAGAACCTCTTAATTAGAGGCTCTTGTTGGTAGTATAATGTCGTCTCAGCTACTTACAAGAGCCCTCTAATAGAAAGAGGCAACAAATAATCGTTTTATATTCGTTGAATCAAGTACCACTGACTATACACAATAAGGAATAGAAATATCTGGATTATACTAATCCCAATTAAAAAAGAATCCCATCTCTTAGTATTACTTGCTTTTTCTTTGAATCCTTTGAGCCAATTCCAATTTTTAGATCCAGGGGATTGAATTGAAATAATAAAAAACACACTAAAAATAGAAAGAATTCGAAACATTTTTCTTTTCTTTATTTATTCCTTATAAATATATTGTTTGGTTTCGTAATAGAGAAATCCTCTTTCTTATATTACTATTGATATAGTAATCAATTAATATCTCGATTGAAATGCCAGGAACCAGATTTGAACTGGTGACACGAGGATTTTCAGTCCTCTGCTCTACCAACTGAGCTATCCCGGCTGTTTCTTCCTAATGTATTTTAGGAAAGTTTAGATTCTCTGTCAACTAGAGGGAACAACAAATACATTCAGATAGAAAAGAAAAAATGGGTAGAAAGATATTCATCTGAATCTTGTATCTGGCATAAAGATGATTCCATTTCATTTTTTGTACCATTTATTAAATTGGTATTGAAAAGATTGATGAAGCCAATTTCATGAGACTTTTAATCAAAGGTCTGACTGATTCATTCCCTGGGGGTAGAGGGACTTGAACCCTCACGGTCTTCAAAAACCAACGGATTTTCTTTTTACTACAATTTGCATTGCTGTTTCTATCAACAGTGTAAAACTGGACTCTATCTTTATCCTCGACAATTATCTATTACAAAATCTTATCTCTTCAAAATATCTCTTTAACGATTAACAGTTAACAGGTCCAATACTGAAAGACAACTTCATTATTGAATCTTTAAGTCGTCCCAATATATTTCTGATTCTATTATCATAGATATATTGAATCTCTTTCATTTCTAAGATATTTAGAATTCTTTTTTTCTATCGAGGGTTAATCAATAGATTTTTTTCGATGAGATCATGTTTTATCAATTCGTTAGAATAGCTTCCATCGAGTCTCTGCACCTATCCCATCCTCGCTCGAGGCAAGATTTGGCTCAGGATTGCCTATTTCACAGTCCTAGGTTTCCCTGAATCTGAAAGCTATCAATTAGTAAGTTTCCATACTAAAGCTCAAATTAGTCAAGTCCGCAGCGTCTACCATTCCGCCATACCCCCTTTGGACTCTTTTATGCATCAGAAATAGGACTTTTTCAATACTCTCGATTGTTATCTAATTCTTTATCCAATCGATTCGACGAAAAAAATATACTATATATACTATATTAGAGTAATTGAATAAATTATCTATATCTATTACAAATATTATAGAAAAATATATTGATTCAATCAATGTTTAATTGCAATATTCAATTGCATCTTTCTAATGAATCATTTTATAATTAAAAAAGCGATAAAATTTATGTTCGATTCACTTCTAAAAGAAAATGGGAATGACAGTTTGTTCGATCGAAAGAAGCCCGCTTAGCTCAGAGGTTAGAGCGCCGCACTTGTAATGCGATGGTCATCGGTTCGACTCCGATAGCTGGCTCTTCACTTTTCTTTCCATTTCGCTCCTCTGTTTCCAACTATTTCTCTTTTTTTCCGAAATTCACAAATTTCACTATTTTCAATATTCTATGATGTTTATATAACTATATGTTCTATTTGTTAAGAACGATCTTATGAGAAATCGATCAATTATTGATCCATTTCGTATTAGAATTAAATAATCTATTATTAATTATCGATTTTCTTACAGAAAAGGAGTTTTTATGTCCCGTTATCGAGGGCCTCGTTTAAGACTAATTCGTCGTCTAAAAGATTTACCAGGACTTACTAATAAAACATTGAAATCGAAAAAAGCACAGATTGCAATTGATCAATCTGCCTCGAAAAAGATATCTCAATATTGTATTCGTTTGGAAGCTAAACAAAGATTGCGGTTTAACCATGGATTGACGGAGCGACAATTACTTAAATATATTCGTATTGCTGGAAAAGCTAAGGGTTCAACAGGCCAGGTATTATTGCAACTACTAGAGATGCGTTTGGATAACATTCTCTTTCGACTAGGTATGTCTCCTACCATTCCCGCAGCTAGACAATTAGTTAACCATAGACATATCTTAGTCAATAATCGTCTAGTAGATATACCAAGTTATCGTTGCAAACCCAAAGATATTATTAGTGTACGAGATCAAACTAATTCTCAGATTTTGGTGAAAAAAAATTTGGAATCTTTGAATAAAGATCAAATACCGGAACATCTAACTTTTTCTTCATTGGAAGATAATAAACCTCAAGGATTTGTTAACAGAATAGTTACTCGTGACTCGATTGGTTTGGATATAAATGAATTGTTAGTTGTGGAATATTATTCCCGCAAAGCTTGAAATCGACATGGATGGTTGAAGATACAAAGAATATTGTTTCTATGTTATACTTCATATTGTAAGGATGTTTTAGATCCTTCGTTCATTCCTTGGATGAAATCAATTTTTTCTCTATTCGGACCAACGAGCAAGTAGATATTACAAAGCAAAATCATGATATCTATATAGACTTTTTTTTTCTCATTACTATTTCCACTTTATTAGAAATTAAGTCCTTTAGGTATCGATTCTATCTAATCGATAGATTATAGATTTGTTATGACGGTGTAATAACAAAATTTCAGTTCAGGATGGAATTCGGAAAGAGAGGGATTCGAACCCTCGGTAAACAAAAGCCTACATAGCATTTCCAGTGCTACACCTTAAACCACTCGGCCATCTTTCCTTAGATGTTTTATCATTTCTCTATTTTAGAGAATAGAAGACGAGACAACAAGTCTTTCTTAATAGTAACTATCACGAAATTAAGTTTAATCCTTTTCTTATTCCTCTTCATCCCCAGACTCGATAATTCTGAAAATAGAAAAAAGATGTTGATGAAATAAGTATCGGTAGGAATATAATAAAATTTATATCACTATCTGGAGAGATTTTTATTCCTTCGAAACGACAAAGAAATTAATTTTACTATTTTTTACATATGTCTTCATCTAAGAAAATAGAAAAAAGATGGGGTATTCTTTCCATTACATATAACTAGATCTTAAATATAACTAGATCTTAATTTGATTGAGTGATGAGTGAAGAGATGAAATAAAAGCAGGAATCTAATTAACTATGCCTAGATCCCAAAGAAATGACAATTTTATTGATAAGACTTTTACAATAGTAGCAGATATATTATTACGAGTAATACCCACAACTCAGAGAGAAAAAGAAGCTTTTACTTATTACAGAGATGGTGCGATTTGGGAAAAAAACTAATCAACTTAATCTTCATCAGATTAGGATTCATAAGACTTACGCCAAGTGAAGGTGCATTTTGAAGATGAAATAATTCCTTCTGTCGTGTATCCCCGATTGACGCAGCCTTAGATGCTTCAATCTTTTCAAGATTTTGGTATTGAGCAAAAGGTTAAACCTATAGAATAGGTTTTAAAGAATCTTATTCTATGGGTAAGCATGTGGGAAAGGCACTACGTGTAGGAATCGACAACACAAAAGCTTCGTTATAATTTCATCCAACCGATTTTTATTTCTCTGACGACTAATAGGAATGATTGGGACAACAAACATCCATCTCGTTTGTATTCGGATACCCATAGAATCATCGGAGATTGTCGAAGTAGCTAATCCCTGTGAAAACAAAGCGCTAAGAACAAAGAAATTGTTAAATATTTGATTTATAGAACCATATCCATATATGGTGTTGACAACAAAATATTTACAAGAAGGATGGCTAGAGATTAATTCCAAGAACACTAGCCCCTGTTAATTTATAATGTTAGAGTATGAAATTCTAGAAAATATTTATCTTTCTATAAATTATACAGGAGGAGCCGTATGAGGTGAGAATTTCATGTACGGTTTTGAAACGGAGTTCATTTTCAAGGATGAACGACCGTAACGAATGTCAGCTCAATCTGAAGGAGAATATGCGGAAGCTTTACAGAATTACTACAAAGCCATGCGTCTCGAAATTGATCCTTACGATCGAAGTTACATACTCTATAATATAGGTCTTATTCACACTAGTAATGGAGAGCATGCTAAGGCTTTAGAATATTATTCCCAAGCATTAGAACGAAACCCTTCTTTACCACAAGCTTTCAATAATATGGCTGTGATCTGTCATTACGTGCGGCTATCTCTACCACAAGATTTATTAGTTCATAACTACTCAGAAAGAAGGCTTTCTACATATGCACTGTTAGATAGAAACAGTTTTTACCAGCTGTAGAAAATAGGATTCTTCATTGGAACCCGAACATGAAGACGAAATTAAAGCCTGTCTCTTCCATGGATAATTTGATTAAATTGATAATTAAAGCACCGTAAAGATCCATTATTGAAAGTTTGGGTTGATACGATAATATTTGCTTACTCATATATAATCAATTTATGTAATGAAATTGACTAGAAACGAGAAAGTAGTAAGCGACGGTGTAGTATCAAATCCCAAAGAGAGAATGTGCTCAAAAAAATCTCTATAAAAAGGTGAGATAGTTACCTTTCAAAGATAAAAAAATACAATTTCGATAATTCTTTGATCGGTGGGAGAATAGACACCATTTCATATATCAATGGTGAAATAATAAACTTATGTCATTAACTATTTCTACTATTTCAATCAACTTGATAGCGGAGGAAAAACTTCTTCCCAATTTTTCAATATTTGAGTTGAGGGAAAACTAAATAATAGTTTATTTGAGCCGTATGAGGTAGGAAACTCTCAAGTACGGTTCTAAGGGAAGGAAATCTTTTGGGATAAACCTATTCCGACCGAGGAGAACAAGCCATTCAACAGGGAGATCCAGAGACTTCAGAAGCTTGGTTTGATCAAGCTGCTGAATATTGGAAACAAGCAATAGCGCTTGCTCCAAGCAATTATATCGAAGCACAGAATTGGTTAAAGATTACAGGACGTCTCAAAGAATGGGTATAGGATTTTAACAACAAGATATTTGAAAGATTGAGGTATTAAAGAGAATATATCTTCGATACTAGTTATGAAGTTACTCTTAATAAGAAAAATAATAAAAAGTTTTTTGAGGTGCTTTTTAAGAATCTATGATAGGTCCATTAAGCACTTTTTGATTGTGTAATAATAAAATTGAATGCCTGCCCTAGATAACTTCTTTATTATAGTCGTTCCAGTCTTAAACCGATCGAGAAAAAAAGAATATTTTAAAAAATATCTTTTAGAAGTTGCCCATTGATTGTTGGCAGGTTGTTGCTATCCCTCGTCCGAAGAGAGGAGAATCTCGATGACTATTCGTTCACCGGAACCAGAAGTCAAGATTGTGGTGGAAAGGGATCCTATAAAGACTTCTTTCGAGAAATGGGCTCAACCTGGACATTTCTCAAGAACTTTGGCTAAAGGTCCTAACACTACCACTTGGATTTGGAACCTACATGCTGATGCTCACGATTTTGATAGCCATACAAATGATTTAGAAGATATTTCTCGGAAAGTATTTAGTGCTCACTTCGGCCAACTAGCGATTATATTGATTTGGTTAAGTGGTATGTACTTTCATGGAGCTCGTTTCTCCAATTACGAAGCATGGCTAAGTGATCCTACTCATATTAAACCTAGTGCTCAGGTAGTCTGGCCAATAGTTGGACAAGAGATTCTGAATGGAGATGTAGGTGGAGGTTTTCAGGGGATACAAATAACCTCTGGGTTCTTCCAGCTTTGGCGAGCATCCGGAATCACTAATGAATTACAACTTTATTGCACTGCAATTGGTGCATTAATTTTTGCAGGGCTAATGCTTTTTGCTGGTTGGTTCCATTATCACAAAGCTGCTCCTAAATTAGCTCGGTTTCAAGATGTTGAATCCATGTTGAACCACCATCTAGCAGGTTTGTTAGGTCTAGGTTCTTTAGGCTGGGCAGGGCATCAAGTACATGTCTCTTTGCCTATTAACCAACTTTTAGATGCTGGAGTCGATCCCAAAGAGATACCTCTTCCTCACGAATTTATTTTGAATCGCGACCTTTTGGCTCAATTGTATCCCAGTTTTGCTAAAGGATTAACCCCATTCTTTACCTCGAATTGGTCAGAATATGCAGATTTCTTAACTTTTCGTGGAGGATTAAACCCAGTAACAGGAGGTTTATGGTTGACTGATACTGCACATCACCATTTAGCTATTGGGGTTCTTTTTTTGGTAGCCGGTCATATGTATAGAACTAATTGGGGTATTGGACACAGCATAAAAGAGATCTTGGAAGCTCATAAAGGTCCATTTACGGGTGAAGGTCACAAAGGTCTTTACGAGATCTTAACTACTTCATGGCATGCTCAATTAGCTCTTAACTTAGCTATGTTAGGATCTTTAACCATTATAGTAGCTCATCATATGTATTCGATGCCTCCTTATCCATATTTAGCTACCGATTATGGCACACAACTTTCTTTGTTCACACATCACATGTGGATTGGGGGTTTTCTCGTCGTTGGAGCCGCTGCACACGCAGCGATCTTTATGGTAAGAGATTATGATCCAACTACTCAATACAATAATTTATTAGATCGTGTTCTTCGACATCGCGATGCAATTATTTCACACCTTAACTGGGTATGTATTTTCTTAGGTTTCCATAGCTTTGGCTTATACATCCATAACGATACTATGAGTGCTTTAGGACGTCCTCAAGATATGTTCTCAGATACGGCGATTCAATTGCAACCTATATTTGCCCAATGGATACAAAATACTCATGCTTTTGCTCCTAGCTTGACAGCTCCTAATGCAACAGCAAGTACTAGTCTAACTTGGGGAGGTGGTGATTTAATAGCAGTAGGTGGTAAAGTAGCTTTATTACCGATTCCTTTAGGAACCGCAGATTTCTTAGTACACCATATCCATGCTTTCACTATCCATGTCACTGTATTAATATTATTAAAAGGTGTTTTATTTGCACGTAGTTCCCGTTTAATACCAGATAAAGCTAATCTTGGTTTTCGTTTTCCTTGCGACGGACCTGGTAGGGGAGGAACTTGTCAAGTTTCTGCGTGGGATCATGTTTTCTTAGGGTTGTTTTGGATGTACAACTCCATCTCAATAGTTATATTCCACTTCAGTTGGAAAATGCAGTCTGATGTTTGGGGGAGTATAAGCGATCAAGGTGTGGTAAGTCACATTACTGGAGGAAACTTTGCACAGAGTGCAACAACTATTAATGGATGGCTTCGTGATTTTTTATGGGCACAGGCTTCTCAAGTTATTCAATCTTATGGTTCTTCATTATCTGCATATGGTCTTTTATTCTTAGGTGCTCACTTCGTTTGGGCTTTCAGTTTAATGTTTCTATTCAGTGGTCGTGGATATTGGCAAGAACTCATCGAATCTATCGTTTGGGCTCATAACAAATTGAAAGTTGCTCCTGCTATCCAGCCTAGAGCCTTGAGTATTGTACAAGGACGTGCTGTAGGAGTAGCTCATTACCTTCTGGGTGGGATCGCCACAACATGGGCGTTCTTCCTAGCAAGAATTATTTCAGTAGGATAATGGCTAGGAGGATTTGAAAAGCATTATGGCATCAAGATTTCCAAAGTTCAGCCAGGGCCTATCTCAAGACCCAACTACTCGTCGTATTTGGTTTGGTATTGCTACCGCACATGACTTCGAGAGTCATGATGATATGACTGAAGAACGTCTTTATCAGAAGATTTTTGCTTCGCACTTCGGTCAATTAGCCGTTATATTCCTTTGGACCTCTGGGAATTTATTTCATGTGGCTTGGCAAGGTAATTTCGAAGCATGGGGACAAGATCCTTTACATGTGAGGCCTATTGCTCATGCAATCTGGGATCCTCATTTTGGTCAACCAGCTGTAGAAGCTTATACTCGAGGAGGAGCTTCAGGTCCCGTTAATATTGCTTATTCCGGTGTGTATCAATGGTGGTATACCATCGGTCTACGTACGAATCAAGATCTTTATACTGGAGCTTTATTCTTATTAGCTCTTTCTGCTTTGTTTTTGATAGCAGGTTGGTTACATTTACAACCTAAATGGAAACCAGGTCTTTCTTGGTTCAAAAATGCTGAATCTCGTCTTAATCATCATTTGTCGGGACTTTTTGGAGTAAGTTCTTTAGCTTGGACCGGACATTTGGTTCATGTTGCTATTCCCGAATCGAGAGGAGAGCATGTAAGATGGGATAATCTTTTAACTGCATTACCACATCCCCAAGGGTTAGGACCGTTTTTTTCGGGTCAATGGAGTGTTTATGCACAAAATCCTGATTCAACTAATCACTTATTTGGTACTTCTCAAGGAGCGGGTACTGGTATCCTAACCTTTCTAGGAGGATTTCATCCACAAACTCAGAGTTTGTGGCTAACTGATATTGCTCATCATCATTTAGCTATTGCAGTTGTGTTCATTATCGCTGGTCACATGTATCGAACTAATTTTGGTATTGGACATAGCATAAAAGAAATTTTGGAAGCTCATACTCCTCCAGGAGGTAGGTTGGGACGTGGACATAAAGGACTTTATGATACAATTAATAACTCTCTTCACTTCCAATTAGGTCTTGCGCTAGCTGCTTTAGGAGTAATTACCTCCCTGGTAGCTCAACATATGTACTCTCTACCTGCTTATGCGTTTATAGCACAAGATTTCACTACCCAAGCTGCATTGTATACTCATCATCAATACATTGCTGGGTTTATTATGACAGGTGCTTTTGCCCATGGCGCCATATTCTTTATTAGAGATTATAACCCAGAACAAAATAGAGATAATGTATTGGCAAGAATGTTAGAACATAAAGAAGCAATAATATCTCATTTAAGCTGGGCTAGTCTATTTCTAGGTTTTCATACATTAGGACTTTATGTTCATAACGATGTTATGTTAGCTTTTGGTACCCCGGAGAAACAAATCTTGATTGAGCCTGTATTCGCTCAATGGATACAATCTACTCACGGTAAGGCTTTATATGGTTTCGACGTACTTTTATCCTCAGCCGATAGTCCAGCATTCACTGCTGGTCAGAGCTTATGGTTACCCGGGTGGCTGGATGCTATAAACAATAATAGCAATTCATTATTCCTAACAATTGGACCCGGAGACTTTTTAGTTCATCATGCTATTGCTTTAGGTTTACATACTACTACATCAATTCCAGTTAAAGGTGCTTTAGATGCACGTGGTTCTAAATTAATGCCAGATAAAAAAGAATTTGGTTATAGTTTTCCTTGCGATGGTCCGGGGAGAGGCGGTACTTGCGATATCTCAGCATGGGATGCCTTTTATTTATCTGTCTTTTGGATGTTAAACACGATAGGTTGGGTCACTTTCTATTGGCATTGGAAGCATATAACTCTATGGCAAGGAAACGTGGCGCAATTTGATGAGTCTTCTACTTATTTAATGGGATGGTTGAGAGATTACTTATGGTTAAACTCTTCACAGCTTATTAATGGGTATAATCCTTTTGGTATGAACAGTTTGTCCGTCTGGGCATGGATGTTCTTATTTGGTCATCTTGTCTGGGCCATTGGATTTATGTTTCTTATATCCTGGCGTGGCTATTGGCAAGAGCTTATTGAGACCCTAGCATGGGCGCATGAACGTACACCTTTAGCTAATTTAGTACGTTGGAAGGATAAACCAGTAGCTCTTTCTATCGTCCAAGCACGATTAGTAGGATTAGCTCATTTTTCCGTAGGTTATATTTTTACGTATGCAGCGTTTTTAATCGCTTCCACATCAGGGAAATTCGGATAATATTTCTCTCTCATAGCAAAAGTTATTAGATTAAGCCTACCATTAATATACAAGCCAATGGTAGGCTTAATCATTATTTCTTCCGTCTGCTACTAGCAGGGAAGAAATAATGAATGAGAGTTCTTTGATTCCATATCAAAAGTGATTCAAAAAAAAAAAAAAAAAAAAATTACTTTAGTTATTCTTAACAAAATCTTATGGCAGGAATATGGCAAAAAAAAGTCTTATTGAACGGGAGAAAAAGAGGAAAATATTGGTACAGAAATATAAGTTTATTCGTCAATCTTTGAAGAACGAAATAAAAGATGCTTCATCTTTGGAAGAAATATTGGCAATTCATAAAGAATTACAATCTTTACCACGTAATAGTGCACCGACACGTCTCCATCGTCGTTGTTTTTTGACCGGAAGACCTAGATCTAATTATCGAGATTTTGGTTTATCCAGACATGTACTCCGTGAAATGGCACACACATGTTTGTTGCCTGGAGTAACAAAATCTAGTTGGTAATTGAATAGTAATTTTAAGTAGCATTCCAAAGGGAAAAATCTATCCCATAATTACATCATATATTCAACGTAATTATTATATTAATTATAATAATTGCAATGGATATATTGCGCGCGGGGTAGAGCAGCTTGGTAGCTCGCAAGGCTCATAACCTTGAGGTCACGGGTTCAAATCCTGTCTCCGCAAATGAAATACAAATATACGAGTAGAAACAACCCATATTTGTTTGATCTTCGTTGTTTGTGATGTGGGTTAAAAAACAGAAATGTTTGAAGTTAACCGACTCATCTTATCACCAACAATTTAGAATATTGAAAAATTAATTTGTTCCGAATCCACTCCCATACTAATTTCTGCATAATTCCATTCTTACAAAACATTACTTTATTTGTTTCTTCCCCCAAAATCTTATTCATTCCATTCACTACATGTTCCACTATATATGTAAAAATATATATAGATAATATTTATTAGTTATTAAATAGAGATTTCATTTTTAATATCACTTAATTCATTTTAAATAGGTTTACGATACTTCTCCTATAAGATACTAAAATTAGATTTATTCCGGAATTAACAAAATTATTTTTATACCGAATGAAATAATTGTTTTCTCCAGTATCGATCTATTTCTGGAATAGACAATATACGTTATCTATTGTCTGTACAATATATTTGTAGCGTAATCTGTCAAAAATTAAGCCCTTTTAACTCAGTGGTAGAGTACCGCCATGGTAAGGCGTAAGTCATCGGTTCAAATCCGATAAAGGGCTAATCACATAATAGATTATGGATTAAGAATCAAATTTAGAACATTGACTGATTGTTAGAACGATTTGAATGTTCCACAAAGCACATAACATTGGAAATTTTATGAGTCCAAATTATTAGTAAAATGCGGAATAGGGACAAAATAAAAATCGTTATAAAGTTCTTAACTCTATTTCTTTCTGTTCCATGCATTTTATGTATCTAACACGAAACTTGATGAGAATGAGAAATAAAAATATTATGTGACAATAACATGATTAGTAATATACTACTAAAATTTGAGATAAGAATACGATATTAAAGGAAAGTTCTTTAAGTCTCAAATTTTTATCGGATGTCAAGAATCGAAAAGAAAAAAAAGCATCAAGAAAGAAAGAGAGATAGATATATAAATAAATATAATCTCTAGTGTTATTTATGAATTAGCTACTCTAATATCAGAATTTATTAAAGACTATCACCTTACTATTTATTATATTCTTTGACAAGAATCATACTATCAATTTGTTATATACGAGACAATTGGTTGTGATTCCTTAATGAATATTGTCCCGAAATTATTACAGAGATTATTTCAAAACAATTTGAAGAATGGGGAAAAAACAAATATATATATATATATATTTGTTTTTTCTGTTCTTCGCTTCTCATAGGATATAACGTTGTTCCATACAGTATTAAAAGAATGTTATTTGTTCATTGCTATTAGATCGATCCGAGGAGGAGAAAAACTTCTAAACGTAAGAGAACTTTCAATATATCTTTAAAATTGGTAGAATAATCTCATAAGGATGTGAAAAAGCTAACTAGTCCCAAGCTTTATCCGATTTATCAACCAACCAATTAGATGATGAACTGGAAAGAACAAAAACTATATTTTGCTTCTTATCTATCATTAGTCTCATTTGAAAAATGGAAAACTAACGAAAACATACTTTGATGTTGAAGAAATAAATCACCCTATTGATTATTTAATGAGAGAGAGGTAGATCCAAGAATTCCGGATTAATTTGGATTTCCGAGATAGATTACTGAGATCGGTAAAAATCTGCTGGGCAGAAAAGAAAAGCTAACCTACCCTCTAAGAATTAATGGATTAAGAAGTTCATTCCAAGACTAGATATAACGTGATATTGGATGATTAAATAATAACTCCTTATAGTTTTTCATATCTTTTATGGTCTTATTAAAGAATCTTTATATTCCTAATTAGTGTTGGAAATAAAATATTAGCCCCAATAAAAGATTCTTTAGAAGGGATAAGAATATGATTCTTCAAACAATAAGTTATCATATTCGTTCTCTAACAAGGTGCTTAGAAATGGTTGAAGCAATTGAATAGGAGAATAATTATGACTATAGCCATTGGGAAGTCTTCCAAAGAACCAAAAGATTTATTCGATAGTATGGATGACTGGCTAAGGAGAGACCGTTTCGTTTTCGTAGGTTGGTCCGGTCTATTGCTTTTCCCGTGTGCTTATTTCGCTTTAGGTGGTTGGTTCACTGGTACAACCTTCGTAACTTCATGGTATACTCACGGATTAGCTAGTTCGTATTTAGAGGGTTGTAATTTCTTAACTGCTGCAGTTTCGACTCCCGCTAATAGTTTAGCACACTCTCTCTTACTATTATGGGGTCCTGAAGCACAAGGAGATTTTACTCGTTGGTGCCAATTAGGTGGTTTATGGACCTTTGTTGCTCTTCACGGCGCTTTCGGTTTAATAGGCTTCATGTTACGCCAATTTGAACTTGCTAGATCCGTACAATTGCGTCCTTATAACGCAATTGCTTTTTCTGGCCCAATTTCTGTGTTTGTGTCTGTATTCTTGATTTATCCCCTAGGTCAAGCCGGTTGGTTCTTTGCGCCTAGTTTTGGTGTAGCAGCTATATTTCGATTCATCCTATTCTTCCAAGGTTTTCATAACTGGACTTTGAACCCATTCCATATGATGGGCGTTGCTGGAGTATTAGGTGCTGCACTTTTATGTGCCATCCATGGTGCTACGGTAGAAAATACTTTATTTGAAGATGGTGATGGTGCAAATACATTCCGTGCTTTCAACCCAACCCAGTCTGAAGAGACTTATTCAATGGTTACTGCTAATCGTTTTTGGTCTCAAATTTTTGGTGTTGCTTTTTCCAACAAACGTTGGTTGCATTTCTTTATGTTATTTGTACCAGTTACTGGTTTATGGATGAGTGCCATTGGAGTAGTTGGTCTAGCGTTAAACTTGCGTGCATATGATTTCGTTTCGCAAGAGATTCGTGCAGCAGAAGATCCTGAATTTGAGACTTTCTACACAAAGAATATTCTTTTGAATGAAGGTATTCGTGCTTGGATGGCAGCTCAGGATCAGCCTCATGAAAACCTTGTATTCCCTGAGGAGGTTCTACCCCGTGGAAACGCTCTTTAATGGAACTTTATCTTTAGGTGGTCGTGACCAAGAAACCACAGGTTTCGCTTGGTGGGCTGGTAATGCCCGTCTTATTAATTTGTCTGGTAAGTTACTTGGTGCTCATGTAGCTCATGCTGGATTGATTGTATTCTGGGCCGGGGCAATGAACTTATTCGAGGTAGCTCACTTTGTCCCGGAAAAGCCTATGTATGAACAAGGATTGATTTTACTTCCCCATTTAGCAACTTTAGGATGGGGAGTAGGTCCTGGTGGAGAAGTTATAGATACTTTTCCATACTTTGTATCTGGAGTACTTCATTTAATATCTTCTGCTGTTTTAGGTTTTGGAGGTATTTATCATGCACTTATTGGCCCTGAAACTTTAGAAGAATCTTTTCCATTCTTTGGTTATGTATGGAAAGATAAGAACAAAATGACCACTATTTTAGGTATTCACTTAATTCTGTTAGGTGCTGGTGCTTTTTTATTAGTGTTCAAAGCTCTATATTTTGGAGGTGTATATGATACATGGGCGCCTGGAGGTGGGGATGTAAGAAAGATTACGAACCTTACTCTTAGTCCAAGTGTTATATTCGGTTATTTACTCAGATCTCCATTTGGTGGAGAAGGATGGATTGTGGGTGTAGACAATTTAGAAGATATAATTGGTGGCCATGTGTGGTTGGGATCCATTTGTATTTTCGGTGGGATTTGGCACATCCTAACCAAACCTTTTGCATGGGCTCGTCGTGCTTTTATATGGTCTGGAGAAGCTTACTTGTCATATAGTCAAGGAGCTCTTTCTATTTTTGGTTTTACCGCTTGTTGTTTTGTCTGGTTCAATAACACAGCATACCCCAGTGAGTTTTATGGACCTACTGGTCCAGAAGCTTCTCAAGCTCAAGCATTTACCTTCTTAGTGAGAGATCAACGTCTTGGAGCTAACATCGGCTCTGCTCAAGGACCTACTGGTTTAGGTAAATATCTTATGCGTTCTCCTACAGGAGAAATAATCTTCGGAGGAGAAACAATGCGTTTTTGGGATCTTCGTGCTCCGTGGTTGGAGCCACTAAGGGGTCCTAATGGCTTAGATCTGAGTAAGTTGAAGAAGGATATACAACCTTGGCAAGAACGACGCTCGGCGGAGTATATGACTCATGCTCCTTTGGGTTCTCTAAACTCTGTAGGTGGAGTAGCTACCGAAATCAATGCTGTAAACTATGTCTCTCCCAGAAGTTGGTTATCTACTTCTCATTTCGTTCTAGGATTCTTTTTCTTCATAGGTCACTTATGGCATGCGGGGAGAGCTCGTGCAGCCGCAGCTGGATTTGAGAAAGGAATCGATCGTGATACTGAACCCGTTCTTTCCATGACACCTCTTAATTAGGCGGAAGAATTATAGGAAGACGTGACGGAATAGGGGAAAAAACTTATTTCTAACAAACTTTTTTCCAAAGTTTTTTGAAGAGCTCGGCTTACTCAGCCGAGCCAATAATTAGTTTTGATAGGAATAGCTTATTAATGAATGGGAGGAGAGAGAGGGATTCGAACCCTCGATGGTATTGAGACACCATGCCAGTTTTCAAGACTGGAGCCATAAACCACTCGGCCATCTCTCCTATACATTATTCTCTAGTTAAAGAAGTCTAGTTGAAAAAGTGAGTATAAATCCCTGGTAAGGGATTATTTTTTTCACCATTGCTGTTACAGTATTTATATTATAGCAATATCTTTCTATATAGTGGAAGAAATTTGAATTCATTCCTATTATTCCTTTTGGAATAAACTGGATCTGGAAATAGATGATCATCTAGGAGAAAAAAAAATACTTCATCATGATCTTATGAAGTATATTCAAAATTGAATTATTGAATAATATAGAGCGATAGGGAGAATTTGAATATTCTTCATCATTTTTGATCTAGTTAACATCTTGCTAGATGGGGATCAGATGGTATAATCTTTTGATTTCAAATGCATAGAGAGTCACAACTATGACTATTGCCTTTCAATTGGCTTTGTTTGCATTAATTGCTATCTCATTTCTATCAGTAATTGGTGTGCCCGTTGTGCTTGCCTCTCCCGATGGTTGGTCAAGTAGCAAGAATATTGTATTTTCGGGTGCTTCGTTATGGATTGGATTAGTCTTTTTGGTAGGTATACTTAATTCTTTCATATCTTAGAGCTTAGATCTCCATAATTTAACATACTAAGATCTTTAGTTTCCCCTCCCTAAGTTTACTTTTCCCATCTCAGGTTCACTCTTTTCGGTATGGAAGAAATCTATCTAATGCACATTTTGGGAACTAAAGTTAATTAGTTCCGTTCAAGGGAGGGGAACGTCTTCAGTCTCTTAGAAGAGAAATAATAATTTTTGATGAAAAAAAATATGTTCCAATCATTCTTTTTTTTTAGATATCGACTAAATGGAGTATCTTACTAAATGGAGTATCTTACTATTGAGAGAATATATAATCTTTAATAGATATTAGTACCGATTATTCTGCGGGTATGGTTTAATGGTAAAATGTCTCCTTGCCATGGAGAAAACGCGGGTTCGATTCCTGCTATCCGCACTCTCGAAGGAAAAGATATAATAGACTATGATTAATAACCTTGAAAATCTAGTAAAATACTTTTTATTTGTAAATAAAAATTATTAGTTCAATCTCAACTTATTAATAGGAAATTCTATTTACAAAAAACTTGAGCTTTTTTTTACTGGATTAGTACCATTGACCTTTCAGTTTGCGTCCGTTATTATCATAACGAGAATACTTAGGTTAGGCCCCCATCGTCTAGTGGCCCAGGACATCTCCCTTTCACGGAGGTAACGGGGATTCGAGTTCCCCTGGGGGTACTTATTCAATAAAATATTGACAAAATAGTTACTTTTTTTTCTTCTCAATCATTGTATTAATCCGATTCGATATTGGAGAAATAGAAACAGACTCAAAACTGGAGTCTTTTTTCTGTTCCTCTTTCTACATGGGTCGATGCTCGAGTGGTTAATGGGGACGGACTGTAAATCCGCTGGCAAAGCCTACGCTGGTTCGAATCCAGCTCGACCCAATACAAATAATTATATAGTCTATATATATATATATATGGATCAAATAGATCAATCGGGATTGACGGGTCTCGAACCCGCAACTTCCGCCTTGACAGGGCGGTGCTCTAACCGATTGAACTACAATCCCAGTAAATAGAGTCTATTTACTAGACCTTTATATGTCAATATGATATTGTAATACCTAATAAATATGAGAACTAATTACTAATGATATCTTCATTTTTGAATGAATATACTTATTTAAGTAATCATTAATGAATAAAAGAATTATCTATCAAAGATTTTTTTCGTGTATTCAATTTAATCAATCTCTAGTTGAATCAACGATCTGATATTAAAAAATTCAACTATTATTAGTTATAGAGATTTTTGATCTATCAAATAAATTATTATTGATAGCTTTTATTTCATTAGATTATCGAATCAGATTCTGTAGTGGGTTCATCTTTACAATTCAAATATTAGGAAAGGACTTTTTCAATCTCAATCAATGCTGTGCTATTAAACCTTTTCACTGATCGAAGAGATGATAAAAAATATTTTCAGATTAAAATATTATTTCGATGAGATAATATATCAAATCAAGTATTTCAAGGATTTCATCTTATGTTATACTATCTAATTGATATCAAAGAATTGATTCGACCGAGTTAATTGTCTTATTCGTCTTAAAGCATTAATTGAGTATTCAAAAATGGTTGAGTCAATTAGATCTTGCAGAAGAGTAAGAGTCCTTGTCAACGATATCTTCTCCAAGTTAATCTTTAATAATTCAAAAAAAAAATAAGAATATGGAAGTAAATATCCTTGCATTTATTGCCACTGCATTGTTTATTCTAATCCCTACTGCTTTCTTACTTATTCTCTATGTTCAAACAGCAGCTCAAAACAATTAAATCAATTCTCAAGTTGTTATACACTTCTTTCCAGCCAAGAAAAAACAGAGAATAAAATTTCTCAGGTTTTTCGGAAAAAAAAATAATTTTTGTATCCAATACAAATCTTTTGAGAGAAAAGACTAGAAAAGTCTATTCGAGATAGCCTTTTTTAGTCCTATTACCATTATATTTCATAAAAATATTTTTTTTCCTATGATTCATATGGAATTGGGTCCTAGTACTATAGTAGGAATAGGACTAATAATGATAGGTATACTCTTGTATGTCCTTAGAAAAAGGGAACCAAATGTATCTAGAGGTGTGATTTCGAATATACTTGTCCAATATCATCTCTTTTCAACATCTTTATGAAATAAAGATGGAACTTGAAAGGGAATAAAATGATTTTTCGGAGGAGGAAGAAACGAAGAAAAATCAATCTATGACTAAGATAATTTAACATTTTTTTAGGTTACTTCGGAAACTGATACACGAGGGATGATTAAATTATTATTTCATCCCTTTGTAAGGGATTTGAATCTTTACCATCTTTTTGGTTCTGTCTCGTTTTCTCTGGAGAATAGAAATAGAATCCATAACCAACGGAGTTAATTTTGGGTCTAAGGATAAATATTTCATAGGAGAAAGAAATCTTTATATATATGACAAGTATGTAACAACTAAGCCTAATTTATTAATAATTGATAAATCATCATGATATTAATGAGGTAAGAGACAGTCCAAGAAGTTATAGGAAAACCAACTTGGACTTAGAGTGAAGGAGTAATTATTACTGGTATTACCCTTTGCTCAAGCCATAAAGATATTAACGTATCACGTATGGTTTTTAGGGGGGGATATAGCATGAAATAGTCTTAACCTATCCCAATATTACGACTTTTTTTTTTCCTCCATCGGATTGTTGTGTGGAGGGATTCTCATTTTTCAAGGTTGGCGTTTAGATCCTATTCTCTTATTATCTCAAATACTGTTAAGTGGAACTACAATATTTTTTATCGCAGAAAATATAATTTTGCGTGAAAAAAAAATTGATAAAATGGACTTATTATCAAAAAGAGAGAATAAGACTTTATTAGATAATAATAGATTATTGAATTTTTTAAGAAAAGATTTGATTTACAAAGAGATGGTATTGGACAAAGAAAAAACATCTCCAAGGGGATGGAAAAAAATTGATTATACGATCTCTCTTTCTTATGGAGATAGAACAAAAGATTCTTTCAATATCCAGAAAAGAAAAAAAATGAATGGTTGAGAGTAATCTCAACCATTCATTTTTTTTCTTTGGAGTTAATCTTGGATGAGAAATAGAAGATTATTTAACAATAATCTTGATCAAAGATCCAAAAATCATTGTTAAATAATCTCATCCTTTCTTATAATCCGCTCCTTCCCCATACTACGAGTGAGAGAGAGAATGTAAAAACTACCATTAAAGCAGCCCAGGCAATACTAACTATATCCATAACAATGAATCCTAGTTTTTTCAATATACTATTTTATTATAATTCAAATTCTATCTGTGGTATATGTTAAATCCGAGTAGTTAATACTTTTTAGAGAAAAAAAAGCAATATTAGAATAGAAAGGGAGAATTTTTATCTATACAATGTGTTTTTTTCTAATGGAACCAAAACTTAGCCCTCGAAAAAGGTCATAAATCCATTTCATTGTTTCGGAAATCGATATAATACTATTAGGGTTGTCTATTCGTGACAGATCCAAATACATTTAACGTGACAGGCTATAACGTCATATAGAGCATCTCTTTCTGTATCTGGAGTTGAGGTAATAGCCAACCCCGAAGATTTTTTCCTATTTATTAGGCGACACCCAGATTCGAACTGGGGAATAAAGGATTTGCAGTCCTCTGTCTTACCACTTGACTATGTCGCCTTTCTCTCTCTATCTCCATAGAGATTAGAAGGATTATCAATAAAAGTATATAGAGTATAACATTTAAGGTGGCTATTATCAAGTAATTATTGATTTTTCTGAGTCCAATGGAAAATCTCACAAATAATACTTCAGTATGTTATTTTTTCTTCTTTATTCTTGCCGAACCGAACTTGAAGGAGAAATTGGGAAAAAATTTTCGATCGATTCTTTTATTTTTAAAAATCAATAAATAATATTGAATACGGACTATTCTTTCTTTAGGAACTTATTTTCATATCGGAAATAAATTCTTACCATGATATTGAAGGAGAATAAGAAGATGTTTGTACTTCCAGAATTTGGAAGAATTCAATTTGAAGGATTCCAACGTTTCATTCATCAGGATTTAGTCGAGGAACTAACTAATTTTCCCAAGATTGAAGATATAGATCAAGAAGTTGAATTTCGATTATTTGGTGAACGATATAGATTAACAGAACCCTGCATTAAAGAGAGAGATGCTGTATATCAAAGTTTTACATATTCATCCGATTTATATGTACCGGCTCAATTAATGCGAAGAAGAAATGGAAGGATACAAAGACAAACTGTACACTTTGGAAGTATTCCTTTAATGAACTCTCAAGGAACTTTTGTAATAAATGGAATTGCTAGAGTCGTAATCAATCAAATTTTACGAAGTCCTGGTATTTATTATGATTCCGAACTCGACCATAATGGAAATTCAATCTATACCGGCACGATAATTTCGGATTGGGGAGGAAGATTCAAATCAGAGATTGATGGAAAGAAAAGAATATGGGTTCGTCTAAGTAAGAATCGGAAAGTTTCTATAATAATCTTATTATTAGCTATGGGTTTAAATATGAACGACATCTTGAAGAATGTTCGTTATCCCAATATTTTCTTGAGACTATTCCAAAGACAGGCTGAAAATATTCAATCATATGAAGATGCCATAGTAGAACTTTACAAAAATTTATACTCTGCAGGTGGAAATTTAGTATTTTCAGATTCTATATGTAAAGAGTTACAAACGAAATTTTTTCAACAAAAATTTGAGCTAGGACAATTTGGTCGGCGGAATCTGAATAAGAAACTGAATCTTGATGTGCCTGGAAACGAACATCTTTTATTACCCCAAGACTTATTAGCTGCTGTAGATTATTTAATTGGAGTAAATTATGGAATAGGTACACTCGATGATATAGATGATTTGAAGAACCGACGTGTTCGATCTGTAGCAGATTTATTACGAGAACAATTAGGATTGGCTCTAGATCGTTTAGAAATTTTGATTCGACAAACCATACACACAGTAGCTAGACGTAAACGTTTAGTAACTCCTAAGGGATTAATTACTTCAGCTCCATTGACAACAATTTTTCAAGATTTTTTTGGTTCACATTCTTTATCTCAATTCCTGGATCAAACCAACCCATTGGCGGAGCTAACTCATAAACGAAGATTAAGTTCTTTAGGACCTGGGGGATTGACACGACGAACTGCTAGTTTTCAAGTACGAGATATTCATCCCAGTCACTATGGTCGGATTTGTCCTATCGAGACATCCGAAGGTATGAATGCTGGACTTATTGCATCACTGGCTATTCATGCAAAAGTGAACGATCGTGGTTCTTTACTAAGCCCTTTCTACAAAATATCCAAGACATTGGGGGAAGAACATATAGTTTATCTATCATCGGAAGAAGATGAATATTATAGAATAGCTACTGGAAATACTTTATCATTAGATCGGGAAATTCGGGAGGAACGAGCTACTCCTGCTCGATATCGACAAGAATTCTTGACCATTGCATGGAAACAAATCCATTTTCGGAGTATTTTTCCCTTTCAATATTTTTCTATCGGAACCTCTCTTATTCCTTTTCTCGAACACAATGATGCAAACCGTGCTTTAATGGGTTCTAATATGCAACGTCAAGCAGTTCCGCTTTCTCAACCTGAGAAATGTATTGTAGGAACTGGTTTGGAAAGTCAAATAGCCCTGGATTCAGGAAGTGTAGTTGTATCCAATCAAGATGGACAGATTGCGTATCTCGATGGTGAAACAATTAGTATATTATTACAAAATGAGAAGACTGTAGATATTGAATCAATAATATATGAACGTTCAAATAATAATACATGTATACATCAAAGACCGGTAGTTTCTCAGGGAGAACGTTTGAGAAAAGGCCAACTGTTAGCAGATGGCACAGCCACAGTTGGAGGAGAACTAGCTTTAGGAAGGAATATATTAGTAGCTTATATGCCCTGGGAAGGTTATAATTTTGAAGATGCAGTACTTATTAGTGAACGCTTAATATACGAAGATATTTACACCTCTTTTCATATCGAAAGATATGAGATTAATATTTATACAACAAGTCAAGGTCCTGAGAAAATAACTAAAGAGATACCTCATCTTGATAGTTATGTACTTCGTCACTTAGACAATAATGGACTTGTAGTACCAGGCTCTTGGGTCGAGACGGGAGATGTTTTAGTAGGCAAATTAACACCTCAAGAAGCTGAGAATTCTTTACGTGTTCCCGAAGGAAAATTATTGCAAGCTATTTCTGGTATTCAATTAGCTAATACGAGAGAGAGTTGTCTCAAAGTACCTATAGGTGGAAGAGGTCGAGTTATTGATGTGAGATGGATTTATGATGAAGATACTTTGCCGAATATTGCAAATATGGTTCATGTATATATTTTGCAAAAACGTAAGATACAAGTAGGCGATAAAGTAGCTGGAAGACACGGTAATAAGGGTATTGTTTCAAAGATTTTACCTAGACAGGATATGCCTTATTTACAAGATGGCACTCCGGTAGATATGATATTAAGCCCTTTGGGAGTACCTTCACGAATGAATGTAGGACAAATCTTTGAATGTCTGCTCGGTTTAGCTGGAGATATTTTGAAAAAACATTATCGAATAACTCCTTTCGATGAGAGATACGAACGAGAAGCTTCTAGAAAATTAGTATTTTCTGAACTTCATGAAGCGAGTCAAGAAGCAGCTATCCCATGGTTATTTGAACCCGATCATCCTGGAAAAAGTCGATTAATTGATGGACGAACAGGTGATATCTTCGAACAACCTGTTACGATAGGAAAAGCTTATATGATGAAACTGATTCATCAAGTTGATGATAAGATCCATGCACGTTCCAGTGGGCCCTATGCACTTGTCACACAACAACCTCTTCGCGGAAGGTCTAGAGGAGGAGGACAACGAGTAGGTGAAATGGAAGTTTGGGCTTTAGAAGGATTTGGTGTTTCTTACATCTTACAAGAGATGCTTACGATCAAATCCGATCATATTCCAGCTCGTTCTAAACTACTTGGTTCTATTGTAACTGGAAAATCAATACCTAAACCTAATACTGTTCCAGAATCTTTTCGATTGTTAGTTCGAGAATTACGCTCCTTAGCCGTGAATTTAGATCATAATCTGATATTTGAAAAAGATTTAAGGAAAAAAGTGAAAGATGTTTAATAAAATTTAATTGAAAACTTTCATCTTATGATTCATCACAATAACTATCCACAACTTCGAATTGAATTAGCGTCTCCTGAACAAATCCGTGCGTGGGCTGAAAGAAGATTACCCAACGGAGAAGTAGTTGGACAAGTCACTCAAGCTTCTACTTTCCATTATAAAACACACAAACCAGAGAGAGATGGTTTATTCTGTGAAAAAATTTTTGGACCGATAAGGAGTGGAGTTTGTTCCTGCGGAAACTCTAAATCGGTTGACGAAAAAAAAGAGTATTCAAATTTTTGTAAACAATGTGGAGTTGAATTCACAGATTCTCGAGTTCGAAGATATAGAATGGGATACATCAAATTAGCATGTCCGGTAACTCATGTGTGGTATTTGAAACGACTTCCTAGTTATATCGCAAATATTTTGGCTAAACCTCTTAAGGAATTAGAAAACCTAGTATATGGCGATGTGTGACTTGATCGTACGTTTTGATAATTATAGATTAATATAAGAACTGTCATTCCATTCAGATCGAACGGATGCCTCTCATTTTGACATGTTTCTCAGAAGGAGTAACGTGAAGCTCAAAATCAAAAACAATCTTAATAAGATTGCGAAAGAGGTTTTAGTCCAGGGTTAAAATACATATCTCAATTCACTAATTAGGCTTTGTGAGAAAAAAATCTTATTCTTTCATTTTCCTTCCATAGGATGGAACAGATTCAAAAGAGTCTGTTTCGATCGAAGAAGATTCTTTCTTTCTGAATGATCCTTCAGAAAATATGGTTATAGAAGCTTATCCATCGCGTATATGTTTCATCCGACAAAATAACCATCGAAGTGGAGTGAAAACCTAAAAGATTATAGAAAAATCAAACTATAGACAAGAAAATCCCTTTGTATTTCTACTTATATTGAAGGTATTTCTGTAAGGAAATATATCATATACAGGGAATAAGATTACTCAAGAATCTAATGAATGATCTAGAAGTTATGAAAACAAATTGTGATGTAAGAATAAAAAATTACCTTACTTATAACTTGAGTAATAAGTAGCTATTCCATCTTCAACAAAAGGTGAACTTAAATCAGTATTAAGATGTTCATATTTTGGTATAGCTATTTGAGCCGGATGAAAGAAAACTTTCATGTCCGATTCTTAGGGGGGGAATCTTAGGATAACCTATCCCAATCTCTTTCTTGCTAGGCCTGTAGCTAAAAAACCCAATTTATTGCGATTAAGAGGTTTATGCAATTATGACAATCAGTCATGGATTAAGATTCTTTCCCGCTTTTTCTCTACTCGGGGATTCGAAATATTTCAAGGAAGAGAGATAGCTACGGGAGGGCATGCTATTAAAAAACAATTAGCTAGTTTAGATCTCAAATCTGTGTTTAATAGTGCATATTTGGAATGGAAAGAACTATCAGAGGTAGAATCTACTGAAGACGAATGGGAAGATCAAACAATTCAGAGAAGAAAAGATTTTTTAATCAGACGAATGAAATTGTCTAAACATTTTCTTCATACGAATATAAAACCAGAGTGGATGGTTTTAGATGTGTTACCTGTTCTTCCTCCCGAACTAAGACCAATGATTGAACTTTCTGAAGGTGATGTAATTACTTCGGATTTTAATGAACTTTATCGAAAGATTATTTATCGGAACAATATCCTTCTCGATCTTTTACTGAAAAGTGCATTTACACCTGAAGGATTAATTATTTGTCAGAAAAAACTAATCCAAGAAGCCGTAGATGCACTCATCGATAATGGTATCCGTGGACAACCACTTAGAGATAGTAATAATAGGCCTTATAAATCTTTTTCCGAGGTGATCGAGGGGAAAGAAGGGCGATTCCGCGAGAATTTACTCGGAAAACGGGTTGATTATTCAGGTCGTTCCGTCATTGTGGTAGGTCCATCTCTTCAATTACATCAATGTGGGTTACCTCGAGAAATGGCAATAGAGCTTTTTCAATCTTTTGTAATTCGTGGTTTAATTGGACGACATCTTGCTCGTAACTTACGAGATGCCAAGAATATAATCCGAAATAAAGAGATTTTTATATGGAAAATACTTCAGGAGGTTATGCAAGGACATCCTGTGCTATTGAACCGAGCGCCTACATTACATCGTTTGGGGATACAAGCATTTCAACCTGTTTTAATTGAAGGACGTGCTATTCGTTTACATCCATTAGTTTGTGGAGGATTTAATGCAGACTTTGATGGGGATCAAATGGCTGTGCATGTACCTTTATCTATCGAAGCTCAAACAGAAGCTCGTGTTCTGATGTTCTCGCATACAAACTTATTGTCTCCCGCTACTGGAGATCCCATTGCTGTACCGAGTCAAGATATGCTTCTTGGACTTTATGTATTAACAATTGAGAATTCCCAAGGAATTTACGGAAATAGATATTACCCGAATGAACGTACAGAAGATCCTATATCCTCTTTTTCTAGAATACCGTACTTCAGTAATTATGATGATATTCTTCGAGCTAAAGAACAGGAACGGGTTGACCTACACAGTCCTTTATGGCTTCGATGGCAAAAGGATTTACGTATAATCACTTCGCTAACTCGCGAATTACCTATTGAGATTCAATACGAATCTTCTGGAATTAGTTTTCAAATATATGAAAATTATCAGATTAGGAAAGGTCAATCAGAAGATATATTGAGTCTATATATTCTTACAACCGCCGGTCGGATCTTATTCAATCAACAAATAGAAGAAGCGATACAAAGTACTTTGGAAGCTTCTCAGCATCGGAATCAACAATTACTAGCTATAACAATATAAAGAATCTTTTCAAGTCATTCTATTTCTATAAAATGGAAGGGATGAAATAAGAAAGATTGAAGAAATTTTTGAGATAGGTCAAGAATGGCTTAAATTTATGGGTCAACTTTGCTTACAAAGAGTTCGAGGTTTATATCATGGCAGATCAAGCTAAGTTACTTTTCTACAATAAGATGATGGATAGAACTGCCATAAAACACTTTATTCGCAGATTAATATCTCATTTTGGAATCACATTTACGGCAAACATCTTAGATCAAATTAAAACTTTAGGTTTTCATCAAGCTACGAATGCATCTATTTCATTAGGTATTGATGATCTTTTGACAGCACCATTGAAGTCATGGCTCATTCAAGATGCAGAAAAACAAGGTTATAGCTCGGAGCAACATCATCGTTATGGAAGTGTACATTCTGTAGAAAAATTACGTCAATTGATCGAGACATGGTATGCTACAAGTGAGTATTTGAAACAGGAAATGAATCCTAATTTTAGGATGACTGATCCCTTAAATCCAGTACATATGATGTCTTTTTCAGGAGCTCGCGGAAGTATATCTCAAGTTCATCAATTAGTGGGTATGAGAGGATTAATGTCAGATCCTCAAGGACAGATTATTGATTTACCTATTCAAAATAATTTTCGTGAAGGATTATCTATAACAGAATATATTATCTCTTGTTATGGCGCTCGCAAAGGGGTTGTTGATACCGCAGTACGAACCTCAGATGCTGGATACCTCACACGTAGACTTGTCGAAGTAGTGCAACACATTGTTGTGCGAAAAAAAGATTGTGGGACTTTGAGAGGTATTCTTTTGAATTCTAATCGAGATGGGAGGAGATCTATACAACCATTTTCTCAACAACGATTAATCGGCCGTGTCCTAGCAGATAATGTATATGTGAATATGAGATGTATTGCTACGCGTAATCAAGATATTAGTAATGAACTTGCTAGGAGATTAGTAATAAGTCAAGTCCGACAAATCTATATACGATCCCCTTTGACTTGCAAAAGTATGTTCTGCATTTGTCAATTGTGTTATGGTTGGAACCTTACGTATAACCATTTGGTGGAGTTAGGAGAAGCTGTAGGTATTATCGCAGGCCAATCAATAGGCGAGCCGGGAACCCAATTAACTCTAAGGACTTTTCATACTGGTGGAGTTTTTACAGGTGATATCGCGGAACATATACGAACTCCATTCAATGGAATAATTAAATTCGATGAAGATTTAGTCTATGCCACACGTACACGACATGGGCATCCTGCTTGGCTATGTCAAGACAATCTACCGGTTTCTATTGAGAGTAAGGAAAAGATACATAATTTTATTGTTCCAGCACAAAGTCTGCTTTTGGTTCAAAATAATCAATATGTTGGATCAAAACAGGTTATTGGACAGATACGGACTACGAAATCTCCTTTGAAAGAGAGAGTTAAGAAACCTATTTATTCCAATTTAGACGGGGAATTACACTGGGATACAACTGTACGCCATTTATCTGAACATATCCATAATAATATTCATCGTGTAGTTAAATCAGGTCATATATGGATATTATCGGGAAAGCTCCATAACTTGAGTAAAACATCTTTATTCTTTTATCAGAATCAGGATAAAATTCATGTTCAATCTCCTTCTATTACGAACTATAAATCGCTTCCTAATTCTTCAGAAAAGGATACTAAAAGAGATCTTGATTTTATTGATTCCAATATCGCCAAAAAAGAAAGTCAAACCTCTAACTTCGGGTTTAGTTTCTCCAAAATCACTCCAAATCCTTCCGATTCGACTAATATTCTTTCCAATATCGAGTTGAAAAGAAACAGAAGAAAAAACAGGGTTATTCTCTTATTAGGACGAGTAAAAAGCCGATACAGAAAAAAATCTTATAGTAGTTTTGTTCTTGACATACCTAACAATGGGATCTTGAATCAAGGTGATATTTTAGCAATCTCTGAGAGTCCTCAATATCAAACTGAGATATCAGGAATTATAAAATATGGTACTATAAAAGTTGATTCGGTTGGAAAAAGAGAATATATTGGGGATAATGAAAAAACAACCACTTTTAGATCGAGATATAAGATTCTTAAAGGAGGTAACTTCTTTCTTATTCCCGAAGAAGTATATACCATTTATCAACCTTCTTCGCATATCTTCGTATCCAATAATAGTATTATCGAACCAGGTACACAAATCACTTTTAATATCACTAGTCGAGGGGGTGGGTTGGTCCAGATTAAGAAGGTACGAAAGATTTTTGAAATACGAATATTGCCTGGAAATATCTATTATCCGAAGCGATTACATAAAATATCTAAACAAACTGATATTTTAATCCCACCAGGTCAAAAAATCTTTGACGAATTCAAATCTGATAATTGGATTTATCTTCAATGGATTACACCCTATAGAAAGAAAACGTTTCTTCCAGTTAGACCTGTTCTAGAATACATTATATCTAACCATTCGTTCATAGAAATTCCTTCTACTTTTACTTATTCGAGATACAGAGACATAATACAAGTTCAAGCTGCTGAATATATCTTCTACGAAGATGGGGAAGAGGTTCGAATAAGAAACAATACAAGTAGTATTCAATTAGTTCAAACTTGTTTAGTAGTAAATTGGAAAGAACCATCTATTGTTAGAGTAGCTTATGTTTCTCCTATTGAGATAAGATTTAATAATATTCTAAAGACTTTTCTCCAAATTAGTTTAATTGAATTCTCCAATGCGTATGTTGAAAAAGGAAATAGTAGAGCTTCATTGAAACGTCTTTTTAGTAATCAACCTTTCTATTCAAATAATGAGAATAATCATTTGTTGAGTCAATTCCCAATTAATCATCCTGGTGTTGTTCGTAGATTGAGTGATCAAGGGACAGATAGATCTTTCGTGGTTTTATTGCCATCTGATTCATATCAAAGTTTTTATTCCCCATGCCATGATGGTCGAAATAGAAGGAAGCAAATTGTTGAATCGAGATATAAAATTTCTTTCTGTGAAAAAGAAATCTCTGAGCGATCAAATACTCTTTTTTTATCTTTCAACAGGAAGAAATTTTTGAAATTGAAAGAGAAATTAACAAATTCTTTTTCATCATTTGATCATCATTGTATGATGCAAACGACGGAAAGATTAGGTCTTCTGGGAACCGTACATAGTATTGCTCATTATTCGTTATATTCCCATCGAATAATTAATAAAAATTTTTTTCTATCCAAGGATTTGGATATTGATAATTCAAGAGCGATCTCTCAAAATTCCAATTGGTATATTCTAGATGAAAATAGAGTTATATGTGGATTCGATCTAATAGATTCTACTCAAGAGGATTTGTCAAATCGGCCTCCTTATTCATCCGTCCCTTGTGACGTAATAATCCCATTTGTTAATCTCGGACAATTCATTTGCGAGGGTGTATCTTTATATGAACATGAAACATCTTATCAATCTGGTCAAATTATAGCTATTTATCAAGAATCTGTAATGATTAGATTGTCCAAACCTTATTTAGCTACTAAAGGAGCAACTGTTCATAGTAATTACGGAGATATTCTGAAAGAAGGGGATACGCTAATAACCTTAATATATGAGAGATTAAGATCTGGAGACATTATCCAAGGTCTTCCCAAAGTTGAGCAATTACTAGAAGCTCGTTCAATCAATTCAGTCTCATTAGATTTAGAAAAGAATTTTCTATTCTGGAATAATACTATGATAAGGTTGGTTGGAAACTTTTGGAGTCATTTTCTCGGTGTTAAAACGAGTATAGAGCAATGTCAATTGTTTTTGGTTAATAAGGTTCAAAAAGTTTATCGATCTCAAGGGGTCCAAATTTCTGATAAACATATCGAGATTATTGTACGACAAATGACATCTAAAGTAATAACTTTAGAAGATGGAATGGCTAATGTATTTTCACCGGGAGAACTTATTGAATTATCACGAGCACAAAGAATGAATCGTGCGTTAAAGGAATCGATTTCTCATAAACCTATCGTATTAGGAATGACAAAAGCATCTCTTAATACTACCAGTTTTATATCAGAAGCAAGTTTTCAAGAAACTACCCGAGTATTAGCTAGAGCTGCTTTGCAGGGTCGAATTGATTGGTTAAAAGGCTTGAAAGAAAATGTTGTTCCCGGCAGTGTAGTTCCTACAGGAACTGGAAGTCGAGAAGTTATTTGTCAAATAGATATAGAAAAACGAAAAGAGCTTGGTTTGTTAAAAACAAAAAATAATAAAATTTTTATTCGCAAAATAAGAGATATTTTCTTCTATCACGAAAAAGTATCTATTTCTAAAAATCCCAAATATATTCATATGAGACTAAAAAAACCAGTATTAAAGGAGATAGATATTTAGTATATCTCTAATTGTATGGTCAAGTGAATCAATAAATTGAATTTCATTCATGATCAAAAGATCTCAAAGCTTTAAGAGATCTTATTAGAATAATATTCTTTATAATTTTCTGATAGTTCCGAGAAAAACAATGCAACAAAAGAATTGGAATATTAATTTGGAAGAGATGATGGAAGCAGGAATTCATTTTGGTCATCGGACTCAGAAGTGGAATCCCAAAATGTCGCCTTATATCTTTACGGAAAGAAAAGGTGTTCATATTCTAAATCTGACTCAAACTGCTCGTTTTTTATCTGAAGCTTGTGATTTAGTATTTAATGCAGCAAATGAGGGAAAACAATTTCTAATAGTAGGTACAAAATACCAAGTATCTGATTTAATAGCATCAGCCGCAATAAAAGCTCGATGTCATTATGTAAACCAAAAATGGCTTGGTGGTATGTTAACAAATTGGTCTACCATGGAAACACGTCTCCAAAGATTTCAAGATTTGGAGAATAAAGCAAATACAGGAGGATTTAATCGACTTCCAAAGAGAGAGGCAGCAATATTGAAGAGACAGTTATCTCAATTGCAGAAATATCTTGGCGGGATTAAATATATGATAGATCCACCTGATATTGTAATAATAGCTGATCAACACAAAGAATCTACAGCTATCAAAGAATGTATCAATTTAGGTATTCCCACAATCTGTGTTGTTGATACGGATTGTGATCCAGATCTTACTGATATTCCGATTCCAGCTAATGATGATGCACGATCTTCAATAAGATGGATCTTGAACAAATTAACGTTTGCAATTCATGAAGGTCAATCTAACTATATGCTTTCAAAAGATTCCTAAATTATTTATTATTCCCAAACCTAGAAATCTATTGAAATAACAAAAAATTTTATATTTTTTGAGATATAGTATATAATCTTATTGCAAAAACGATTCGCTATGTCTCTAGAATATTCATTATTTATATATTGAAATAATATATTATTCGTTCAGAATTGTTTTCTTCCAAGTCAATCTCTAAGAGGGAGGTAATATGGATATTGAACAACCTTCTATTAATGTAATAAACAGTTTATATCAAATATCAGGTGTCGAGGTAGGTCAACACTTCTATTTGCAAATAGGCAATTTTCAAGTTCATGCACAAGTTCTTATAACGTCCTGGGTCGTAATTGCTATATTATTAGGTCTTTCCATCGTAGCTACTCGAGATTTACAAACCGTCCCAACGGGTAGTCAAAATTTTATTGAATATGTTCTTGAATTTATTCGAGACTTAACCCGGACTCAAATAGGGGAAGAGGAATATCGTCCGTGGGTTCCTTTTATCGGAACAATGTTTTTGTTCATTTTCGTTTCCAATTGGTCAGGTGCTCTTTTTCCTTGGCGAATCATTCAATTACCTCACGGAGAATTAGCTGCACCTACGAATGATATTAATACCACCGTTGCACTAGCTTTGCTTACATCAGTAGCATATTTTTATGCGGGTCTGCATAAGAGGGGTTTAAGTTACTTCGGTAAGTATATCCAACCAACTCCGGTACTTTTACCAATCAATATTTTGGAAGATTTTACCAAACCCTTATCACTTAGTTTTCGACTTTTCGGAAATATATTAGCTGATGAATTGGTAGTAGCTGTTCTAATTTCTTTAGTACCTTTGGTGGTTCCTATACCGATGATGTTCCTGGGATTATTCACAAGTGCTATTCAAGCTCTGATTTTTGCAACTTTAGCTGCAGCTTATATAGGAGAATCTATGGAGGGTCATCATTAACCAAATCTATTCCTTGGATAGATCATTATTCAAAATCATTGTACTTACTTACTTACTTAGGATCTAATATCTCTTAGATAAAGCGATTTATTAAAGTAATGAGAACTCTTTTTAATGTATAATAGAATGATACTCTTTATTCTCTAGATAAAAAATCTGGATGAATATTAAGAATATATATGTTTATCTCTTTTATCTCTCAAGAAGAAGAGATGTAGACTCTTAGTATTCATGTCAGAGAAAAAATATATACATAAGACGAATAAACAAGTTTTCAATTGGAAGTTAATCGATTATAATTGATTCGCAAGATGTTCTGGAATGAAATAATTCCTATTTTTTCATCTCTCTTCCAGAGATAAAAATAATATCTATTAAAAAATGTATCTCAGAATAATCTTTTGAAGAGTCAAATGGAATCGATGTTTTTTAATTCAACATCCCAGCTTGATTTAATCCATATCTTTTTAACCCAATTGATATAATCTGATTAAAACCAAGGTTATGTAAAAAAAAAATATTCATTCATCAAATGATATTATCACTTTAATAAGAGATATTTGACTCACTAATTGCTTTAACCAAATTATCCCGATATCTTAGTAAGTAAGATATAGAAGATTCTTGTGATATAACTATTTATTTATTTAGTAGAAGGAGATTACTATGAACCCTTTGATTTCTGCGGCTTCTGTTATTGCCGCTGGATTAGCTGTAGGTCTTGCTTCCATTGGACCAGGTGTTGGTCAAGGTACTGCAGCAGGTCAAGCCGTAGAAGGTATTGCGAGACAACCAGAAGCAGAAGGTAAAATCCGAGGTACATTATTGTTAAGCTTAGCTTTTATGGAAGCTTTAACTATTTATGGATTAGTTGTAGCTTTAGCACTTTCATTTGCAAATCCTTTTGTTTAATCCGAAGCATATTCTAAATTTCATATACTTAAAAACCCTCCTCTAATAATTCCATTGGATTAGTCAATTCTTTAGGGGAGGGAACTAAAAATAATGGGAGAGTTTTGGGTTCCCTCCTTCTATCTAGTAAAAAAAAAAATATTATTGATTCCTGTAGAAGGTAGTGTAGCAAGCAAATCATTTGTCTAATCCTATTTTGAAAGGATTCATATTTGGGATTAAGAGGGTTTCTTTGTCTAAATCTATGATTTCAAATAGGTTTTAGAAGAGAAAGACCATTCAAGACTTAGATAGCCTTTTATGGAATATTTATGGTATATAGGATGTTAAAAATATGATTCATTTGAATATACTTTATTGGCCCCCTGCTGGAGGTTTCGGTTTAAATACCAATATCTTGGAAATCAATATAATAAACTTAGCTGTGGTGTTAGGTGTATTAATCTATCTTGGAAAGGGAGTGTGTGCGGGTTGTATATTCGAATGATATAACTGGATCTTTCCAGTTGCATTTCATATAGAATGAGGTGCAAATTCCCAACGAATGACTTATTTGAGAGAAATATATAAGAACTAGAGCATTTCGTAACATCGAGAGAAAACTTTTTCTCCCCCAACTCGAATGGGAATATTATTAATATGGTTAAAGCTAAACCGCTTGAAGTCTAAGCAATAGATGGGGTTTTCTTTCCCCCACTGTGTAAAGGTATGAATACATGGTCGGAGAATTCTTTGATATATAACACTCATATCAAAGATGTTTTAATTATTTCCGAAATAATTATTCTCTCCTCAAACTAACCGGGATCGGTTTACAATGCTGAATCGACAACCTATATGAAATAAAGATTATTCGGAAAGAACAACTTTGCTGACAATGAAGAAGTAATCTTGTCAGAAGAACCCTCGAGAATCTTCAGGTTCTATTAATTCCATTACAATTCAAATTGAAATAGAGGATATGAATAAAGAGGGCAAGTTCGTGGAAACAAGAAATCTTTCTGTCTCATTGGAAAGCACGAACAGGAAAGCCGAATGAATTGAAAGATTCATGTTCGGTTTGGGAAGGGATTATTAATCCGTGAAAATCAGCGATCTATAATCTACTTTCATTAAACGATTTATTAGAAAATCGTAAGCAAACAATCTTAAGTACCATTCGTGATGCGGAAGAACGATATGAAGAAGCTACTGAGAAGCTTAACCAAGCTCGAACTCGTTTGCAACAAGCAAAAGTGAAAGCAGATGAAATTCGTGTAAATGGACTTACACAAATGGAAAGAGAGAAACAGGATTTGATAAATGCTGCGGATGAAGATTCAAGAAGATTAGAAGATTCTAAAAATTCTACTATTCGTTTTGAGGAACAACGAGCAATCGAACAGGTTCGACAACAGGTCTCTCGACTTGCTCTAGAGAGAGCTCTAGAGAGTCTAAATACCCGTTTGAATAATGAATTGCACTCACGCATGATTGATTATCATATCGGCCTACTTAGGGCCATGGAAAGCACAACTGATCAGTTCTTATAGGTCTTATTTTTCAAAAGATAATTGATAGATACTAATGGTAAACACAAATATTCGACCTGACGAGATTAGCAGTAGTATCCGTAAAGAAATCGAAGGATATACTCAAGAAGTAAAAGTGGTTAATGTTGGTACTGTTCTTCAAGTAGGAGATGGTATTGCCCGTATCTATGGTCTTGATAAAGTAATGGCAGGTGAATTGGTAGAATTTGAAGATGGTACAGTAGGCATTGCTCTAAATTCAGAGTCAGATAATGTGGGAGCTGTTTTAATGGGGGATGGTTTAACCATACAGGAAGGGAGTTCTGTCAAAGCAACAGGTAAGATTGCTCAAATACCAGTAAGTGATGCCTATTTAGGTCGTGTCGTAAATGCTCTAGCCCAACCTATTGATGGTAAAGGTCAAATTCCAGCTTCTGAGTCTAGACTCATTGAATCTCCTGCTCCAGGTATTATTTCGAGACGTTCCGTATATGAACCCATGCAAACAGGACTTATTGCTATTGATTCTATGATACCTATAGGACGTGGTCAACGCGAGTTAATTATTGGAGACAGACAAACAGGTAAAACAGCAGTAGCTACGGATACTATTTTGAATCAGAAAGGTCAAAATGTTATATGCGTCTATGTAGCCATCGGTCAAAAAGCCTCTTCTGTCGCTCAAGTAGTAAATACCTTTGAAGAGCGCGGTGCAATGGAATATACAATTGTGGTAGCAGAAGCTGCAAATTCTCCCGCTACCTTGCAATATCTTGCTCCCTATACCGGGGCAGCTTTAGCTGAGTACTTCATGTATCGTAAACAGCATACTCTGATCATTTATGATGATCTTTCCAAACAAGCACAAGCTTATCGACAAATGTCTCTTCTATTACGAAGGCCACCCGGGCGAGAAGCTTATCCAGGAGATGTCTTCTATTTGCATTCTCGTCTTTTGGAAAGAGCAGCTAAATCAAGTTCCCAATTGGGAGAAGGAAGTATGACTGCTTCACCTATTGTTGAAACTCAAGCTGGAGATGTCTCAGCGTATATTCCTACCAATGTAATTTCTATTACTGATGGACAAATATTTCTATCAGCTGATTTATTCAATGCTGGAATTCGACCTGCAATTAACGTTGGGATTTCTGTATCTAGGGTAGGTTCGGCCGCTCAGATTAAAGCGATGAAACAAGTAGCTGGTAAATTGAAATTAGAATTAGCCCAATTTGCAGAATTAGAAGCTTTTGCACAATTTGCTTCCGACCTTGATAAAGCCACTCAAAATCAATTGGCAAGAGGTCAGCGTTTACGTGAGTTGCTTAAACAATCTCAATCAGCTCCATTGGCTGTGGAAGAACAAGTAGCTACTATCTATACCGGAGTAAATGGATTTTCGGATAAATTAAAGGTTGAGCAAGTAAAAAGATTCTTGGTTCAGTTACGTGAATATATAACAACGAATAAACCTCAATTTGGCGAGATTATACGTTCTACTAAGATGTTTACGGAACAAGCAGAAAATATTCTTAAAGAGGCTATTGAAGAACATATTGAACTCTTTTTACTTCAGGAGAAATAAAAAATAGCTCGCTCATTATTGAATAAAAATAATCAATAATAGATTGAAATACATGGTTAATAACAATATTTCAACCTCTGATTAAGATTCTTACGTCCAATAGGATTTGAACCTATACTAAAGGTTTAGAAGACCTATGTCCTATCCATTAGACGATGGACGCTTCTATCTGTTCAGTAGAATATGAAGCTGTTCAGTAGAATATGAAGGGTATATCGTAAACAAACACTATTATTTGTTTACGATATATCTAGAGAATCAGAGAAAATAAGAAGCCGATAGAATGGTATCTTGAGTCGACAAATTCTTTTGTCTTTTTCTTTATTTTTTACTACAAAGGATTGAGAGAACGTTATGTCGATTGATTGGATATTATCAGCGGGTAGCGGGAATCGAACCCGCATCACTAGCTTGGAAGGCTAAGGGTTATAGTCGATAATAGTTACATCATCTCTAATTCAGAACCGAACATGAAAGTCTCTTTTCATTCGGCTCCTTTACGGAGAAAAAAATTTCTTTCTCTATTTGATTTTTTCTTGAAAAATTTGTATCCGTAACATCTATGTCAGTCGTTCCATATCTTAATTTTTTAGATATACACTTTCTAGATGATCCCTGTAGAAAGAGGAAATAGTCCGGTTTTACAATCCATTTTTTCTTCCAGACTTGATCAGAAAAGACTCTTTCTAGTTACTTCGTTCTTCATTTCTATCGACTCAAATCGTTAGGAGAATATTGTTCACCGAGCGAATCATGAAATACTAATAATGCGAATCATGAAATACTAATAATCTTAGTAAACTAAGATTATTTTTACTATAGCTATTTAGCTCCAATCTATTAAAAGATTGAAGATTTAGTTACGATGAAATAAATATTTTAGATGGCTATCCTTGGATTAATATCGACTAATCAATTTAAAGATATTCTTTATTTTAAGAGCATTCCGCTTTGTCATTTGAAGTACCCAAACAATTAAATTGTTTCAGGTAATAATAACAGGAATGATGCTATTCCCTATAGTATTTAGGGAAAAGTATTCAAACCTTTATAGAAATAAAGTTTTCAATTGAAAATAAATTCAATTTGAAAGATCCCTCAACTATTTCAGTTGAGAATGGAACGAATCACACTTTTACCACTAAACTATACCCGCTATGTTAATAGCATATCACATACTATATGTGTTTGTCTATTGTACGAGAAAGAGAAAATAGGAAAAAATTTATGAGGAAGAGGATTAGATCCCCATCCCCGGAGATCAAATGGCTAGCAAAGTATTATTTTACGTCCGGAGATGGTTTAGTAAGATCACAAATTTCCTTTTCGAACTGCCAACAAAGCAATGACTAATGGTCCTGATACGACTATTAAAGCTAAAACAGTAAGTTGTGCAACAATTTCTAGATTCATTAGAAAATCACCTCTTTATTATCTTCAAGTTATTCTACGTGAATATTGAATGAAATGTCGTAGAATCAAAAGTTCCCTCTCTTTTTATTTATGGAGTAAAAATAAAAATTTTTTGGTTTGGATAGTTTAAAAAATCTGTATTACATCAATAATATCTATAGCCATAATAATCTGAGATCGGTACAATAGAAGAGAGCTTATCCATTTATTGGAATGATAATCTTTCTAGAAATGGCTTAATTCTTCAATCAGATTGGACTAATTAGTGATCTATATAAATAGAATTGGGGAGAGAATAAAAGGATGACATCAATTTCAGACAGTCAAATTATCTTAGCCCTTATAAGTGCTTTCATAACAAGTATATTAGCTGTAAGGTTGGGTTCCGAATTGTATAGATAATTTGCTTGATGATTTATCCATCAAGAGACAGCCTGGCCAGTCCGTGGCTAGGCTGAGATAGAGATATTGAAAAAAAAATGGGAATAATTACAAAGAATAAGGAATAAGTCTTTTCAATATGTTGGTGTATTTTTTTCTTTCCCGAGATAACCTATTTATTACATAAATTTCCGTAATTGATAGTATCAATTCCGTACAGTATGGACTTTTACTCCAGTTTTATGATAAAGTCCTCATCAAATGATTCTTATCTCTTTTTGGAGAGATGGCCGAGAGGATTAAAGCGTCGGATTGCTAATCCGTCGTACAATTTATATGTACCGAGGGTTCGAATCCCTCTCTCTCCTTTCAATATATTAGTAATTTCTTATTGAATTCAACTTGAATTTTTATTGAAACAAGTTATTCCTTACGTCCGGGATTACGTCCAGGGTCGTTTGATAGAAATCCGAACACGAAAAGAGAAACGAAGAAAATAACTACTGTATAAACAAACAGCTTAAGAGTAAGCATGATCTAATCTCCAGGATCATTACTAGAAGTAGAATAGAATAGATTCTAAATATTTATACCATATATTCTTTTTACTTCGAAAGTAAAAAGGGGAAGAATTATAACGAAATCATAATGGAATATAAAATGAAATTCGACCTATATCTTTCAATAAACCTATATCTTTCAATAAATCTTAGAAAAGGTTAAATTTTTCCACTTCCAGGAAATATTCTTTTCAAATGGAGTCGAATGGAGAAAGAGGGATTCGAACCCTCGTTAACCGGAGCTAAAACGATTTTCGAGATCGTCACAATAGACCACTCTGCCATTTCTCCTAAGGATCCTAGAAAGAACATATTTTTTGATACCATGGGAAGAAAAGACACGCTTTATGGAAGAAAAAGCAAGAAAACACTATTCTAGTAATTTTTTTTCGTTTCATTGAATTAATAGTGCTTGCTCCAGCTTGGGCTAGTGTCTTTACTCATGCATAGAAATTAGTTCAAATTAAGATATACAATCTTTTCAATTTTTCAGATTCCCAGGGCGGACGTGGAAATAGAATCCGCCCTATAACATGAAATAATAAATAAAACAAAATATTTGATACAAAAATACTCTAGTTACCAGTGATTTATGATGGATAGTCTTAATAATCGTATATTATCCCATCTATTTGCAAAAATAACAAGTTGCAAGAATAACGGAAGGGAAAAATTTATAAGAAGATAAGAGAAATTATTATCTAAAACTTACAGCTGCTTGCCATACGAAAGCTAAGAGAAAAAAGAACAAAGGTATAACTGGCATTACATCCACGATTGGGTCGAAAATAGCATAAGCTTCAGGTAATTTGGCAAGAAAAGTATCAGTTAACTGAGAATTATTCTCTAGATAGATGTTAAACAGAACTAGCATTTTTATTCTCCAATAACGAAAGATTCTCTTTCAATATGACAATTATGGATCTATTAATTACTCTTTCCGATACATATAATCATAGTTATTTTATTTCGAATGAGATAATAGATTCTTACACTATTTTACTGAATTCGATGGATAAATAGCTAATAAATGTATTTGTTTACTCTTTTTTCATTTTGGAAATTATCATTGTTTATGATACTCCAAACAACTAGTATCTATTTCTATAAGTCAAGCATTCTAGAAATAGATACTAGTTGACATATATATTGATATAGAAGATATTACTAGTGTCAATTGTTTTTGGGGCGTGGCCAAGCGGTAAGGCAGCGGGTTTTGGTCCTGTTACTCGGAGGTTCGAATCCTTCCGTCCCAGATCATGTTTCTAGATAGAAATCTTTCTGACTCACTCTCCTCTTTTTTCTAATTGGAAATGAGAATGGGGTAAAAAAAAATATCTCTCTTTTCATTCTCTGTGGATAGATACTAGAATCTATAGTATGATACTAAGCCAAATATGGTAAGAGATATATTTTCGTGATTGAAATAGAAAGGAAACATATTACTATCAAAAATAATCCATGAAATTAGCTTATTGGATGTATGCTGGTCCTGCTCATATTGGTACTTTACGCGTAGCTAGTTCGTTCAAAAATGTCCATGCTATAATGCACGCTCCTCTGGGAGATGATTATTTCAATGTAATGCGTTCTATGTTAGAAAGAGAACGAGATTTTACTCCAGTAACCGCTAGTATAGTAGATCGTCATGTATTAGCACGTGGCTCGCAAGAAAAAGTTATTGACAATATTACTCGAAAAGATAAAGAACAACGTCCTGATTTGATTGTATTGACACCTACATGTACTTCCAGTATATTGCAGGAAGATCTACAAAATTTTGTAGCTCGAGCATCCATCTCTTCCGATTCTGATGTAATTCTTGCGGATGTTAATCATTATCGAGTCAATGAACTTCAAGCAGCAGATAGAACTTTGGAACAAATAGTCCGATATTTCTTGAACAAAGCTCGTAGACAAGGAGTATTGAATCGATCCCTAACAGATACACCTTCTGCAAATATAATTGGTATTTTTACATTGGGATTTCATAATCAACACGATTGTCGTGAATTAAAACGTTTATTACAAGATTTAGGAATTAAGGTTAACCAAGTAATTCCTGAAGGAGGATCTGTTGAACATCTTCAAGATTTACCAAAAGCTTGGTTTAATATAGTTCCGTATCGCGAAGTAGGTTTAATGACAGCCAAATATTTAGAAAGAGAGTTTGGAATGCCTTATCTATCTACAACTCCTATGGGGATTGTAGATACGGCTGAATTTATTAGACAGATGGAGAAATATGTTAATTCTTTCCTATCAAAGGAAAAAGTCAATTATGAGTCATATATTAATTATCAAACTCAATTTGTTTCTCAAGCTGCTTGGTTCTCAAGATCTATCGATTGTCAAAATTTGACGGGAAAAAAGGTTGTAGTCTTTGGTGATGCAACCCATGCAGCTTCAATTACTAAAATACTTGTTCGAGAAATGGGTATTCATGTCGGTTGTGCAGGTACGTACTGTAAACATGATGCAGAATGGTTTAATGAACAAGTTCAAGGTTTTTGTGATGAAGCATTGATTACGGAGGATCATACTGAAGTTGCTGATACGATAGCTCGTATAGAACCGTCTGCTATTTTTGGGACGCAAATGGAACGTCATATTGGTAAACGTCTTGAGATTCCCTGTGGAGTAATCTCTTCACCAGTTCATATTCAGAATTTTCCTTTGGGATATCGACCGTTTCTAGGTTATGAAGGAACTAATCAAATAGCTGATTCGGTTTATAACTCGTTCACTTTAGGTATGGAAGATCATCTTCTAGATATCTTTGGTGGTCATGATACTAAAGAAGTTATTACTAAGTCATTATCCACGGAAACGGATCTTACTTGGAATCCCGAGAGTCAGAAGGAATTAAATAAGATTCCTGGTTTTGTTAGGGGAAAAATTAAGAGAAATACTGAAAAGTTTGCAAGACAAGAAGGTATTACAACCATTACGGTTGATGTAATGTATGCAGCCAAAGAGGCTTTGAGTACTTAATAGAATCCAAAATATGTAGATCTTATAATATTAGATTTGCAATATAGAATCTTTTGATATGGTAAGAGTCGATGAAAAAATTTTCTATCAAAATAATTTTAGTAATGGACATAACCAATAAATGAATCATTTCAATATTTAGATATTATGGTAAAACTTCGTTTAAAACGCTATGGTAGAAAGCAACGTGTGACTTGAAATTATGATTGTTTTTGTGGAGTGTAGTATCCACCTTTTCATATCCGAATGAAAATGTTCCTGTTTCAACTTTTGTTCAGATTTTTTAGCCAATGAAACTTGAATAAAAATGTCGGATTGATAGAGAGATATATCTTTCCGATTTGGAAGTAAAATCTATGGTTAGTTCAAAGCAAAAAAGCTAGTTTAACTTTGTTAGTCTACATCTTCTAGAATTCGATATAAAATCTTATGAAACTTTCAATAGTTTATTAATAATAAAATGAGATCGTTGTGGGATAAGAAGATTCAATAATCTAATATCATATTTCGATATAGTAGATTCATTAGTCTGGTATTCCAAGAATATAAGACAGAGATGAAAATATAAGACAAAGATGATTTTTATATTGGCTACTGGGTGATTCGAAATGATTTTTGTTGCTCCCATTTCTTCGGATTAAACCCCACAGAGTAAAGCTTAAACCTAATGATATTAAAAATAATTATTTCTTTCGAACAAAAAAATCCTGAAAAAAAGGTTGGAATGAAATGAATAAGACCTTTTTGGAGGTAAAAGACGACTCATGAAGTAAATGGAAATGAATTAATTTCTTAAGACATACATGAGTTATGAGTACATTCTTTATATTAACGATACCAATGCGAAGAAAAAGAGATAAATGCAAACAAAAAGAGATAAAGATTTTTTTTTTTGATTGGTACCGTTTTCATCCAGTGGGGATTAGAACTTAAGCCGTATGAAGAAAAAACTTCATATACGGTTTTATAGGGGGGATACTTCCGTTTACCTATCCTACTAAGCTACCTATCGAATAATTGCAATTGATGTTCAGTCCCGAAGAGAAGGGAGAGCTATTAAGGAAGTTGGTTTTTACAATCCACGGACAGATCAAACTCAATTAAATGTTTCTGTTATTGTTTCTTTTCTCCAAAAAGGAGCTCAAACTACCGCAACTGTTTATAATATCTTGAAAAAAGCAAGAGTATTTGAACAAATTGGGATTAATTCTTAGGAGAATTTAATGAATTCAGCTTATGTTGTTTTGCAAATGTGTCTTTACTATCCGTTCTTTTTTTTCCTACTCTATATCTATGGAGTATTCCTTGTCCCTATAAAAAATATTATCTCTAATAATAAACAATTACTATCCCTTTTCTCCTTCATAAGAAGAATAGATAGTCGCTCCTTCATTAGATGAACGTTACTGAAAAATTGAGTCAATAGTAATTGATAAAAAAAAAAAAAGTAGATTGTAACTGAGGGAGTAAGCTCTCCAAATTATTGATTGATTTGGAGAGCTTATTAAATTTTTATCGACTAGGTACAAAGATTATTTCTTCTTAATTATTCTTTCCTAATGGATTTGATATATAAAAATTTTGATTGAAAAGATTGAATTTTTTTATTAGTATTTGAGATTGACAATACCGTTTTATTCCCTTAAAATAATATAAGAATATATTTTTTTCTATACATCAGAGCGGATTAGTTGGTGATAATATCACTTCGAGATGTATTTTCTTTTTCATCGAGAAAAATCATCGATATAATTTACGAGAGTGAAATAAATTTACTTAATACTTTTTTTATACCTCGGTCATTGTTCAAATGGGTTGCTAACTCAATGGTAGAGTACTCGGCTTTTAAGTGCGACTACGGGATTTTACACATTCCAATGAATTGATATTTCATTAATACCGTTGGTGATATTTTCGAGACTACGACTAATCTCTAAAAAAAGAATAAAAAATTTGAGAGAGAATACAGCATGTCGTTCTAATTGTTATAGAATCTTTTTGATATCGAGGTTGATTAATTGATAATGCATCAAGATGTACTCGACGAAGAAATAATATTGAGATGAAACGACTCTAGTAAATAGAGTAAAAACATCTTTATGGAATGAAGATTCTGTGTAAGTCGAAAGAGTTAATGGATAAAGCTGATGGCTTGAATCAGAGATAAAACCGGAAGAACGAGCTTCTGCTCAGAGATTGACTGTCTCGAGCTCTCTCTCTACTGATTAGTAGTTAGAACTGAATCAGTAACTAATAGGAGAGAGGTTTGTTCGTCCCTAGATTCTTGGGACGATGCTACCGCAGATGGATCCTAAATACTCGACAAAATGTGTAAAATAACCAGTGTGCTAACTAAATAAGAGTTTTCTCTTAGAAGTTGGGAGAGCAATCAGTCTCAGAATAATTAATTCAATTCATTATGATAATGAAATGTTGTATCTAGAATTTATTCAGATTCTATACGATAGAGATAAAAAAATCATGAATTTTCTTAATTAGTTGAATAGATTGCACTATGTAATATCTCGGATTATTTCTATGAAAAACAGAGATAGAATCTTAGTCAAGATTGATAAATTACGAGAAAAAAGAGACATTCTATGTCAACAACGTTTCTTATATACTATTCCCTTTCAAGAGGATATTTATGCAATTGCTTATACTCGTTCTTCGAAGAAATCAAACTTGAACTTGCTAGAGAATTCAGTCTTATACAAAAAATATAGTGTAATAACGATAAAACGGTTGATTACTCAATTACGTCAACAAAATTTTCTCAAAATAGTTTTTCAAGATTGTTATCGGAATCAATTGGATAATCCTAAAAGTCATCCATATAATAAGTTATTATTAGAGGGACTAATATTGATACTAGAAGTCTTCTCTCCAATACAAATCCAACCAGGAAGAAATGAATGGAAAAGTCTTCAATCTATTCATTCGCTTTTTCTTTTCATGGAGAACAAATTCTTACATTCTAACTTTATTTTAGATATAAAGATACCCCAATCTCTTCATCCAGAGATTCTTATTCGAATCTTTCGTCGACGAATTCAAGATACTCCCTTTTTGCATTTATCGAGATCGATTCTTCATGAGTATCAGGATCCTATTACCTCAGATACGTCTATATCTCCTTTTTCTAGAGAACAAAATAGTTTATTGATTCTTCTCTGGAATTACTATGTATACGAGTTTGAGTATCTAGTAGTTTCTTCATGGAAACGATTTTCCCGGTTACAATCGATATTTTCCCCGGATCGAATTGATCGAACTCATTTTGATCGAAAGATAAAACATGTTATAAGACCTTATTGGATAATTTCTTCAAAGATCTCTTCTTTCACGAAGAATCCCTGTATTCATTACGTGAGATATAAAAATCATTCCGTTTTAGCTTTTCAGGGAACTAATTATTTGGCAAAAAAATGGAGAAACTATCTCTTAAATTTTTGGCAATATCATTTTCATTGTTGGGTTCAACCCCATCGAATTTTTCTCAAAAGGTTCTCTAGGAATAGTTTTTCTTTCCTAGGCTATATTCTAGGGATTCGAACGAGAATTAACAAGGTTCAAGCCAAGATGGAAGATGAATTACCTATTACCTGCCTTATTACCAAAGAATTATGTCCCATCATACCATTTTTATTATTAGTTAACTCCTTAGCAAGGGGGGGGTTTTGCACCAATTTAGGACGTCCTGTTAGCAAATTATCCTGGACTACTTTAACAGATGATGATATATTGAAGAAATTTGATCAAATTTGGAGGAGCGTATATTACTATTACAGTGGATCAATCAATAACCATGGATTATTCAGATTAAGATATATTTTTAGATTTTCCTGTGCCAAAACGTTGGCTTGTAAACATAAGAGCACAACACGTATAGTTTGGAAAAGATTTAGTCTAAATTCATTTCTCAGATCTTTTTTGAAAAAACCTGAGTTAGTTAATTCGTCTGTTTCAAAATATTATTTGCATAAGAGAAGATTTTGGTACCTAGACATTATTCAGATCAATCCATTAACTATTTCATTACGAGAGAAATATAATTAATATTTCTCTAGCCTGAATTCTCTAAGAAAAAATTCATAAAGCAATTCAAGGAATTGATAACCCATCAATCTTTTTCTAAAGTACTAAAAATCATTATGAGAGAAATACACAGAGAAAGCCGTGTGCTTTGAAAATTGCAAGCACGGTTTGGGAAGAGGTTTTTTCGTTTCTAATAAAACAAGAAATAATCTACTTTCATCCGACTAGTTCCGGGTTCGAGCCCCGGGCAACCCAATCGCGTTCGATCCTATATTTTTACGTTTTCTCAATCTCTCAAATAATGAGAGATTGAGAAAGGAAAGAGAGGGGAGAAACTAATATATTCATCGAAATTATATTCATCGAAATACTTTTTTTTTTTTTATTTCGAGTTAATTTGATCGAAATAAGTTAATTTTATCAAAATAAGTTGACATCAATAGATAAGTTGTGTTATACTATGAAGTAACAAGCTCATTTAGCAACTAGCTCATTTGCTTGGGGAATTATCAATTGCCTTAAAAACCAAATATTACCATGACCGCAAGTTTAGAAAGACGCGAAAGCGCAAGCTTATGGGGTCGCTTCTGCGACTGGATCACCAGCACCGAAAACCGCCTTTACATCGGATGGTTTGGTGTTTTAATGATTCCTACCCTATTAACCGCAACCTCTGTATTCATCATTGCTTTCATCGCAGCTCCTCCTGTAGATATTGATGGTATTCGTGAGCCTGTTTCCGGTTCTCTTCTTTACGGAAACAACATTATTTCTGGTGCTATCATCCCCACTTCTGCAGCTATTGGTTTACACTTCTACCCAATCTGGGAAGCAGCTTCTGTTGATGAATGGTTATACAATGGTGGTCCTTACGAACTAATTGTTCTTCACTTCTTACTTGGTGTAGCTTGCTACATGGGTCGTGAGTGGGAACTTAGCTTCCGTTTAGGTATGCGTCCTTGGATTGCTGTTGCATATTCAGCTCCTGTTGCAGCTGCTACCGCAGTTTTCTTGATCTATCCTATTGGTCAAGGAAGTTTCTCTGACGGTATGCCTCTAGGGATCTCTGGTACCTTCAACTTCATGATCGTTTTCCAAGCTGAGCACAACATCCTTATGCATCCTTTTCACATGTTAGGTGTAGCTGGCGTATTCGGCGGCTCTCTATTCAGTGCTATGCATGGTTCTTTGGTAACTTCTAGTTTGATCCGAGAAACTACTGAGAATGAGTCTGCTAACGCAGGTTACAAATTTGGTCAAGAAGAAGAGACTTACAACATTGTAGCTGCTCACGGTTACTTTGGACGATTAATCTTCCAATATGCTAGTTTTAACAACTCTCGTTCTCTACACTTCTTCTTAGCTGCTTGGCCTGTAGTAGGTATTTGGTTCACCGCTTTAGGTATCAGCACTATGGCATTTAACTTAAATGGATTCAACTTCAACCAATCTGTAGTTGACAGTCAAGGTCGTGTAATCAACACCTGGGCTGATATTATTAACCGTGCTAACCTAGGTATGGAAGTTATGCATGAACGTAACGCTCACAACTTCCCTCTAGATTTAGCTTCTGTTGAAGCTCCTTCCGTAAATGCATAGGATAAAAAAAAACCAAAAAATAGCTAACATGGTGTTATTTATTAACTAATGAGATATGGTCAAAACCAACGCTATGGTTTTTGATTCCTCATACCTGGGCCATAATTACCTGGGTCATAACACGTGTTACTTGTAGAAACCCTTTTCATTAAAACCTTTAGTCAAGAAATCAATGCTATTCGCAATGATTTCTGACCACGCAAATATTTCAGAACCTAGTTGAAAGGCTCGAAAACCTTTCAACTAGGTTCTGAAATATTTAAAGAACAAACCTCAACATTATTGAATAAAAAAAAATTTAGTTCATATTTACTAATTATTAAACTTTTATTCGATTTTTTATCTTTTTATAGAACTAAAAATTTATTTATGTATTCACTTGAAAAAGAAATTTCTACCGATTGAAAAAAGAATTGAAAGAATTGAAGAATTCTTCTTTGTATCTCTATATGGCTGGAAAAAAGAAGGCGGACGTAGCCAAGTGGATTAAGGCAGTGGATTGTGGATCCACCACGCGCGGGTTCAATCCCCGTCGTTCGCCCATGAAAGGGAATAGTATAATAAGCTTATTTTAATTTGATAGAGACGAATAGGCAGGAATTAATGGCAAAATTTAATACATAGGGAAAGATATTATGATATCAAATATATTGATATAAACTATATCTTGTGTTATCATAGATATTATCTATTGAAATAAAATAGATAATTGATATAATATTACTGTATCAGTAGTGAAAAAGAAAGAGAAAGAAATGGAACAAAAATTAGTCAAAAACACATCTTCTTTGTCTAAGATCCCAGATCATCTGAAAGAAATAAATAATATTCAAAATATTTTGATATTATTGACAAGGTTAAATCTAGTAAGGTTTTTATTTGGAATATTTTCCAATCTCGAATATATTGTTAAATTATTTGATTTCCGTATTTTGAATTCGCTAATTCTGCGTGATCTACGCAGTTCGAATAATCAAAGAAATAAACTTCTGCTAAAACTTTTATTATTACTTGTAATACCAATTTCTTTATATCGTTTAAATACCAAGAGTCTGATTGAAAGGAGATACTTAGATCTAGCAAAAATAGTTAATGGATATGGAAATAGTAATAAAGTGAGAGAGAGATTGAAAGAACATTTTGAATCGTCTTATTCTTCTATTTCTCCAAATATTTTGAATTCTTCCAATAGGGAGGCAATTACGTCTGCTACAGGTTTACAGGAATACTATTCCGATAGTCCGACGAAAGCACAATTATACGGAATAATACCTGTATCTAATACGATTGATTTTTCAGATCCGGATTGGTGGAAATCGTGGATTATTAAAGATATACTACCTAGTTGGAATATATCTCAAAGCAAAGTTAATGAAGTTCAGATGTTATTGAGTGAAAAGAGCATAGAAAATTTGAAAAATTTTTTTGAATTCTATATAGACATCATACTTTGTAAGCCTTATGATTGGAAATATGATTTCGATCTCTATTTCGTAATGAATAGGAATCAAAATAGAAATCAAGATGAAGAAATTGATTGGAAACAAGTAAATCGTCTGGACGATACTTTATTTCCTTCGGCAATAGTTGCTTTTTGTGATAAGATCTTGTTTGAGGTAGAAGGTCCATTGAATCGGCAAGGACATCAATTAGATATAAATCTTAATTTTAGTAGAAAATATTTATTCCATACCTATATCTCATTGTCTCGTAGAGAAATAAAAAATTGGATAGATCTTATTCGACCCAAAGGTTGGATTTTTTTCCAAGATTTTGCGGAATTTTATATATGGCAGTCATATTCTAATAAAAATTCTCCTTGGAACGGGGATCGACACTTATTAGATCGTGCAAGGCATATATTAGAAGAAAGATTCGTTGACCCCAATGATTTAGAGGAAGATCAATCCATAACTAAGGTACAATATTTCTTATCAGATATTATATATAATTTTTCGGAATATATATTATCGAGAATAGATAAATTCAACCAATTAGAAACATTAAAGAAAAGAATTAGAGATGATTCGAGTTTGATCACTCAACCTTTAAAGGATATCTTCGATAATCAAAAGATTATTGAAACCAATAAAAGGCATCATATTGAAAAGAATTTTTTAGACAAAGAAAAAGGATCAACTTCTTCAGAAGAAAATTCTATTACTACAAATTTTTTTATAAGATTTGGTTTCTACAATATTTCATTATTCCGGAAATGGAATTGGAAACAATTCCTAATTTCAAATTATTTACCAACTAATATTGAATATATTAAAGAGTTAAATGGAGAATCTCATTTTTCAGATATCTCATTTCTTATTAAAAATGAGAAGGAATATTTGGAGAACAAAATATTTTCAGAGTCTAAAAATTCTGCTATAGTGGACCTATTCCCGACCGAGAGACGACTATTTGATAATACTATTCCGAAGGAAATAAAATATGGTCTTTTGGATATATTGTCAATACATGAGCTAAATGGAAGTTTTATTGATAATAAACAAAATTTTGAGAAGAATCGATCATTAAAAACCCAAGAATATTTGTTTGACGATTTTGGATCGTCCGAAGTTAATCGAATAGTTGATTTATGGAAGATAAAAAATTTCGAGTATTCTTTCTTCGAGTCTTCGCTATCACCAAAAGATTGTTTATCGAAATCAGAAAGATATTTAAATAACAAATATTCTTTTTTATTCTTTAATAAATCTTTATTTTTAGATAGTTCTTCTCCAATTTATTCGGTGGTTAATTTTTATATTAATAAAGATTATGTCTCATCTGATTATTCACGATTTAAAAAAACTTTCGTAACAAAGATAGATCAATTAATATTAAGAATTACTAATCCGGGTCTTCTTCTTACTGAAGGTTTTAGTGGGAATAGTAACCGATACAAAAATTTTCTCATATCGAAATCTGATTCATCAATCAATCAAATACTTTACAAGTATTTGAAAGTAAAAAATATTGAATATTTCAGTCAGAAAGTTCTGAAAGATCTTATCAGAGAATATTTTAAGATTGGGGGAATAAATATTGGAAAAACCAAGGAGCAAATGGTCTCTCTATGGACACTTTCTCAACAAAAAATTCGTCCATTTTGGGATGAGTTAAAAGAAAAGACTAATATATCTTTAATATCTTTATTGACTACTATTTATAAACAGAATCAATTAATCTCTCTTTCATCAATATATACAGTTTATTCATATCAGTATATTCGTATACTTCATAGTGATTATTTTCTCAGAGTCAAAAACAACTTTGAATTTTGGATTAATAATGATACTTCAAATGATTTGACAAAGAATATAATTAGTCCAGATTTAGTTAATTGGAAGATTAATTTAGAGAAATGGTTTAATCAATGTATTGTTCAAATCGATCAATATAGAGGTGTTTATCTGTATCTAAATGTTTATAAATGGCGTGATGGAAACAGACAATGGAAATCTTTTTTCTCCTATATTGTTTCTAATAAATATCCAATAATGTCTGTTGAGTCAAAAAATTTATTGAAAAGTCTACTGCTTTTGAGGAATGAAAAGATTAGCAGAAATCATTTTTCCAAATCTTTGTTTTTGACTAAAACGTTTATCAATAGATTTCTCGATTACTCATTTCCATATGTGATTGAACCTTTTCTTTATAAATTACAAGATATAGATCAATTCTTTTTTTATCGTTTCCCAAAATTACTAAAGATTCCAAGTTATATTGCTTCTATTAAAGAATTTTTTGGAGATGAAAATATTTTTTCAAAAGAATCTAAATGTTTTTTGGATGATAAAAATTTGGTACCGTTAACTCGTCTTCAAATTTTGAAAGATAAAAATCTTTCCAATTTCCTTTGTAATGAAGATATTTGTATGGAAGGTTTGAATGATGAGTCAATTTTTGCGGAATCAATTTATTGGTTGAATGACGTCGCTGTAACTAAAAAAATTTCACCAAAAAGTTGTTCAGATGAATCAAATACATTAAAGCTTTTGGATTATTTATATAATCCCCGATTAAATTATAATGAGAGATTACGTCCTTTTGAGGGAAAATTTATTACCAAAGGGTACGATAGTACATACATGGATATTTTGAATAATGTACCTATCCGTTACAACCATCAGTTGTTTTTATCTACTCCAACAAGACCCTTCTATGGAGAAAAAGATACTATTTCTTTTGTTCAATCACAAGTTTCTAAGAAATTATTAGCTAGATCACAAAGATTTAATAGGCAAACTCTTGGTTATATTGATAATCTTTATAAACTCTTAATAGCATTGACGCGATCTAATTCATTTTCTCACGGAAATAAAAATTCTTATTCTTTTGGAAAGGATTTGAAAAATCGCTTACAAATAGTCAATTTTGATATAGGGAAATCTTTTTTTGAGGCGGATCGATCTAATCAGTATCAATCTTTTAGGACCAGTTCAAAGCTACAGGATGAATCTACTGAAGACCAACCTTATCCGGCGGATGAATTATTCCCCGAATTCCTTAGCAATTTGGAAAATCATAAGATGCTTCATTGGTTGAGAAGATTTCTATTATATAGATATTTAACACCGAAATCTTTTCAAGAAATGATTGATAATAAGTTCTTGAAAGAAAAAAAGAAAGAACTTGAAACTATTCTTCTTAAGGAAGAATACATTATTCGTTCATTTTATCCAATAAACATCAATGAAGTACTGGATAGAATAAGTATATATAAAACCTTGCAACAAGAAAATATTTCTAATAAATGGAGTTTATTTAGAAATTATACACCATGGTTTTTTACTCTCGAATGGTGGAATTATCTCAATAATCTAGTCTCAGAAACGTTTCCAGAAGTATTACTTAATACCAACGATTTGTTAGATTCGAACAGATCTTACATTATCAGATATATTAATAATTTATTGACTAGTCTATGGTTAGAGTTGAAATTCAGATCGAAAAATGAGAATGTCGATTATTTAATATCTAAATTAGATTCTTTTTTGGTGAAGGAGATTTCGAATCAGAAGAATAAGCCATTTTTTAAATGGTCACTTTTAAGGTTTGTCAATGGTCATAACGTCGAATTCTCAGCTATTGTATTATTATTAATCTTTATTTATGGAATTTCACGACACTATTTACCTACATTATTAGGGTTTAATTCCATCTCTTTATGGAAACGCATTGAAATTATTAGATATTTAATGGATCCATTACAAGGATTTTATTTGAAGAAATTAATGCATTCTCCTTCAACGAAGTTCATGCAGACAAGAGATCTATTAATATATAGGGTCAAAAGAATCTTGAAGTCCATAAACCATATGCCTTTCTACTTTTTCATAAAAGGCGAACTCGATATATGGTTATATCATAGAAATGGTTTAGATACTTTCCGACCCCATAAGAGGAAATTGACACAACATTTAACAACAAACAAGATAATCTCTCATTATGGTTTAAATTTAAATTATGGTTCTAACTTCTTGATAAAAGAACCAGGGTTGAATTATTTACGATTTTTGGTTGAAACTTGCCAAAAAGATCTTATAAAATATCAAATTTGTAATTTTGAATCCGCAGAAAAATGGATTTTGTCTGCTCTTCAACAAAGAATTCTTTTTCCACAAAAGATATGGCAAGATAATAGTCTCAATATTCCTTCTTATCAGACACCTGCTTCACTCCAATTAGGATCATTTCCTTCTAAGGGAATTCTATTAATAGGTCCTATGGAGACTGGACGATCATACCTGATCAAGAATTTAGCAGCAGACTCTTATCTACCTTCAATAAGGATACCTGTTAATAAGCTCCTATACAACAAACTTGATTTTAAAAATACACCTGCAACTATTCTTTCAAAACAGAGTTTGCTTCGATTGAATCTGCTTTTCGAATCAGCAGAAAAGATGTCTCCTTGTATAATATGGATTCAAGATATTCATGAATTAAATATTAATCGATTTGGACATAGATCAGAAGCTGATCCAAAATTGTTACTTTGTTCGGTATTAAAAAATATAAGTAATAGTAGTTTCAATTCTTATACCAAGAATAATATTGTTATTGCTTCAACTCACATGCCTACAAAAGTAGATCCAGCTATAATTTCTCCGAATCGATTGGACCAATTGATAAATCTTCGAATTCTTACGAATTGTCAACGTCAAAAAGAATTTCCAGTTCTTTTAGGTGTCAAAGGTTTCGATTCGAAAGCTGATTCAGCTTTTCTTAAAAAGCTTGGCTATAAAACCATGGGTTATAGTAAACGAGATTTATCAGTACTTGCTAATGAAGCATTATTAATCGGTATTACTCTAAATACATCGTTTGTTTGTAGTGACACAATCCGTTTATCTCTACATAAACAAATTTCAGCTGTTACTTATACAGATAATGAATCTCGATTTAGTCCGAAATATGAAATCCTTTTTTATAAGATAGGAAAGGCTATCATACGTAATACCTTGATAAATACTTCGTCTATAGATTTTTCATTCGTTCAAAATAACTTATTGAAGAGAAGGTTCTATTTTCTATCCAATTGGTATTTAGAGCCCGCGATTACTGAATCGACTATCAAAGAATTCACTATACTTCCCCATATTTTGGGGTTTCTAGCTGGATTTGCAGCTCGGGATTCTTGGTTCATATTGGAAAACAAGAAAGAAAATTTTATTTTCATTGATAAGGTTGTAGAAAATGATCTTAATTTATCCGTTGCTATTTTGGAAGGTCTTTTGACGGAATTTTCGTATCTGGAAGTATGTGAAAAGAAATTGGATGAAGTTTTTGTACCTCCTCCTCAATCCAAGGCAAGAAATTTTTTGAATATGATGCAACAAGGTCTTTCTTTGAATACTAATAAACAGATAGTAAGAAAGATAGATAGATATAAAAGTCTTTCTTCGGTTCGATCAGAACGAAATATACCACGTAGTATTGCTTGGTCTCCTAGGGTTTGGCGTATCAGTTTCCTTCGCAGTAATATTTATGAATCCATAAGAATACCCTCTGAGTCTAATCGTTTATATAATCTTATTGTTTTTTATCAGAACCAGGATAAGCTTCCCAAAAGAAATTTTGATTTAAATAAGATTAAGTCTGGTCAAAGTGTGTCCCATAAAAGAAAAGAAAAATTTTTTGGTTATAAACGAAGTTTGGGGAATATGAGACAGAAACAGATACAAACTTTAGAAAGTCAGTTGGAGAATGTATTATTGAGAGAGCATTTCTTCAAATTAGGAATTTCTAACTCATCCACACAATATCAGACGCAGTATGACTCATCCTATCAATCAATACTTTTTTTAGGAGGACGTTTCATTTGGAATTCTGCAGGTTTAATACATCCACAAAATAATCTTGTTTTTTCACGTCTTGATTTATTTGCGAACGAAGAAACAGTTAGAAGACTTTATATTACGTATGGAGTAAGAAGGGATCGAGAAAAACATTATTCCAATGAAAAGATTAAACAATTTTTTCTTCATCGTGGATATGATAGAAATTTAATGACTAAATTGGTTATTAATTGGTGGAAGAGATTACCTTTTGCGGAAAAAAAACATTTTGAATTTTTTAATAATAATCAAATGATGAGGACTTTTTTGCAACATCCACAACTATTTTCTTCTGTTTATTTGCACCAAGATTTTTTATTAGAGGATTTACAAGAAAAATATGCTCGTTTTAATCTTTCTATTCATAGACAAAGGTGGATTAGATCAAATCGTTTATTATTTAATGATTTGAGTATTTATAATATGTTGTTTGAAAGTTATCAATATTTATTGAATCTATTCCTGTCGAATAGGTCTTTGCTGATTCAACTAACAAATATATTAGTTGGTAAGAAACTGATTTTACCAAATGAAATTCATGATATTTTATATTATTTGAAATAAATGTGAATGAGAGATGGATGAAA